TCTGTGTAATTATTGTTGATATATAACAATTAACATAAAAAAAAGATTTTATGAATAAAGTTGTCGGTATTGATTTAGGTACAACTAATTCGGTTGTCGCTGTAATGGAAGGTGGTACACCTACAGTCATATCAAATGCAGAAGGATCTCGTACAACAGCATCTGTGGTAGCTTATACAAAAAATGGTGATCGTTTAGTTGGACAAATAGCCAAAAGACAGGCTGTGATTAATCCTGAAAATACTTTTTATTCGATTAAAAGGTTTGTTGGTCGTAGAAAAGATGAAGTAATGCAAGAGCAGCAACAATCTTCATATAAAATCATAGCAGATAATAATGGAAATTTAAAGTTAGAATGTCCAGCTTTAAATAAAAACTTTTCTCCTGAAGAAATATCAGCTCAAGTTCTGCGTAAGTTAGTTGATGATGCAAGTCAGTATTTAGGTCAATCTATAAAACAAGCTGTTATTACTGTTCCTGCTTATTTTAATGATTCTCAAAGACAGGCAACAAAAGATGCAGGTCAAATAGCAGGGTTAGATGTGTTAAGAATTATTAACGAACCTACGGCAGCATCTTTGTCTTATGGGTTAGATAAACAAAATCATGAAATTATTTTAGTCTTTGATTTAGGAGGAGGTACCTTTGATGTTTCTGTTTTAGAAGTTGGAGACGGTGTTTTTGAGGTACTTTCAACTTCTGGAGATACTCACTTAGGAGGTGACGATTTTGATAGGAAGATTGTTGAGTGGTTGGTTGCTGAATTTAAATCTTCAGATGGAATTGATTTAAGTGAGGATCGACAAGCTCTGCAAAGATTAACAGAAGCAGCAGAAAAAGCTAAAATAGAATTATCCAATCTCACTCAAACAGATATTAACTTGCCATTTATCACAGCGACCAACACAGGTCCGAAGCATCTAGATTGTAAAATTACGAGAGCAAAATTTGAAAACTTATGTTCAGATTTGATAAATAGATGTCAAATCCCTGTTAAGAATGCTCTAAAAGATGCAAAACTGGATTCTTCTAAGATAGATGAAATAGTATTAGTCGGAGGTTCAACACGAATCCCTGCAATTAAACAATTAGTAGAGAAAACAATAGGTAAAATTCCTAATCAAAGTGTAAATCCTGATGAGGTTGTTGCAGTTGGTGCCGCAATTCAAGCTGGTGTTTTAGCTGGTGAAGTTAAGAACATTTTATTGTTAGATGTTAGTCCATTATCTTTAGGTGTGGAAACTTTGGGTAATGTCATGACAAAAATTATTCCTAGAAATACAACGATACCTACGAAAAAATCAGAAATTTTTTCAACAGCTGTAGATAATCAGCCAAATGTAGAAATTCATGTTCTTCAAGGAGAGAGAGAACTAACGACAGGTAATAAAAGCTTAGGTACTTTTAGATTAGACGGAATTGCTGCAGCTCCGCGAGGAGTTCCTCAAATTGAAGTAATCTTTGATATAGATGCTAATGGTATTTTATCGGTCACTGCGAAAGATAAAGCAACAGGTAAAGAACAATCTATTACTATAACAGGAGCTTCTACATTATCTAAAACTGAAGTAGATCAGATGGTAAAAGAAGCAGAGCAAAATTCTGAAACAGATAAACAAAAACGTGAACAAATAGAGTTAAAAAATAGAGCAGATGCATTATGTTATCAAGCAGAGAGGCAATTACAAGAACTTGACAAAAAAATAGACGTAAATAGTAAGAATAAAGTTCAAGACTTAGTTAAGGAACTTAGATCTAGTATTCAGAGTAATGATTATGAATCTATTGAGACACTACAAGAAAAATTACAGCAAGCTTTATCAGAGATAGGTAAACAATTATACAGTAACAATCCGGCTCAAGCAGAAAAAACAGTTCCTAGCTCGGACCAACAAGACTCCGTAATTGACACAAATGCTTCTGATACGTAATTGAGATAGTTAATAGCGGGTAACGCGATTTGAACGCGCGACATTAACCTTGGCAAGGTTACGCTCTACCACTGAGCTATACCCGCATATTTTAACTATCTCAAAGTTGTTTCACTTTGTCAACAGATTTTTTGCTGATAAAATATAGGACCTTATAAGACAGTCCTATTCGTTTTGCTTATATTGCCTAATACTATGTAATAAATGAATTAATTACCCCAGTTATTATAATTAATAACCCCCAAAGACCTGCTCCTGTAAAAACTAAGCCTTTAGATTTTTCCCATTGTTGTGATGACGCTAGAGTAACCGGTATACTAATTATTAAAAGAATGGATAATAAAATTAATGTTAGTACAAGTATTTGAAGAAAAATATGCATAAATTTTACCTCTAAAAATAAGTAAACTATAGTAAAGTTTGTTTAAATTATATAGTTGTTTTATTTTTACAGAACTTTTGTAAATAAACTTTACAAAAAATAAAGCTTGTACGATAAAATAATATAGTATACTAATTTTAATTTAAACTAGTCAATAGGAGATATCTTAATGGAACCTGTATCATTAATAGTTAAGTTACCAGAGGCTTATGTATTATTTAAACCTTTAGTAGATATTCTGCCAGTTATACCTGTTCTCTTTTTATTATTAGCTTTTGTGTGGCAAGCAGCAATTGGGTTCAGGTAGTATAAGTAGTTTAGAATCTGACTTTGCACCATTGTTTTATAAGGAATGTAGCTAATTTTGCTACTATCTTAATTTAATTGTAAGCATAAAAATGTTCTATAAGTATTTATTGATTAAGATTTGCACATGTATAAATAATTTTAATGTAACAAAGCGAGTAAGTAATATCTATAATTTTTAATTTTTGTTCTCATGATTGAACCATTACTTTTTGGTATAGTTCTTGGATTAGTAGCCGTTACTTTGTTAGGTCTATTTGTTGCAGCTTACTTGCAATTTCGCCGAGCAAATAAGTTAGGATTTTAGTAAGTGCCTTTATATATTTTATTCGTTTATAACAGTTATGTATTTTATTATCGTAAGATAGATACATGATTGTTGTTATGTAGTTAGAAAGCTACCAGCTAGATTTAGTAACCCCGGGCAAAAACCCCTCTCTTGCCATCTCACGTAAAACATGCCTTGATAGTCCAAAATTTCTGTAATATCCTCTGCTTCGTCCTGTTAACCAACATCTATTACGTACACGACATAGTGAACTATCTCTTGGTAGCTTTTGTAATTTTTCTTGCAATTGTAACTTCTTAAAAATACTGTTTGTAGCTCTTATTAGTTTTTTTATTGTTTGTCTTTTTTTGCTATATTTGTTAACTAATATTATTCTTCTTTTTTCTTTTTGTATCATGCTTTGTTTTGCCATTACCTGCTATGTCTATTTTTAATGTAATTTTTGCATCAAATGAATAAAATACTAAAGTGAAAATATTATTATTTTCACTTTAGTTTTGTTAATTTAGTTTTGAGTGAAATTTTTTAGTTAAATTTACCGGCTGTTGAAGCAATGACAAAAGCTGCATATGTTAAAACATACCCTACAGAGAAATGTACTAATCCAACGAGTCTTGCTTGTACAATGGACATAGCAACAGGCTTATCTTTCCATTTAATCAAATTAGCTAGTGGAGTTCTTTCATGAGCCCAAGCTAAAGTTTCAATAAGTTCTTGCCAATATCCTCTCCATGAAATCAAAAACATAAAACCTGTAGCCCATACAAGATGCCCAAATAAAAACATCCAAGCCCAAACTGAAAGATTGTTCATCCCATATGGGTTGTAACCATTAATAAGAGGAGAGGAGTTCAACCATAAGTAGTCACGAAGCCAACCCATAAGATAAGTAGATGATTCATTAAACTGATTTACATTACCTTGCCATACAGTAATGTGTTTCCAGTGCCAATAAAATGTGACCCACCCAATTGTATTTAACATCCAGAATACTGCCAGATAGAAAGCATCCCAAGCAGATATATCGCATGTACCGCCTCGACCAGGTCCATCACAAGGAAAGCTGTAACCAAAGTCTTTTTTATCTGGCATAAGTTTTGAACCTCGAGCATCTAAAGCACCTTTAATTAAAATTAAAGCAGTAACATGTAGTCCAAGTGCAATTGCATGATGAACTAAAAAATCCCCTGGCCCGATAGGCAAAAATAGTGAGTTATTGCTTTGATTGATAGCTTCTAGCCAACCAGGTAACCATACATAATAACTAGCTTTAAATGAAACACTCTCTGTTGCAGATAATAAAATATTAAATCCGTAAAGTAACTTACCAGAGCTAGCTTGAATCCATTGAGCAAAAACAGGTTCAATTAAAATTTGTTTTTCAGGCGTGCCAAAAGCTATCATTGTATCGTTATGTATGTATAATCCTAAAGTATGGAAACCCAAAAATAAACTAACCCAGCTTAAGTGAGAGATAATAGATTCTTTATGTTCTAGTACTCTAGCTAACACATTGTTCTTATTAAGTTGTGGATCATAATCTCGAATAAAGAAGATAGCTCCATGAGCAAATGCTCCTACCATTAAGAACCCAGCAATATACTGATGGTGTGTATATAAAGATACTTGTGTGGTAAAGTCTTTTGCCATGAATGCATATGGAGGCATTGCATACATGTGTTGAGCTACCAGAGATGTTATTACACCTAATGATGCTAGAGCTAATCCTAATTGAATATGTAATGAGTCTGTAATTGTTTCAAATAGTCCTTGATGACCCATTCCTAATCTTCCACTTGGCGGTCTATGAGCTTCCAAAATTTCTTTTAAATTGTGTCCAATTCCCCAATTGGTTCTATACATATGACCAGCAATTATAAAAATAATTGCAATTGCTAAATGATGATGCGCTATATCTGTTAACCACAATGATTGACTATTTTGATGAAATCCTCCAAGAAAAGTTAGAATTGCTGATCCTGCTTTATTCGACGTACCAAAAGTATGTTCTGCAGCATCTGGGTTACTTGCATATATGCTCCAGTTACCTGTAAAAAATGGATATAACCCATTTGGATGGGGAGAATGAGATGTAAAGTTACTCCATCTTATATGCTGCCCGCGTGATTCAGGAATAGCTACATGTATTAGATGACCGGTCCACGCTAATGAACTAACTCCGAAAAGCCCAGACAGATGGTGATTAAGTCGAGACTCATTGTTTTTAAACCAAGATAAGTTAGGTTTAAATTGCGGTTGAAGATGTAGCCATCCAGCAAAAAGAAATACTGTAGATAGTACTAATAAAAATAATGCTCCTTGATACAGATCATTATTAGTACGCATTCCTATAGTATACCACCAATGATATAAACCAGAATAAGTTATATTAGTTGGATAAGCCATTTCACCTTTAGTAAAAGCTTTTAACGCGGCTTGCCCAAAATGCGGATCCCAAATCGCATGAGCGATCGGTTTCGTTTTTAAGGGTTCTAAAACCCAATTCTCAAAGTTACCTTGCCATGCTACATGGAATATATTTCCTGAAGACCATAAGAATATAATAGCTAAGTGACCAAAATGAGAAGCAAAAATTTTCTGATATAAGTTTTCTTCTGACATTCCATCATGACTTTCAAAGTCATGCGCAGTTGCTATGCCAAACCATAGTCTGCGAGTTGTTGGGTCTTGTGCTAATGCTTGACTGAATTTAGGGAATTTTGTAGCCATAGTTGTATTTTCCTAATTTAGTTGTTATCCTACAGAAATAATTCTAGCTAAGAAAAAGGCCCAGGTAGTACCAATACCTCCGAGTAAATAATGTGCTACTCCAACTGCACGCCCCTGAATAATACTTAGTGCTCTAGGCTGAATAGCTGGTGCAACTTTAATTTTATTATGAGCCCATACAATTGATTCAATGAGTTCCTGCCAATATCCTCTACCACTAAATAGAAACATTAAGCTGAAAGCCCATACAAAATGTGCTCCTAAAAAAATCAGTCCGTATGCAGAAAGAGCTGAGCCATAAGACTGAATAACCTGAGATGCTTGTGCCCATAAAAAGTCTCTTAACCATCCATTTATAGTAATTGCGCTTTGAGCAAAGTTACCTCCGGTAATGTGAGAAATAACCCCGGTATTTGATATACTTCCCCAAATGTCAGATTGCATTTTCCAACTAAAATGAAATATCACGATAGACAAAGAATTATACATCCAAAATAGTCCTAAAAATACATGGTCCCATCCAGATACTTGGCAAGTTCCTCCGCGCCCTGGTCCGTCGCAAGGAAAACGAAATCCTAAAGTTGACTTGTCAGGAATAAGGCGAGAATTTCTAGAAAATAAGAAGCCTTTAATTAAGATTAAGGCAGTAACATGTATTGTAAATGCATGTATGTGATGTACCATAAAATCAGCTGTACCTAAGTTCATAGGCATAATAGCAATTTTTCCTCCAACAGACACAGTATCTCCGCCAAATAAGTAACTTGCGGTTGTTAAAGTATTAGGCGCTGTATTGCCAGGGGCTAGTGTATGAATATTTTGTATCCATTGAGCAAAAACAGGTTCCAATCGTATAGCTGTATCAGAAAACATATCTTGTGAACGGCCTAATGCTCTCATAGTATCGTTATGAATATATAATCCAAAAGAATGAAATCCCAAAAATATACATACCCAATTTAAATGAGATATAATAGCATCTCTATGGCGTATAACACGATCTAATAAGTTATTGTAGTTTTGAGATGGACTGTAATCTCTAATCATAAAAATACAAGCATGTGCTGCAGCACCAACGACACAAAATCCACCTATCCACATGTGATGAGTAAATAATGATAATTGTGTGGGGTAATCTGTTGCTATATATGGATATGGAGGCATAGCATACATGTGATGAGCAATAATTATACTAAGAGATCCGATCATAGCTAAGTTAATAGATAGTTGTGCGTGCCAAGAAGTTGTTAGAATTTCATATAGTCCTTTATGCCCTTCTCCTGTAAAAGGTCCTTTGTGAGCTTCTAAGATTTCTTTCATGCTATGTCCGATTCCCCAGTTAGTTCTATACATATGTCCAGCTACAATAAAAATTACAGCTAGCGCTAAGTGATGATGGGCAGTATCACTTAACCATAAGCCTCCTGTTACAGGATTTAAACCACCCTTAAAAGTAAGAAAGTCAGTATATTCTTTCCAATTTAGAGTAAAAAACGGTAAAATTCCTTTGTTAAAACTGGGATATAGTTGAGAAACTAATTCTCTATTAATTAAAAATTCATGAGGCAAAGGTAGTTCCTGCGGACTAACTCCGGAATCTAATAGTTTATTAATGGGTAACGATATATGTATTTGGTGACCAGACCAACTTAAACAACCGAGACCTAGTAAACCAGCTAAATGATGATTCATCATTGATTCTACGTTTTGAAACCATTCTAACTTAGGTGCGGATTTATGATAATGAAACCAACCAGCAAATACCATGAGCCCGGCCATGAATAATGAACCAATTGCAACACAATATAATTCAAATTCGTTTGTTAGTCCTGAAGCTCGCCACAATTGAAACCAACCGGATGTAACTTGGATGCCTTGAAACCCCCCTCCGACATCACCATTCAAAATTTCTTGACCTACAATTGGCCAAACTACTTGTGCACTTGGTTTAATAACTGTGGGATTATTTAGCCATGCGGTATAGTTGGAAAAACGTGCACCATGAAAATACATACCACTTAACCACAAAAATATAATAGCTAATTGACCAAAGTGTGCACTAAAAATTTTTCTAGAAACCTCTTCTAATGAAGATTTAGTATGACTGTCGAAATCGTGAGCATCTGCATGTAAGTTCCAGATCCAAGTTGTAGTCTTAGGCCCTTTGGCCAATGTTCTAGAGAAATGTCCAGGCTTTGCCCAGTTTTCAAAAGAAGTATCAACCGCGTTTTTATCAACAGAGACTCTTACTTGTTTTGTATCCTGCTCTTTTGAGCTAGTTGTCATAGAGACTTTCCCCTCTTTGATTTATATAAGACAAGAATTGTAAAACGCTTACTTTAAGTGAAATATTTTACAGTTTAATCTGTAAGTTTAATCTAAGATAATATATATAGTAAAGTAAGTTTGATTGTTGTATTTATTATATATATTATAATATAACTAACAAGAATTCAGTAACAATAGTTAAAATAAATGTTTATATAGACGATAAATTTTATAATATTGTAGTTGGTTTTACTATCATTAAAGGCTGTCCGCAATCTACAAATTCTCCATCTTCTACAAGTATATCTATAACTTGTCCACTTAATTCAGCTTCTACTTCATTCATTAATTTCATTGCTTCAATAATACATACAATTTGATTAAAGTGAACTTTATCGAGTACTTTAATAAAAGGAGGTTCTTCAGGACTAGCTGCTCTATAAAATGTGCCAACCATTGGTGAAACTATTGTTAAAGTATTAGTTGTTGGTCTTCTTCTTGTTTTATTACTATTATTACTAAAATCAATATCGTTATATTTCACTTCTGTACTTATCGGGTACTTATGAAAATTATTTCGATGATTGACAGTTGTATTTAATGTTAGTGATTGTAGTGTTAAAGTTTTTATTAGTAACTCAAAGTTATTATCTATGACCTTAATTTGTTTTATGCTACAGTTTTGTATATCTTCAAGTAAGTATTTTAATTTTTGTACAGTTAATTTCATAGTTTACCCCATTCTTTTAGTGCTAAAAATAATTACTTTTATTATATTTGAGTTTAAATATTTACTAAACAATAATATTGAGAAATTATTGTTTGTTAACTCAACTTTTAATACAATGATATATGAATTTATTTTATATTATTTACTACTATATGTTAATAACAGATGATTTAGATAAACTATTAGAAGTTTTACCTGACTTTATTAGAACCTCTCTAAAAAAACATAATAATAATAAATTACTAGAAGTAATAATGGATTTAGGTCGTCGACCAGAAGCTCGGTTTGTAGACAAACCTCAATACTTATCCAAAAAAATTATATCATGGCAAGATTTAGATTATTGTATTAAGCGTATTGGTATTTTTAATGGTGATAATCGTTCAGGTATCGAAAAAACTTTACATAGAATTAGTTCAATACATAATCGTAAGGGAAATATTATTGGTTTGACTTGTAGAGTTGGGCGGGCCTTATTTGGAACTATCAGTATAGTTCGTGACTTATTAGAAAAACAACAGTCAATATTGATCTTAGGTAAGCCAGGTGTTGGGAAAACAACAGCAATTAGAGAAATAGCAAGAGTTTTAGCTGATGAAATACAAAAACGCGTTATCGTTATAGATACATCTAATGAAATTGCTGGAGATGGAGATATACCTCATCCAGCTATTGGTAGAGCAAGAAGAATGCAAGTAACTTTACCGAAGCAGCAACATCAGGTAATGATTGAAGCAGTAGAAAACCATATGCCTGAAGTAATAATTATTGATGAAATTAGTACAGATTTAGAAGTTCTAGCTGCGCGAACTATTGCTGAAAGAGGAGTTCAGTTAATTGGAACAGTACACGGTAATTTTCTGGAAAACTTAATAAAAAATCCGATACTATGTGACTTAATTGGAGGCATTCAATATGTTACTTTAGGAGATGAAGAAGCCAAGCGACGTGGGACTCAGAAAAGTATTTTAGAACGAAAAGCTATGCCTACTTTCGGAGCAGCTATAGAGATTCATGAACGTCAAAATTGGATAGTTCATGAAAAGCTAGATTTTACTATTGATCAAATTTTACAAGGTTATTACGGTGGTGCACAATGTAGAAATATGTTATCTAATGGAAAACTAATAATCTACACTAAGAATTTCTTTTCAAAGTTTATAAAACATTATCCCGAGAACTTTGATAAGATAAATCTAAGTAAGTATAGATATTATCAGACAGCAAAGAAGTCTGGTGAAAAGTTTTCATTAGTTAAACGGCATATCGTTTCAAGGGCAAAAAAGCCACAAATTACCAAATTTAGCGGTTATAACAAGATAAATTTGGTAAATTTATTTATTCATTTAATCAATTATACTGAAGTAAATAAAGCAATAGAAGCCTTAAATATACCTTTAGCAATTTGCAAAGATGTTAATAAAGCAGATGTAATTTTAGCTTTACGTTTTCATATTCAGCAAAACCTTCAAATAAGACAAATAGCAAAGTCTCGTCAAATAATGATTTATGTAATACATAGTAGTACAACTACGCAAATTACACGTGCGTTAAAACGTATATTTAGTAATAAATTAAGAGATACAGTAAATTGGCAAAAAATATTTCATAACAAAACTAATATTGAAATAGAGGCTTTAAAGGAAGTGCGTGCAGCGATTAATAATATTCTTTTAGTGAAAAAACAACCTGTGCAGTTATTACCTCGAATTACATCTATACGTAAGATTCAACAAAGTGTGATAAAAATTTATAATTTTAGATCACACACTTTTGGAGAAGGTTTATTACGTTGTTTAAGAATATACGTAACTTAGTACACATTTAAAAAAAAATGAATTATTATAGTTACATAACTAATATGTATTGTTAATAGGAGTACAGATAATATATGGATACTAAAGAAATTTTCGATAAGGTACAGGAAATTATAGTCCAGCAATTAGGAGTTGAAAAAAGCCAGGTAACAAAAAATGCAAATTTTGCAGATGATCTCGGAGCGGATTCTTTAGATACTGTAGAGTTAGTGATGGCAATAGAAGAAGAATTTTCTATTGAAATATCAGATGAAGCAGCTGAAAATATTGCAAATTTAGAGCAGGCAGTAGAGTTTATTAAATCCCAAGCTTAATAGAGATTTATATAATAGTATTAAGTTTATGGAGAGGGTGGGATTCGAACCCACGGAACTTATTGAAGTTCGTCTGATTTCAAATCAGAAGCGATCGACCAACTCTGCCACCTCTCCTAAGAGTATTTATATCATAGGCTTAATAAACATAGAATATTAAAATAAACTCTATTCATAATTGGCTTGGCCTGTGAATTTTTTATTGACAGGATTTGTATTTTTGCCAATACAATGGTTAATGCTATTTACACGTTTTCGAGTATCTTTTACTTTTTCAGGAGGTGTACCGTCTTTAGGGTGCAAATATTGTACTTCCCCATTAGGAAAAATTCTATAAATTTTAAAACTAGAGATCTTATATTGGGTTTTCAGTTGACTAGCAAGTGCTAGGCACTGCTCTTTTTTTGATAAATATAATAAATTCTCGTCGGCTTGCATTATAGCAGATCCTCCTGTAGGCATCTCGAAAAATTGTTCTTTTGAGCTTATCCATGTAATTGCATATTTTTCTTCGGTTTCTGCAGCTCTAAGCCAACCACCTGTACTACCACGAAAAGTAGGAGATGGTATTTCAAAATTAATAGTATTTTGCATTTATTTCCTTGCGTTATCGTAATAATATATTTACTTTATAATATCATATATAGCAAAAATAATCAATCATACTGCTCTTAATACAAAAAATTAAAAATAGTTAAGAAAATATATTTTTTTATACGAAGATAAATATATATTATTTAATAACATAATTTTTTCATAATTAGGAGATATTTTATGAAGTTAGCCTATTGGATGTATTTAGGACCAGCTCATATAGGAACGTTAAGGATTGCAAGTTCCTTTAATAATGTGCATGCTATTATGCATGCACCCTTAGGAGATGATTACTTCGTGCGACCTGTTGGTTATAAAATTATTTTTTAATGTATATAACCTGTAGAATATTTCAGTAATTAATTGTAATTCTACAAACTGTAAAAAGTTATAAGTTAAATCTTTGTTACTACGGTGGTTAGCTGAATATCTATACTTGATAAACAAAATTGTAAGTTAAAGCAAAAGTATATGTATTAAATTACTATGATTGAATGTATTGAAACTTCATTTCTCAAAACATCTCCGTATTAATTTGAGGAACATTGTATATAATATGTGTTGAGACAAAGTTTAAGTAGTGAAGTTTACTTAAGTAGCACTAGTATCTCAATGGAGTATTTTACTGGTCTAAAGTAGTTGCAATAATTTTTTACGGAACAGAGGAAATCTAATAAGACAAATAATAGTTTATTAATAAGTTAGATTTAAGAATAACTTGTAAACATAGTTTTATTTAGATAGGATTAACTAAAAAGCAAAAGTCTAAAATTAACATTTAGAATAAGCTAATGTAGTTACTTGAACTACCTTATAAATTTTAGTTGTAGAGAAAAAACATGAGCAAAAAATTATTTACTAATTTTAGTGCGTTAAAATGGGAGCATATTAACTGGTTTATTACACGTCATTATGTTGCCAGACTCCAAAATAGAATTTATACAGCTGCTTTTAACCAACAATACAAAAAACTACATAAACTTCAGAAAAAACTACTTTTTTCTTCGCATTCTAAATTGTTATCAGTCTTTATAACAACTCAGCATAAATCTATTTATATAAATAGTTGTAATAAATTAAATATAGCAAGGTATTTAGTGACATCTTCAAGTTCTTATCAAGTATACTTAGCTTGTTCTACATATTTAAAAACTAAAAAGGAGAATCAACAGCTTTTACTAAGTTTAATAAAACAAGCTCGGCAGTTACTTTGTGAACTTATTTTTAAACCAGAATGGACAGCTAAAACCTTTCGAAATTTATATAAGTTTACTATTAGTGATTATAATAAATACCATAAAATAGTTAAAATTATTCGAAATTTACATAAGGTCTGTAATACATATACCTTAACCTTAGATTTAGCTATGTATATAATGTATGGTAATTATTTGGGTGTAGTAACACAGTTGCCAAAAGCTAGTTCTTTATTTTTACAATATGCTATAAAAAGATGGTTACAAAAAGAAAACTTGTTTGCTTTTAAAGCAAGAAAAGATTTATTTAATAATTTATCTAGTTATGTTGCTTTACAAAAAAATAGCTTACCGGTTCAAATAATCATAAGTCTGTTTATAAATAATTTATCAAGTTGGCTTATTCAAAAAAAATTTAACTTAAAAGTAAAATTTTTTATAAATAACTCTCAACTAATTTTTTTATGCAAGAATTTATCAATACAATTTAGTCTTGTCTCTTTTATTAAGAGATGGTTTGTTGAAAGTCAAACCGATATAAGGTTACTACAAGTTAGATTAAGTAACACATATAGTGGCTTTGATTTTTTAGGATTTAGAATACAAAAAAAGCAAAAAAGTTTTGTGGTTACTATTTCAAGCAAGTCAAAGATATTATTGTGGTACGAACTAAGTAAAATAATTCGAAGATCTAAAAGTGTATCTTCTTACCAACTAATTCAGAGGTTGTCTCCGAGAATAGCTTTTTGGGGTAATTATTTTAAGTATTCTCAGTGTTTAGAGGTATTTTCGCATTTAGATTATTTACTGCACCTTAGAATTTGGATATGGTTACTAAGACGGCATTCAGTAATTAGTAAAAGCATTATAGTACACAATTACTTTCCTAAAAATAAGAAATGTATTTATAATCAATTTTTACTAAAAAGTAATTGGATCTTTTATGGTTTTTCTGAAAAGACATTTGAAGAGTGTTTTTTAGTAAGATTTCTTTGGTTTAAATATCTAAGGAGTGGAAGTTGTTGAAGTAAAACTTTGTTATTGTTGAGAAGTAAAATTAAGTAGTTTAAGAGTAGCCGTATGAAGTGAAAATTTCATGTACGGTTTTGAAGCCAAGATAACATCTTAGGTTAACAATGTAATGCGTTCAATGTTAGAAAGAGATCGTGAATTTACACCAGTAACAGCGAGTATTGTTGATAGGCATGTATTAGCAAGAGGATCACAGCAAAAAGTAGTCAATAATATTGTAAAAAAAGACAAAGAAAAAAAACCAGACTTAGTTGTTTTGACTCCTACTTGTACATCTAGTATTTTACAAGAAGATTTACAAAATTTTGTTTATAGAGCTTCTCTTGAGTCAGACGCAGATATATTATTAGCAGATGTAAATCATTATAGAGTTAATGAACTTCAAGCTAGTGACCGAACTTTGGAGCAAATTGTTAAGTTTTATCTTAGTAAAGGGCATAAACAGGATTCATTAAGTTATATAAAAACAATACAACCTTCTGTTAATATTATTGGTATAGTAGGATTAGGCTTCCATAGTCATCATGATTTATCTGAGCTTAAAAGACTGTTTAGTGACCTAAATATTCAAATCAATTTAGTAATACCAGACAATGCTTCTGTTGATGATTTGAATAAAATACCTCAAGCATGGTTCAACTGTGTTCCATATAGAGAAGTAGGAATTAGAACAGCTGCTTACTTGCATAAAGATTTTGGTATGCCTTTTACTGATATTACCCCAATGGGTCTAACAAAGATATCAACCTTTATACGAGAAGTTGAAAATATTTTAGGTAAACTTGGAAAAATTGTAGATTATACATCGTATATTGATACACAGACAAGATTTGTGTCTCAAGCAGCATGGTTTTCGAGGTCAGTAGATTGTCAAAATTTGACAAAAAAGAAAGCAGTAGTTTTTGGTGATTTAACTCATACTGCCTCAATGGCAAGAATCTTACATAGTGAAATGGGTGTAGATGTAGCTTGGATTGGAACTTATTGTAAATATGATACTGATTGGTTTAAAAAAGAAGTATCAGATATATCTGATCAGGTAGTTATTTCAGATGACCATATTGTAATAGCTAAATTAATAAAAAGTACAGATCCTGCAGTGATTTTTGGAACACAAATGGAAAGACACATTGGAAAAAAATTAAATATTCCTTGTGGAGTTATTTCTTCTCCTGTTCACATTCAAAACTTTCCTTTAAGTTACCGTCCATTTCTAGGATATGAAGGGACAAATCAGATTGCAGATTTAGTGTATAATTCGTTTACCTTAGGAATGGAGGACCATCTACTAGATTTATTTGGAGGTCATGATATAACTAACCTTGCTCAAACAAATAGCTTAAGTACAGTAAAATGGTCTACCGAAGCGTCACTGGAATTAGCTAAAATACCATCTTTTGTTCGAAAAACAGTAAAAAAGAATACAGAATCTTTTGCTATTGAGCAGTCATTAGATGTTATTACTGTAAAAACTATGTATTCTGCTAAAGAAAAGTTACAATCATAATTAACAATTTGTAAGAGTACCGTTTCTACTAATTATTCACCAGCAAACTATGTCTAACTGATTATAAAATTACTGACAAATTTTTCTGAAAATACAGCTTTATATGTAATAATTATAAAGCTGTATTTTGTCTTAATTTTTATGTTATATATATTGGATAAACCTCAATTTTAAAACTGTTTTTTGTGTTACAGAAAGAACGAATTTTATTTTATAGTATTCCAAGTTTTTCCTGTATTAATAGGCTGTATCATATATAATTTTAAGCATAACCAAAAAATTCTTAAGTATAATGAACTTTTGTGTATATTTTGTACTATAGAGTGGTGTTTTTTAGTTTTGATAGAAGACACTAAGCAACTATAACTTGCACATAAGTCAAGATACTTAAAAAATTTAGGATGATCAACGTTTAAAGCTATAGGAAAAATTCTTGATGCACTTTCATTTGTTTTCCTAATAATTTGCATATCATATTGTCGCGAGTCCAGTCCAATAGCAGAATAAAAATATGATCTTTGGCAATCATTTAAGTACATCGTAACAAATACGCTAACTAAAAAAAAGCGGCACCATAGTCGTGATTGCCAACTATTTAATAAGTTAGGCTGTGATTTCAAAAGTGCTGCAAAAAAATCACTATGTCTATTTTCATCTTGACACCAGTTCTCAAAAAATCTGAAAATAGGGTATATTCTATACTGTGGGTGTTTTTCAAGGTGTCTATAGATTGTAATATATCTCCAGTAACCAATTTTTTCTGATAAGTAAGTAGCATAAAATATAAACTTAGGAGAAAAAAAAGTGTATTTCCTGTTTTTGGTTAAAAATCCTAAGTCGAGCGAGAGATTAAAGTCATTCATTGCTTTATTCAAAAAGCCAGCATGCCGAGCTTCGTCTCTGGACATAAGTAAAAAACACTCTGCAAGTATTGGATTCGTTTTTTGTAATCGTCTAGATAATTCTTTATAGAGTAAAAATCCAGAGAACTCAGCTGTACAAGATCTTTCAAGAAACTCTACAAACAAACCTTTTATAGGTTCACTTAGAAGTTTTTTGGAGGAATTGAACTCTTTATCTCGTGTAAAATGTTGTTGATTATAATCAGTACGAAATTCTTCTAACAGAGCTTCAAATTCTTGTGTATTATGAGATATATCAATTTGACCCATCTCTTCAAAATTTGTTGTATAAAATCTAGGTGTTAATAAAGTTTCTGTTTTTGTATTGTTATTTACAATATTAGATTTCATAAAGAAAGGTGTAAAATAATAAATATGATATTTGTTAAAGACAAGAAGTTATTTACTGATGTATGAAATCCCAATTAACAATGTAGTAAAACATAGTATTGTTATTAGTAAGTGTAGCAATGTTTTTCGTCTCTGTTCTAAGACGTTTCTCATAGCTAACTTAGTATAAGATGCTCGATGATTAATTTTATTTTTTAAAGATATCTGTGGTTTCATATGATATATGTTAATATATGGATTATATTGTCTATAGTATATTCTGTAATTAAAGAGTTTTAATATGTATCTTATAATTTTTATGTCTAAGCGTATAACAGGAGATAACTAGTGATTAATATTATGAGTTTAGGCTGGGGGTCATTAATGGCTGTTTTTACTTTTTCTATTGCATTAGTAGTTTGGGGTAGAAATGGTTTCTAAGCAAAACTAGAAAATAGTACAAAGAATTATTTATGGAGAATAAAGTTATGAGTAACGAAATAGTTAATACCGCTGTGTTGAGTTTTACAATGATACTAATTGGTTTAACTTTGGGTTTTATCTTACTAAAGATACAAGGAGATTGAAATATACTTTAGTTTTAATCGTTTTTTCTAATTCTGTTATTCAACTAAGATAATACACCTTTATATAATTATAAATCAATGTTAAGTATCTTACAATTAGTTAGATATAGTTCAATGCTATTGTTAATTCTTTTAATTATAACGCAAAATCCTAAAGGAGAAGGATTTAGCGCTTTTAATCCTACGATTAATTACTTAGGTAGTACTCGTAATACAGAAAGTTTACTAAGTAACATTACTTGGGGCCTTGTATTAATTTTTCTTGCATCTACGATATTTTTAGCTAGTATAGATATTTAATTGTATATAGTTGAACATGTAAAGTTTTTATGTCGATTTTAAAAGAAAAATGTCCTATCCCATTTTGTCAGCAGCCTCAAAACGAGTATGAAAATTTTAAAAAGTCGTGCTTTTTTTCGTGGCCTACATCAAATTTATTTACTTTTATTTCGAACTTACTCATGCTTTGGTTTATATCGGGTATATTAATAATCCCTGTTATTAATAATACATTTTTGATACCTTTAAAACCCCAAAAAGCTATACTAGTAGATGTAATTTTTTCTAGTTTAATCTTAATTATTTCCTTAGCTCGTTTGTATTTAGGCTGGTCTTACATAATGCATCGCTTAATAAGTGCAATTGTTTTTTATGAAGAATCGGGTTGGTATGATGGACAGGTATGGATTAAAACATCTAAAGTACTAACTACAGACCGTTTAATTGCTATTTATCAAGTTAAGCCCCTTTTGCAACTAATAAAAAAGGTCTCACTCGTTATTGTTCTACCTTTTGTATTGTTAGTTAACGCTTATTTTTTATTTACTTAACAAGTTTATAATTATAATTAAGTAGAAACGTTGCGGAGTAGAGCAGTTTGGTAGCTCGTCGGGCTCATAACCCGAAGGCCAGAGGTTCAAATCCCCTCTCCGCTATAGTATAATATTATCTATTTCCACTACATTTGAACTATTTATAAAATTTTATGATCGATTTATTTACTTTTTAGTTCTTTAAATCTTTAACATAGATAGTCTAGTCTTAATATTCTATAGAAATCATTATTTATTATTTTTTCGTTAACAAGTAAATGACTGATTATACTATACTTTGTATGTGAACTTAGAATACTTATGTTTTAATATTTATGATATACGAAGAAAAAATACTAAAGGTTGGTGATAAAGCTCCAAACTTTACAGCTCAAGCTGTAATAGATCAAACATTTAAAACTATAAATTTATCTAGCTATTGGAAAAAAAAGTATGTGATTTTACTATTTTACCCATACGACTTCTCTTTTATTTGCCCAACAGAAATAATTGCTTTTAGCAATAAATATGAGACTTTCTGTAAATTGAAAACAGAGATTTTGTGCATTTCTACTGATAGTATTTATACTCACCTTGCTTGGGTACAAGCTGAACAAGAAGCAAATAGGTTAGCAAATTTACGATATCCTTTAGTTTCTGACCCAACTCGAGAAATATGCAATAAGTACAATGTATTAGATAATAAGTTGGGTGTTTCGTTAAGAGCTTTATTTGTTATAGATATATTAGGGTGTATCCAATATAGTATGGTAAATAACTTAAATTTCGGCCGAAATGTAAATGAAATTTTAAGAGTTTTACAAGCTTTGCAACAAGTTCAAGCTTATCCAAAACAATACTGTCCGGCAAACTGGTATCCAGGTAACAATACTATTAATTTAAGTGCTCTAAAATAAGTTAGTAACCTTCATCGCAAATGTTTTTTAATAAGCGTACGATAAGAATCGTGAAAGTTGCGGGTCTGTTAATTTGTTTTCACTAACTACCTTATTCTGTAAGTATTATTTATTAGAAAAACTATGTTTTAAGTTCCAAATCGGAGCAGACGTTTGTAAGCCCTACGTAAGTTGATTTGTCTATAATAAAAATATTGTAAAAAAATATCAAAGTTATGTCTAAACTTAAGACTACATCTTCTGTAGCTAAAAGATTTAAAGTAACAAAAAGTAATAATTTGTTAAGGCACCAAGCTGGGAAAAATCACTTACTGCAAAAGAAAAGAACACAAAGAAAGAAAAAACTGTCTCGAGTTTGTCTAGTGAATAAATCAGATCTTAAAAATATAAGAAGTAAGCTGCTGAAATAACTTTAAAACATTAATTATAGTTAAATAGTATTTGATTATGACAAGAATAAAAAGAGGAAACACTGCAAGAAAGAGAAGGAAAAAATTTTTAAAATTAGCAAAAAGCTTTAAAGGCTCTCATTCAGTGCTATTTAGAACAGCTAAGCAACAAGTGCTAAAAGCATTAAAGTACTCTTATTTTGGAAGAAAACAAAAGAAACGAAATGTAAGAAAGTTGTGGATTATTAGAATAAATGCGGCAGCCCGTTTATATAGCATAAGTTACAACCAATTAATTTGTAATTTAAAAAGTAAAAATATTTCGCTAAATAGAAAAATGTTAGCCTATTTAGCAACGGCAGATATTTTTACTTTTAGTAAAATTGTCTCAAATGTAACCCTTTAGTTTAACTTATACATAATAATATTTACTAAATAAAAAAGTTATTGAGTAAAACTATAAAACTTGAGACAAAATATACTCAGCTACTTTTAAGAGTTTAGTATATTTGTCTGAGTTAGACTTCAATTCTAAGGAAGCAATAGCTGCTTGTAAATGTTCTTGAGCCATGTCTTTTGCTTGATAAATTCCCATACTATTATTGATTTCATTTAATGCTGTAGTGATATCAAATTGTATGCTTAATTCTCTTTCAATAATGTATCGAAGTTGATCGTTTTTATGTAAAGCAAAGAGAGCTGGTGCAGTAATATTTCCGTTACGTAAATCTGATCCTGAAGGTTTACCTAATATTTTTGTAGACCCTATAATATCTAAAACATCATCAATAATCTGAAAAGCTAAACCTACATGCTTTCCATAGTTATAAATGTTGTTTTGTGTATTCATGTTAGTTTGACTAAGTATTGCAGTTGCTCGACAACTAGCTGCTATTAGCGATGCTGTTTTATAGAATGATTTCTCTATATAGTCAGATAAAGAAATTGTCAAATCAAACTGAGCCAGATTTTGTTGTATTTCTCCCTCAGCAAAATCTATAATAACTTTAGAAATAATTTTTACTGCTTCTAAGTTTCCTAAATTGGCAAGATACCAAGATGATTGAGCAAATAAAAAATCACCAGCTAATACAGCTATCTTAGTATCGAATATATTATGGACAGAGTTTACTCCTCTACGAGTAGTACAGTCATCTAAAATATCATCGTGGATTAAACTAGCAGTGTGAATAATTTCTGTAATTTCGGCCAATCTTGCATGACTATTTAGAACTAAGTTTGAATTAATTGTTGCCTGTGCAACTAAAAATACTATTGCCGGACGTAATCTTTTTCCTCCTGCAGCAAATAAGTGCTCTGCAGCAGCATATAATATAGGGTTTCGAGCTTGAATCAGAGTTTGTAAATTAATATCTAGAATATCTAAATATAACCTAATAGGTACAAAAAAAGAATTTGTAAAAATCATGAACAATATAATTATGTTATTAGAGTAAAATTAACTACTATACTAGCTGCAAATTAACTAATAGAATAACTGTTTAAGTTTTTTGATTAAGAAGCATTAATATTATATTTTTATTTAAAGTAATGAATTATTATTACGGACACTATAGACAATGAGTGAAAATACAGTTCTCCCATTAACAAATACTTCTAAGCAACAAGTTAGCAAATTAATTTTATTAGCTTTATATGAAGATATGGTTTTAGGTCGTAGTTTTGAAGATATGTGTGCACAAATGTATTATAAGGGAAAAATGTTTGGTTTTGTTCATTTATATAACGGCCAGGAAGCAATAGCTGCAGGTGTAATAAAAACTTTAAGTATAGATGATTACGTATGTAGTACATATCGTGACCATGTCCATGCATTAAGTAAAGGTGTACCTCCCGAACAAATTATGTCAGAATTATTTGGAAAAGTTACTGGGTGTAGTAAAGGAAGAGGGGGGTCCATGCACATTTTTTCAAAACACCACAAATTTCTAGGAGGCTTTGCTTTTATTGCAGAAGGAATTCCTATTGCTGTAGGCTCAGCATTTCAAAGTATTTATCGTTCTCAGGTTATGAAAAAGGTTGGTCAAATCTCTGTTACAGCTTGCTTTTTTGGAGACGGAACAACTAATAATGGACAATTTTTTGAATGTCTTAACATGGCTGTTTTGTGGAAATTACCAATAATTTTCGTTGTAGAAAACAATCAATGGGCTATTGGAATGGCCCATCATCGCTCTTCCTCTACAATTGAAATATATAAAAAAGCTGTAGCATTTGGATTACCTGGTATTGAAGTTGATGGAATGGATGTACTAGCTATTCGAGAAGTTACGCAGGAATCTTTAAAGCGTGCTCGCTCAGGGGAAGGTCCAAGCTTAATTGAGGCTTTAACATATAGATTCAGAGGACATTCGTTGGCTGATCCAGACGAGTTGCGTTCTAGTGAAGAAAAAACGGCTTGGATTATTAGAGATCCTATCAAACGTTTAAGAAACTATATTATTCAAAATCATAAAGCTACTATAAAAGATCTTGCTAACATTGACGATAGAATAAAAAACAAGTTGCAAGTCGCTGTTGACTTTGCTTTATCTAGTCCAGAGCCACATACAAGAGATTTATACAAATATCTGTTTGCAGAAGAAAAAGATCATATTACTTTTAATTTTAATCAAAATCATTATTGATATCTATGACTAAAACCTTTATGTTTAACGCTTTGAAAGAAGCAATTGATGAAGAAATGTCTCGAGATAATACAGTTTTTATACTTGGAGAAGATGTAGGGCATTATGGAGGTTCATATAAGGTAACGAAAGACTTGCATTCTAAATATGGAGACTTGCGTGTTCTTGATACCCCTATTGCTGAAAATAGTTTTACGGGATTAGCCATTGGTTCCGCAATTACAGGATTAAGACCCATTATTGAAGGTATGAATATGAGCTTTCTATTGCTAGCTTTTAATCAAATATCTAATAATGCAGGAATGTTACGCTATACTTCAGGAGGTAACTTTTCTATTCCCATTGTTATCCGCGGTCCTGGAGGTATTGGGCGTCAGCTAGGAGCTGAACATTCTCAAAGACTAGAATCTTACTTTCAAGCTATTCCAGGGTTAAAAATTGTAGCATGCTCTACTCCATATAATGCTAAAGGATTACTAAAATCAGCAATTCGTGAGGATAACCCAGTTATTTTTTTTGAACACGTTTTACTATACAACTTAGAGCAAAAACTGCCTAATAAAGAATATTTTTTACCCCTAGATAAAGCAGAAATTATAAGATTAGGTACGGATGTTACCATATTAACATACTCACGTATGCGTTATCACGTACTTCAGGCAGTAAATATCTTAACTAAAGAAGGTTACGATCCAGAAGTTGTAGATTTAATATCTTTAAAACCCATTGATATAAAAGCTATAGTTAAGTCTGTATCTAAGACTCATAAAGTTATTATTGTTGAAGAATGTGTAAAGACTGGAGGGATAGGGGCGGAAATCATAGCACAAATTAACGAATTGTGTTTTGAAGAATTAGATAGTCCAGTAGTTCGTCTATCTTCAGAAGATATACCTACTCCATATAATGGAAGATTAGAACAAGCAACTATAATACATCCACATCACATTGTGCAATCTGTAAAGATGCTAGTGTAGTAGAAATTACTCAAAGTTATTGTATTGCTTGATCTTGTTTTAATATTGTTTGGTTAGTTAAAGTGTAGAGCCGGTTAAAAGTTTTTTTCTAATGCTTGAACTTTTTCAAACTGTTTTTTCTTTAATACAAAGAATATCTGAGCTAGTGTAAAAATGAAGAAAAAGACTATCATTCCTTGGATTCTTTTTGGATTTTGTAAAACAATCTCTGTTTCACTTTGTCCAAAACCACCAATGTTTGGATCTGTAGTCAAAGCTTGATCTTTATCGATAATGTCACCTTCACTAATTGTTAATTCAATATTGCTAGGTATAGAATATGTTATTATATTACTCTTTATATCTTGAATATCTATTTGTAAATTATTGTCATCCAGGGGTTGAATACTTTGTACTTTACCACTGGCTTTAGCAACAACTATATTATTATTACTTTTTTCGCCCGAAGGATAAATTTGTCCGCGCCCTCTATTACCTCCTACATAAATTGGATACTTAAGAAAGTGTGTATTTTTATCTTGTGCCGGGTCTGGTGCTATGATGGGAAAAGTTATTTCCTGATGGGTATTACTGGGAATAGGTCCCACAACCAATATATTTTTATGAGTTTTGCTATAAGGTTGTATATAAATTCCTTTGTTTTTTGTCTGAATTGCTTCTGATACTTTACTTTTTGGCGCTAGTTTAAATCCTTCGGGTAAAATGACAATAGCACCCATATTTAAGGGTCCCGTATTTCCATCACCTAAAACTTGTCTTTGTTTATTATTATATGGAATTTCGACTCGGGCTTCAAAAACGCTGTTTGGTAAAACAGATTGAGGAGTTTCTATTTTCACTGGTTTTTGTGCTAAGTGACAGTTAGCACAAACAATTCTGCCAGTGGCTTCTCTAGGATTATCATAACTTTGTTGAGCATAAATAGGAAATCCATAACAAACTCCTCCATTTGTTATATTTACTAATAATGCTAAAGAAAACAGTATAGAAAAAACAAATTTTATGTTACGATTATTCATAATGTAGTATTGTAATTTGTGTATAATTGTTAGTTATCAGCTCGATTTCAATACGAACCCTGATTTTTTTAGTATATCTAGTTTTATAATTTTATTCAAGCAACTTTACTATATTTTTTAATCATGTATAATTACTATTTGTTAAAACTAAGTAACAAACCTATGCCTACAGAGTAAAGTAACAATACTGCAATTGATAAAATAATTTGAGTAAAGGGATCTGTAGAAGGAGTTATAACAGCAGCAATAACTGTAGATATTAAAATGACATATTTCCAAATACTTAACATTTGCTGGCTAGATACGATATTCAAGCTACCTAAAAGTATTTGAATAATAGGTATTTGAAAAACTAATGCTGTGGTTAATAGAAAAACTAATGTAAAGTCAAAGTATTGTTCAAATGACCATAAAGGCTCTATAATGTTGTCACCATAGTGTATTAAAAATTCTAAAGCTTTAGGTTCTAAAAAAAAGTAAGCAAAATACATGCCAATAAAGAATAAACAACTAGAGCCGATGCTAACAGGAATGATAATATTTTTTTCTTGTTGAGTTAATCCTGGACTAATAAATAATAATATTTGATATAAAGTAATAGGGATACTTAAGAGTAAACCAGAAAACATAGAAATTTTAACAGAAACAAAAAAATATTCACCAGGAGCTAATTGTAAAAACTTAATGCCATTAGCAGGAGCTTGTAAAATATTTGTAATGTCTTTTATATATATAAAGCTCATCATTGATACCAAGAGAAACCATAATATAATGTAAATAGTTCTTTTTCTAAGTTCTTCCAAATGCTCATATATCGACATCTGACTTTGTTCTAAGTTGTTATTCTGAGATACTGAAAATGGAATAGGCGTGTTGTTTAATAAGCTTTTGAGAAATTTCATATTAACTAATTCAAAAAAATATTAGTTTATATTATATTTACGCATTTATACGTTGTATTGTAAAATTTATTTATATTAGAGGTAAGGCTTAAAAAATAAATTATTATTATAGTTAGTGTTATACTAAAATTAATATTCTTATACGTATTAATATTTAATGTTTAAGAGTAAACATTAAAATGGTATATATAATGATTATTATATTATAAAGGTACCTATTTTTTTATACCAAATCAGCATCTCAAATTTAAGGAGATTATATAACGCATGAATGTTAAAGCAAGTAGTAGTAGTTCAATAGTAAAACCACAATCTTATCGTACGACTTCTCTTTCAACTATCATACGAGCAGAACAACAAGACAGGTTTTTAGATTTAGGAGAACTAAATCAACTAGTAACTTTCTTGAACTCAGGAAAAAAAAGATTAGAGATTGCTGACATACTTACTCAAAATGCAAATTTTTTGGTTGCTCGAGCTGCAGACAAAATTTTTACAGGAGGATCTGCAATTTCTTATCTAGAAAAACCTCAAACTTCTATTATAATGTCAAAAAGTGACAAGAGAAAAAGGTCTAACACTACTTCTCGATCTAAAAAATTCAATGTACTATTAGGAGACTCTGACGCAATTCCCACAGGTTTTAAACCAATTGATGTTACTAAGTATGGAACTATAAGAATGAAAAAGTCACTTAGAGATCTCGATTGGTTTCTCAGATATTTAACATACGCTATCGTTGCTGGAGATTCTAATATATTGTCTGTAAACATACGTGGTTTAAGAGAGTTAATTGATAATGCGTGCTCGAGTTCCGTTACTATTGTTGCATTAAAAACAATGCGTAAAGCAGCTTTACGTATTTTTAATTATAGCACAGACAGTCAAGCATTAGTTTCCGAATACTTTAATTTAATCGTTAGAGAGTTTGAATCTGCTGCTTACACAGACAAGTTTAAAAAAAGATCCACTAATTATTTACAAGGTCTACGATTACCTCAAACATATGTTCAAGCGAGCAATTTAAATCCTCGTTTTGCTATGAAGAATAGTTTATCAGAAAGTGAAAAAGTTTCTGTGATTAAAGCATGTTATAGGCAGGTATTTGAAAGAGATATATCAAAAGCTTACTCATTATCTTTAACTAATTTAGAATCTAAAGTAAAAAATGGTAAGCTTTCTGTAAAGGAATTTATTAGAAGTCTCGGATTATCTAAGTTGTATTGCAAGCAATTCTTTGAGCCATTTGTAAATAGTCGTGCTTTAGAATTAGCTTTTCGCCATTTTTTAGGTCGTGGACCTAGTTCACTACAAGAATTTCAAAAATATTTTGCAATTTTGTCAGAACAGGGATTACCGGGTATAGTCAACTCATTAATTAGTTCCGATGAATATACTAATTATTTTGGTGAAGAGACAGTTCCTTATTTCAGAAAATTAGGAGAGGAAGCTCAAGAATGTAACAACTGGGGGCCACAGCTAAGTTTATTAAATTATAGTGCTCCTTTCGTGAAAGTACCTCAGTTTATTACACTGTTTAGTGACTACAATCAACCGTTGCCTGATCAACATCCTTATGGGAGGTCAAACGACCCTCTAAATTTACAATTTGGAGCTGTTTTTTTAAAAAGTCAATATTATATTTATAATCAGTCAGCACCTTTCAGCAAGAACACACGACGAATTTTGATTAGAAAAGGACCTGCTATTTATAATCAGTTGAGTAGACCATCTTCACGATCTGAATATATAGGAAGTTTAGTTCCTATAATATTCCAGTGTAACACAAGTAATAATTCAACAAATTCATCGAAGTTACCTTCTTACTCTATGAGTTCAATATTAAATGCTATTTATTTAAGAGTTTTTGGTAGGTTAGTTTATGTAGAAGAAAAATTATCCCTAAAATCATTGGAAAATCTATTTCTAAATAGTCAAATTTCTGTTCGTGAATTTGTAAGGCAATTAACTAAATCTTTTTTATTTAGATCTCTTTATTGGCAACCTTTATACATTTGTAAAGCTATAGAATATATTCATTCTAGAATTATTGGACGTCCAACCTATGGACGTCAAGAAATTAATAAGTATTTTGATATTGCTTATAAGCAAGGTTATTATAAAATTATTGACAGTATGATCGATAGTTTAGAATATATTGAATCTTTCGGAGATAATAAAGTACCTTACGATAGGTATACTACATCTAACAATATTGTTATTACTCGATCATTTACTAACCAATATAACAATATGTTAGAACAGTTTATTGATCTTGGGAAAACAGTAAATGTTTCAAGTTTTGGAAGCATTCAGGAAAAGATATTACAAGGTGTATCTAAGCGTAGGTATCAATTAGTAATTTTTACAGCAGGCCAGCAAAGTTCATCATCATATTTGCAAAAAATTTTCAGAGTCTGTTATCGTCAAATATTTGAAAAAGATATAAGCATATTTAATTCCAGAAATGAACTTTTGAAAATAAGACGAGATTTTACTAATAAAAAAATAACTGTGAAACAGTTAGTATTAGCTTTAGGTAGAAATGATTTATATAAAAAAGAATTTTACCAGCCTTATCCGAATACAAAAGTAATAGAGCTGGGAATGAAGCATTTCTTAGGTAGGGCTCCAAGTAATCAATTGGAAATTAGATACTATAATCAGATTTTAGCTTCTGAAGGATTAATCAAATTTGTAGAGTCTATTGTAAATAATACAGAGTATTATGCAGTGTTCGGAGATAATATAGTACCATATCGTCGCTTTCCTACTTTACCAGCTACTAGTTTTTCAAAAACACAAAAACTGTATACAAATTTACAATCAACGCTGTAGTCCGTTAAAGTAACTTGTTTTAGTATCTATAAAAATCTTTATCACTATAATAAAGTATATATTAATATATTTTGTATAGGCTATAAAGTAATATTTAAATAAAGAACTTTAAATTTATTATCAAAATGTAAGTACTGAAGGAGTGTTAAGAGTGAGTATTGTTACTAAGTCTATTGTGAATGCAGATGCAGAAGCTAGATATCTAAGCCCTGGTGAACTAGACAGAATTAAAAGTTTTGTTTTATCGGGACAGCGTCGTTTACGTATTGCTCAAATATTAACCGATAATCGCGAAAGAGTAGTTAAGCAAGGTGGTCAAGAGCTTTTTCAAAAACGCCCAGATGTTGTATCTCCTGGAGGAAATGCATATGGAGAGGAGATGACAGCAACTTGTTTACGTGATCTCGATTACTACTTACGTTTAGTTACTTACGGTATCGTTGCAGGTGATGTAACTCCAATTGAAGAGATAGGTCTTGTAGGAGTTAAAGAAATGTATAATTCTTTAGGCACTCCAACTTCAGGTGTTGCAGAAGGTGTACGTTCAATGAAAAAAGCTGCATGCTCTTTGTTATCAGGAGAAGACGCAGCAGAAGCTGGGTTTTATTTCGATTATACATTAGGTGCTATGCAATAGCATACAAATACTTGATTTTTACTAATATAATATATTAAGGAATGATACAATTTTATGCAAGACGCAATAACCTCTGTAATTAATGCAGCAGATGTACAAGGAAAATACTTAGATGATACCTCTTTAGAAAAATTAAAAAGCTACTTTCAAACAGGTGAACTACGTGTTAGAGCATCTGCTACTATAGCAGCAAATGCAGCTTTAGTTATTAAAGATGCTGTTGCAAAATCTTTACTTTATTCTGATATTACTCGCCCAGGCGGTAATATGTATACAACTAGAAGATATGCAGCTTGTATTCGTGATTTAGATTACTACTTAAGATATGCTACATATGGTATGTTAGCGGGAGATCCTTCTATTTTAGATGAGCGTGTACTAAATGGATTAAAAGAGACTTATAATTCTTTAGGTGTTCCTATTGGAGCAACTATTCAAGCTATTCAAGCCATGAAAGAAGTGACAGTTAGTTTAGTTGGTTCAGATGCAGGAAAAGAAATGGGTTTATATTTTGATTATATTTGTTCAGGTCTTAGTTAACTACTAAGTAGAACTCAAATAAAGGCCTTTTTTACGAGGCCTTTATTTTTAATATAAATGATAGGTTTATTTTTTAACCTTTTTCCATCATTGCAGCTTGAAGTCGAGCTCGAGCTTTACGTATATTTTGAGTAGCCTCGATTTTATCTTTATTAGTTAAGGCTTTTTGTAGCATACTAGTTGCGTTTTTGAGGAGTAATTGAGATTTTTCTAAATCAATGTCTGCAATTTCTTCTGCACCATTTACGAGGATGATAATTTCATTATTTTCTATTTCTGCAAACCCTCCCAATAACACAACAGGCATCCATTGTTTTTTTATTCTAATTCTCATTACTCCAATATCCAATGCTGTGAGTAAAGGAGCATGGTTCACTAAAATTCCTAACTGACCAGTACTACTAGGTAGAATAATCTCTTCTGCTGTAGTATCCCAAATAGTTTTGTCAGGAGCTATTATTTTTATATTTAATGGCATAAGAACTATTCCTCTAAACTTTTTTGCTTTAGTATAGCTTCATCAATATTACCTACTAAGTAAAAGGCTTGTTCTGATAATTCATCTAGTTCACCCTGTAAAATCATTTCAAATCCTCTAATAGCTTCCTCTAAACTAACATATTTACCTGGAGACCCTGTAAACACTTCTGCTACGAAAAAAGGTTGAGATAAGAACCTTTCTACTTTTCTAGCTCGAGCTACAATTAAACGATCTTCTTCTGAGAGCTCATCTAAGCCTAAAATAGCTATAATATCCTGTAATTCTTTATAACGTTGTAAAGTAGATTTAACATTCTGTGCTATTTTATAGTGTTTTTTTCCTACAATATTGGGTTGAAGCATTGTAGATGTCGAATCTAAAGGATCAACTGCTGGATATATTCCTTTTGCTGCTAAACCACGTGAAAGAACAGTTGTTGCGTCTAAATGGGCAAAAGTTGTTGCTGGTGCAGGATCTGTTAAATCATCAGCAGGAACATATACTGCCTGAATAGAAGTAATAGATCCTTCTGTTGTTGAAGTAATTCTTTCTTGTAAAGCTCCCATTTCTGTTGCAAGTGTTGGTTGATATCCTACAGCTGAAGGCATTCTACCTAACAAAGCAGATACTTCTGATCCAGCTTGAACAAAACGAAAGATATTATCAATAAATAGAAGTACATCTTGTTTATTGATATCTCTAAAGTACTCTGCCATGGTTAAAGCTGTTAATCCTATTCGCATTCTTGCTCCTGGAGGTTCATTCATTTGACCATAGACTAAAGCTACTTTAGATTGTTGCAAGTCTTGATCATTAATTACCTTAGATTCTTTCATTTCCTGATACAAATCATTGCCTTCTCGCGTTCTTTCGCCAACTCCTCCAAAAACAGACACTCCACCATGAGCTTTCGCTATATTATTGATTAATTCCATTATCAGTACAGTTTTTCCAACACCAGCTCCACCAAACAGCCCTATTTTACCTCCACGCCTATAAGGAGCTAAGAGATCTACTACTTTAATGCCTGTTTCAAAAATAGAAGGTTTTGTTTCCAGTTGAGTAAAAGATGGTGCTACCCTATGGATAGGTAAAGTAGTTTTTAAGGAAATAGATCCTAAATTGTCAACAGGTTGACCTAAAACATTAAAAATTCTGCCTAGTGTCGTTAACCCTACTGGTACGTTAATTGGATTACCTGTATCTCTCGCTGGAGTTCCTCGTTTTAAAACCTTCGGTAGACTCATAGCAACAGCTCGAACTTTATTATCCCCAAGTAGTTGTTGAACTTCACAAGTTATAGTTATTTCATTACTTTGTATTTCTAATGCATTAAAAATTTGCGGTAGTTGATTACTTGGGAATTTAACATCAAGTACTGGACCAATAACCTGTATGACAGAGCCTGTGTTTAACGCTGTATTAACCATTTTATTTTAAATATGTTTTAATCAATAGATATTGTTTCATATTTAAACTCGAACTATATTCAAGTTTTTTATTGTATAATGTTTAAATTATATACTTTGTGATAATCTTCCTGTAGTTTTTAACCAATTTTGAGCTTCAATATAATTATCAGGAGCTATTTGAAGAGCCTGTAACCAATACTGTGCAGCTTTATCAAACATGTATGTAGAAAGCTCCGAGTAGTTATTTTCTATGGCCTTCACTCCTTGATAGTGATAGATAATAGCTATATTATTAAGAGCTTGTGGAAGACAGAAATTTAGCTCTATAGCTTTATGATAATATTCTAAAGCGTGAATGTATTCACCATTACTACCATAAATTAAACCAATATTATAAAATATAAAACTTCTGTCATAAGGATCTTCTTCTAGTTTTAAGGCTTCGTAATAGTTGTCAAGAGCTTCGGCGTAATCACCATTAGCTTGAGCAGACATACCTGTTTTATAGTATGAAAAAGCTTGTTTTTCTTCCTTGCTAGCAGGAAAAATTTTTAAAATGATATTGGCTATTACTGTAAAAGTTTTATCTACAAAATTATCATTCTTTTGTGACATTATATAATATATTTTAATGAGATTATAGTATAGATACTCGTAATTAATATATCTAATTTCTTGAATTTTGAGTTAAAGTATGATTAACTAACTTATTATAACAAGTATTAAGTGTATAGACCGATCTTTATTATATCATGTATTCAATACTAAGTTATTATTTTATTAAGTTAATTCGATAAATGACAAATATAATTTTGTATCTAAAAAAACCAAAAATACTTTATAGGACGAATAAACATGCAGCAAAACAAACTACAGCTTTGCCAAAATCTTTGTCACAAGTATCTATAATAAATTCTAGTACTAAAATTCCCGAAACAGTTTCCGGCTTAACGAGTAATAATTCTCTTAATATAGCAGAAAAAGATTTCCAACTCTCCGAAGATTTAAGAAAGAGTCACAAAGAAAGCTTTTCCAAAAATCAGTTGCATAAAAAATTAGATTTTCATGCAAACTATAAAAAATCCCCGAAAAAACAAAATCTAGAACTTAAAACTTCAACTATTCCTAGCAAAACAAATTTAAAAGAATATGAGATACCCCAAAAAAACAAAGTTTTTCATTCCTCTGAAGCTGTTATTATAAATCATGCTTTAACAATTAGTGAATTATCGCAATTAATTTCCTTACCAGAATCAGAAATAATTAAATTTCTTTTCTTACAAGGAATTAGTGTCACGATAAATCAAATACTTACAAGAGATCTAGCTACATCTATTGCTAGGGAATACGGTTTTACAGTTGTGAATAAATTACCTGAGAGTCACGGGTTTAAGGGAATGCACAATTTAGATAGTTCTACAGTAGGTATAAGTACTCTGCAACCAAGAGCTCCTATTGTTACTATTATAGGGAATAATAATTTCGAAAAAACTTCATTACTCGCATTAGTGCAAGAAAGTCAAAAATTAGATCAGGAAACATATCTACAAATGGGAACAGTACATCAAGTGTATGTTAACTTTAATAACAAAAAAGAAAAAATAATCTTTGTAGATACACCAAGATATGAAATTTCAACTAATATTACACACCTTACTCTTAAAATAACGGATTTTATAATTTTGGTTATAGATGCATCTCAAGTACTTAGTAATCAAGTAATCAATATTATAAATTATATAAAAATTAAGCAATTACAGAACCTAATTATTTTTAACACAAATGATATAGCAAGTATAAGCATTGAAACTTTAAAGCAACACATTATAGACTGTGATACAACTTTACACAAATGGACAAACAAAATATTATGTATTCCATTAAGTGACTCTATTGGTGAAGGTATAAATACTTTACTATTTACTATTATAAATTTGGCCAAAAAGTATTGTTTAAAAGCAAATCCAAAAGCGGAAGCGAGAGGAACAATTTTTGACGCTTACCTAGATAAAAATAAAGGTCCTGTCGCTAATCTTGTTGTACAAGACGGTACTTTGTATGTAGGAGATTTCGTAGTAGCGGGTACGATTAATGGTAAAGTTAGAGTAATAAAAGATAATAATTATAATCAGAATGTCAAACTTAATTCTATTGGACCTTCTTCAATAGTTGAAGTTTGGGGCTTTTCACAAGTTCCTGTCGCAGGTTCCACTTTTGTAGCGATCCATGATAAAAAAAATAGTAAAAAAATAGTAAGGCAGTTAACAAATAAAACAAACACGCCTGCTTTAAACAGACAGTTAAATAAGAGTATAATTAATAGTAGCGCTAATGAACATGGGCAAATCAATAATGTAAAACAACTAAAGCTAATAATAAAAACAGATACCCAAAGTTCAGCTGAAGCAATTCTCGCGTCTTTATCACAAGCTCCACAGTTAAAGGTTCAGCTAAATATAGTATCAATGGCAACAGGTATGATTAGTCAAACAGATGTTCAATTAGCTATAATAACGAAATCAATTATTATTGGATTCAATGTAAAAGTTATACCAGTAGCTCAATTGAAAGCAAAAAGAAATAACCTAAAAATATGTACTTGTACTACAATTGATAACGTACTCTATCAAACGAAAAGTTGTATAGAAGATTTACTAAAGGTCAAGTCAATAGAAAATTGTATAGGAATGGCTACTGTTTGTTCTGTATTTACTTTAGCGACAGGTACAGTCGCTGGTTGTATCGTAGAGTCAGGTAAAATTATTTATAATGCTCGAGTAAAAGTATTACGCCACGAAATAATAGTTTATGAAGGTAGTTTAAAATCCTTAAAGCAGATGAAAAAGGACATTTTTGAAGCTCAAGAAGGTCAAGAATTTGGTATATCCGTTGTGAATTTTGATGATTGGAAAGTTAAAGATAAAATAAATTTTTACAAATTATAGCTAATTAACAAGTATTATAGACTAAAATATGTTCTATTTATAATTAATAAACGGAAGTAGAGCTAAAATTCGGGCTTGTTTAATTGCTTTAGTAATTTGTTTTTGTTCTCTTGCACTCAGTTTAGTTAGTCTCCTAGGCAAGATTCTGCTTTGATTATTGATGAAGTTTCTTAACAGATCAATATCTTTATAAGTGAGTACTTTTTCATTTGTTATAAATTTGTTTGTTAAATACAATAAGTAATTCATTTAGTTTCTTGAAATAAACTGTGACGGTTGCATTGAGGGCAAAATTTCTTTAACTTAAGCTTATTAGAAGTGTTACGGCGGTTTTTTACAGTGGTATAACGGAATAGAGGAATTTTGTGAAACTCTTTACTTACTGAATATTTGCATAGACATTCTAAAGTCACAATTATGCGACTACTCTTACTTTTTTTCATATCTTTCTATATAGATAAAGATGATAACTGTATGTTAATATTTATGAAACTATATCACAGTTTGATTTATATTGGAAGTTTTATACTTTTATTTATCGTACATATAGGTCATTTAATGATATGTTGAGTAACAGTTTTAATATTATATTTGAATTAATACACATTTTTTATAAATAGTGAACAAAAAATCGGCAGCTCAAAAACGTATTAGAACATCTGCTCGTAATTATCACCAAAATCGTGCATATAAAACATCTGTAAAAACAGCTATAAAAAATTGTATTTCATCAACGAACAAAATGAGTATTCAGAAATATGATAATGTCTTGCTGAATCTGGCTAAAGCTTTTAGTAAAATAGACAAATCTGTAAAACGCAAAATAATACATAGAAATAAAGCAGCTAGGCAAAAGGCTTACCTTTTTAAAATAGTAAAAAATAAGTATATAGAAGGTACGTTTTAATTCTCATAGCAATTTCTTGTATTCATTATTACAGAGTATTCAATTATAGTATAGCTAAATTTCTTAAATATTTCTCTAATAACCTTTGCTTACTAGTTAATACAATGTAAGCTAAGTGTCTATAGCATTTTTACAAATTTGCTTAGTTAGCCAAATAAATCATATGATGAAATCTAAAAATACTTCTTTTGCTCAGTTTCCTGATTTCGTGGAAATTCAAATCACCAGTTTTCAGGCGTTTCTTGTAAAAGGTCTACCTGAAGCACTAATTAATTTTCCCTCTATTACTGATCCAACAGGGAAATTAAAGATTCAATTTTTTGGTGAAGAGTATAAATTAAAACTTCCTCGTTATACCATTCGAAAGTCAAAAAGCAATGATTGTACCTACTGTGCTCAATTATATGTACCTGCAAGATTAACAAAAAAAGACGCTAGGCCTACAGAAAGACAAGGAGAATATTTTTTTTCTTCGGCTGTTAATACTATAGAAAAAAATAAAAAATACAAAAAGAAACCTGTTTTTGTAGGTGACTTACCTATGATGACAAATAAAGGATCATTTATTATATCCGGAATAGAACGAGTAATTATTAATCAAATAACTAGAAGTCCTGGTATTTATTATAAGCAAGAATTAGAAAAAAATAAAAGAAAAGTTATTAGTGCTAGTCTAATTTCGAATAGAGGCTCGTGGTTAAAATTCGAAATTGATTCGAGAGGCCAGATTTGGATTCGAATTGATAAAACTCACAAGATTAATGCTTATATTTTTCTAAGAGCAATAGGGCTAAATGCAGAGGAGATCAAAAATGGTTTAAGGCAATATTCGTTTTTGTTGCATACTTCCGAAATATACAAAAACAGAGAGCTAAACAAAGAACTTGGTAACTTTTCTTTAGAGGAAATAACAGATGAAGAAGCTGTTTTAATAGCTTATGGAAAGTTACGACCAAGTGAACCTGAACCAACTGCATTGATAGTGGCTCAGCAAATGCTATTTGGAAGATTTTTTGATCCGAAACGTTATGATTTAGGAGAAGTAGGGCGTTACAAAATTAACAAAAAATTAAATATAGATGTTCCATTAGATTTTCGAGTTTTATCTCCACAAGACTTTCTGGCTTCTATTGATTATTTAATAAGTATAAAAGAGCAAAACACAGGTTTTTTTAATGCTTTAGATGATATAGATCATTTAGGAAATCGTAGGATAAGATCTGTTGGTGAACTTTTGCAAAATCAAGTTAGAGTTGGTTTATCTAGGTTAGAAAGAATTATACGAGAAAGAATGACAATTTGTGATATAGAGTCACTAAGTTTATCTAATCTAGTTAATCCTAAACCCATGATATCATCTATGAGAGAGTTTTTTGGATCGAGTCAACTATCTCAATTTATGGATCAAGTTAATCCACTTGCTGAGTTGACTCATAAAAGACGTATTAGCTCATTGGGACCCGGAGGATTAAATAAAGATAGAGCAAGCTTTGCTGTTAGGGATTTGCATGCAAGTCATTATGGAAGAATTTGTCCTATTGAAACTCCAGAAGGTCCCAATGCGGGATTAATTGGTTCTTTAAGTACTTGTGCTCGTGTAAACCAGTATGGTTTTATTGAAACTCCTTTTTATTCAGTTAGTCAAGGAAAAATTAATAAAAATAAAATAGTCTATCTGACAGCTGATAAAGAAGATGAGTTAAAAGTAGCTCCAGCTGATACTGTTATAGATGAAACTGGTTGTATATATGGCAACGCAATACCTGTACGTTATTATCAAGATTTTATTTTTACTGATTTTAATGATATAGATTATATAGCAGTGTCTCCAATTCAGATAATATCACTTGCTACTTCTTTAATTCCCTTCTTAGAACATAACGATGCAAATCGTGCTTTGATGGGATCAAACATGCAAAGACAAGCAGTTCCGTTACTTAATCCAGAAAGCCCTATTGTAGGAACGGGCTTAGAATCTAAAGTAGCTACAGATTCAGGTACTTTAGTTATTAGTCGAACTTGTGGAAAAATTGTTTATGTATCTTCTACTAAAATAGGCGTTTTAACCCCTAAAGGACAGATAATTCATTATCGTTTAAAAAAATATCATCGTTCTAACCAAGATACTTGTATCAATCAAAGACCAGTTATATGGCCAGGAGAATATGTAAAAACAGGTGATGTCTTAGCTGATGGTTCGTCTACAGATAGGGGAGAAATTGCACTAGGTAAAAATGTTGTAGTTGCATATATGCCTTGGCAAGGATATAATTACGAAGATGCTTTTTTAATAAGTGAAAGACTTGTGTATGAGGATATTTATACTTCTGTGCATATTGAGAGATATGAAATTGAATGCCGTCAAACAAAATTAGGTTACGAAAAAATTACACGTAATATTCCAAATATTAGTGAAGCTACTCTTAGTCAATTAGATAAGTCTGGAATTGTTTATGTAGGATCATGGGTAGAGTCAGGAGACATTCTAGTTGGAAAAGTTACTCCAAAAGGAGGATCTGATCAATTACCTGAAGGTAAACTCTTGCGAGCAATTTTCGGAGAAAAGACCCAAGATGTAAGAGACACCTCTTTGAGGTTGCCTAATGCATCTCAGGTAGGGGTAATTAACTTACGTATGTTTACTACAGCTAAGGGAGATGACTTACCTCCAGGTACTGACACTGTTATTCGGATATATGTTGCACAAAAAAGAAAAATTCAAATAGGAGATAAGATGGCTGGACGTCATGGAAACAAAGGAATAGTATCACGTATCTTACCTGTTCAGGATATGCCTTACATGCTTGATGGTACTGTTGTTGATGTAGTTTTAAATCCTCTTGGAGTACCCTCTAGAATGAATGTTGGACAATTATTTGAAGGCTTACTCGGTTTTGCAGGACACTACTCAAATCAATGTTTTACAATAGTGCCTTTTGATGAAATATATGGCCGTGAAGCTTCGAGGTCGTTAGTTAATAAAAAATTACAAGAAGCATCCAAATTTACAAATATATCATGGCTATTTAACAAATGTTATCCAGGGAAAGTTCCTCTATTTGATGGTTGTACAGGCAAATTCTTCGATAATCCAATAACAGTAGGTGTTTCTTACATGCTAAAATTAGCACATTTAGTTGATGACAAAATACATGCTCGATCCACAGGACCTTATTCTTTAGTAACTCAACAACCATTAGGAGGAAGAGCACAGCACGGTGGGCAGAGATTAGGAGAAATGGAAGTTTGGGCCCTTGAAGCTTTTGGAGCTGCTTATACGTTACAGGAATTGTTAACAGTTAAGTCTGATGATATGTATGGCAGAAACGAGGTATTGAACGCTATTGTTAAGGGTAAACTTATACCTAAACCAGGTACACCAGAGTCCTTTAAAGTGTTAATGAGAGAATTACAATCGTTAGGCTTAGATATTAGTGTTCATAAGATAGAAGTTAGAGAAAATGGTAAAAATTACGATACTGAGATAGAGTTAGTGTCCAATATTTATACAAATAACAGATTGCCTATGATAGAGCACACTACTTAACACCTATAAATTAAAACTTAGTTTTGTAATAAATTATAAGTTTCGTGAAACATAATTATTTTTTATAAAAGTTGAGTATCATGAAAAAAGTAGATCAGTATTTTCACTATGTAAAAATTAATCTAGCTTCACCTTATAAAATTCGTCAGTGGGGAGATAGAACTTTACCTAATGGACAAGTTGTGGGCGAAGTTACGAAACCTGAAACTATTAATTATCGTACTTTAAAACCAGAGATGGATGGACTATTTTGTGAACGTATCTTTGGACCTGTGAAAGACTGGGAATGTCACTGCGGAAAATACAAACGATTTAGATACAAAGGTATCGTATGTGAAAAATGTGGAGTAGAAGTTATTGAATCGCAAGTGAGACGTCATAGAATGGCTTATATTGAATTAGCAGCACCAGCTACTCATGTATGGTACCTGAAAGGGAGTACTAGCTATATTTCTTTAATACTAGATATGGATGTTAAAGATATTGAAAAAATTGCTTATTTTCATTCTTATATAGTCATTGATAAGGGTAACAGTGAGCAATTGAAGAACAAACAGTTGTTAGAAGGATATGATTGGAGAATATTAGAAGAACATTTGTATCCAGATACAGCAGATACTTTAGGAATTGAAGTTAGTATAGGAGCAGAGGCTATAATTAAGTTATTAAGAGACCTAGATTTACATAATACAGCTAAAGATTTGCGTGAGGATGCAGCAAATCCTCCTGTAACTTTTTCAACATCATTTAATAAAAAAATGAAGAGGTTACGACTTGTAGAAAATTTTATTGCTACTGCAGCAGATCCATCTTGGATGGTATTTTCTGTTATTCCTGTAATTCCACCTGATCTTAGACCTATGGTTCAACTCGATGGAGGTCGCTTTGCTACTGCGGATTTAAACGAATTTTATAGGAGAATTATTAATCGAAACAATAGATTATCACGATTAAAATCTATTTTAGCTCCTGAAATTATTGTTCGTAATGAAAAACGAATGTTGCAAGAATCTGTAGATGCTTTAATGGATAATGGACGTCGTGGTAGAACAATTGTCGGCGCTAACAATAGACCCCTAAAGTCATTATCTGACATTATCGAAGGTAAACAAGGTCGTTTTCGCCAAAACTTACTAGGTAAGCGTGTAGATTATTCTGGTCGATCTGTTATTGTAGTAGGACCAAATTTAAAATTACATCAATGTGGCTTGCCGAAAGAAATGGCGCTAGAATTGTTTCAACCCTTTGTAATACATCGTTTAATTTTACAAGGCTTAGTTAATAATATTAAAGCTGCAAAAAAACTAATTCAAAAGAAAGATGATTCGGTATGGCTTGTTTTAGCTGAAACAATACATGAACATCCTATTTTGTTAAATCGTGCCCCTACTTTACATCGCTTAGGAATACAAGCGTTTGAACCTGTTCTAGTTGAAGGAAGGGCAATAAAATTACATCCTTTAGTCTGTCCTGCGTTTAATGCTGACTTTGATGGAGATCAAATGGCTGTCCATGTACCACTATCTTTAGAAGCTCAATCAGAAGCAAAGATGTTGATGCTTGCTCCACACAATTTTTTGTCTCCAGCAACTGGTCAACCAGTTATTATGCCAAGCCAAGATATGGTGGTAGGGTGTTATTACCTCACTTCTTACAATCCAATTCAGCAAAAAGGTCAAGGTCAATTTTTTTCTTGTCAGGAAGATGCTTTGCAAGCATACAGAGAAGAAAAAATAGATTTACAAGCATGTATTTGGGTTCGTATTAACAGCTTAATAAAAGAAGATGTAAACGAAGCTAAGTTGTTAGAAGTTACTAATATAGATAACTTTCGAATAAAAACATTTCAAAATAGGATTATTAAACAAAATATTGATAACAACTTCTCTGTACAATACGTAAGAACTACTGTAGGACGGATTATTTTCAATAAAGTGATCTCTAATTCTCTCATGACATAATTATATATAGCCATTTACTTAATTAAGGTAAAAGTAATGCAGAATAAATCTGTTTCTTTTGAATTCTCTTTTATTAATAAATCTATAGATAAAAAACAACTAACAGAGTTAATTGTTTGGGCTTTTAGTAAATATGGAATAGCTCGTGCTGCTAATATGGCGGATCAACTAAAGGATTTAGGATTTAATTATGCAACGACAGCAGGTTTGTCTTTAAGTATAGAAGACTTACGTATTCCAGCAGCAAAAAAGATATTATTGAGAGATACTTTAAAGTCTATTGAAAATACAGATAACCAATACATTAGAGCAGAAATTACAGCAGTTGAACGTTTTCAAAAAGTTATTGATACTTGGCATAATATGAGTGAAATTTTAAAAGAAGAAATTATAAAGTATTTTCGTGAAGTTGATCCTTTAAATCCTATATATATTATGTCTTTGTCTGGGGCACGAGGTAATATGTCCCAAGTTAGACAATTAGTTGGTATGCGCGGGTTAATGTCAGATCCAAATGGTCAAATTCTAGATTTGCCTATTACGAGTAACTTTCGTGAAGGTTTAACTGTAACAGAATACTTTATTTCCTCGTATGGTGCACGAAAAGGATTAGTTGATACAGCTCTACGCACAGCAGATTCAGGTTACTTGACTCGTCGTCTTGTTGATGTTGCTCAGCATATTATTGTGCATCAAGCTGATTGCTTAACAAATAAAGGAATTATAATGGAAAATATGATAGACAGCCAAAAAACGTTAATACCTGTAGAGCAATCATTATTAGGTAGAACAGCCGCTGAAAATATATATCATCCACGAAAAGGAACATTAATTGTTTGTCGTAACCAAACTATATCATCTGATCAAGCAACTCAAATTGTTACTGAAGGAGTTCCTAAAATTCTTGTTCGGTCTCCTCTTACTTGCGAAAGTGAAAGTGGGGTTTGTCAGTTTTGCTATGGGTGGAACTTAGCTCATCGTCGATTGGTAGATATCGGAGAAGCTGTAGGTGTAATAGCTGCTCAATCAATAGGAGAGCCGGGTACACAATTAACAATGAGAACCTTTCATACAGGTGGAGTTTTTACAGGAGAAATTGCTCAGAAGATTTATTCTCCTGTAAAAGGAATAATTAAATATCCTCAAAAGATTAAACTTACAAATATAAGAACAAAGTATGGTGATTTAGCATATGTTATAGAACATAATTCGTCTATTTTTGTGGAATCATCAGGATGTAGTAAAGTTAAAATTGTATTGTCAAAAGGAACGACATTATTAGTAAATAATTACACTATAGTAGAAAAAGATCAAGTAATAGCTTTATCTTCTTTAAGTAATCAATTTATTACAGAAGAGGCAGAAAAAGAAGTAATTACTAATTTCTCTGGTAAAGTTGTTTTTGCAAATTTAGTTGTTCAAGAGACAAAAGATAATCAAATAATTGTAAGATCAACTAAAAAAGAAGGACTAATTTGGGTTTTGTCAGGACAGGTATATGATATACCAAGTAGCTCTAACATTATAGTTAATAAATCCAAGAGAGTAAAGAAATATACGCCATTAGCTGAGCAAAAAGTTACTAATCAGTATTCAGGATACGTTAGGCTGAGAAATACATTAAGCAGTGATTCTAAAACTTCTACTGAAATTCAAATTATTACGGCACAGTTAATTTTAAGAAATAGTCAAGTTAATTTACAGAGTAAAGAATTTCAAGGTATTCCTCTTATAGAAACAACTCATCAAGAAAAGTTTATTTTGCAAGTAACAGTTGGTGAAAGAATTTTAAACGGACATATATTAGCAGAGCTAGTTTCGGAGGTTTATAAAACAGTTACAGGAGGTATAATTAAGTATTTAAACCTTCCTGTAGCTCATAAAAAAAGTAAGTCACTAAAAAACTCTTATGAAGTTATAGGTACAGGATATATCTTATGGATTCCAGAAGAAACACATGAAGTCAATAAGGATTATTCACTATTATATATTGAACACGGAGATAACGTTGAAGTTGGTACGGAATTGACAAAAAATGTTTTTGCAAGAATATCTGGTATAGTAGAAATAGTTAAAAGAAAGGATACAGTCAGAGAAATTATAATTAAGCCAGGAATTCTATACCATAATGAAACTCAGGATATCTCATTACTGAACATAAGTAGCAAAGGTTTTTTACGCCCAGGAGATAAAATTAATGAAGAATCCTGTACAGATAAGCTTGTATACTGGGAATATTTACGTAGCTCTGACAAAATTTATATATTAATACGTCCAGTTATTGTATATTCTGTCCCAAGTAAGAACTATGCCTTAGAATCTGAAGATGAATATAATAAGCTAAAAATAAAAGTTGTAAAAGCTACTAAGTTTCGTGATGGAGAAAGAGTAAAATCTATTAGTGGCGTAAACTTAATTAAAAGTTACGTTGTTGTTTATATAAAAGATACATACAGTGATCTGTATACCTCTTTAGAATATACGCCTATAGCTTTTGCAGAAAAGTTATATCAGTTAAAGTTAGTAACATTAGAAACTATATCTATAAAAAATAGTTATATAAACACAAGATATCAAAATATTGATGTATTAGTTAAGCAACATGACAAAATTTTAGCTAATACTGTAGTTTTGAAAGTTGAGATATTTTCAACAGTAGATGGAATAGTCGAAGATGTTTGTAGCACAAATAAATCTCACCGTAGAGTATTAATAGTTTGTAATAATGATAAGTACATGGTGAAAGCTAAGATAAGTGATAAAATTTTAGTACAATTACATCAGTGGATTTATACAGGTGATTTACTTACTGAAAGTACAAAAGCTCAGTATTCGGGTCAAATTATTAATATTCAAAAAAATGTTATAACTTTAAGAATAGCTAGACCTTATTTACTTTCGAGTGCGGCTGATTTACATGTTAATAATTATGATCTTGTTCAACAAGGAGAAAGTATAGCAACTATTAAGTTCAATAGACCTAAAACTAAAGATATTGTACAAGGATTACCAAAAATTGAAGAAATTTTAGAAGCAAGAAAAAAGATAGATGCAGTGTTTAAACCACATGAGATTTTAGCAGAGTCTTTCAAAAATTATTTACAAATAAGCATTAACTTACGTGATGCTGCTCGGTTAAGTTTACATAAAATACAGTTACATTTAGTAAAAGAAATACAATTAGTTTATCAATCTCAAAAAGTAGATATTGCTGATAAGCATATAGAGGTTATTGTCAAACAAATGACTTCAAAAATTGAAATAAAAAAAGGAGGCAATACACAATATTTACCAGCAGAAATGGTAGATATCAATAAAATAGAAATATTAAATAAGATTATGCTGGAAACAAACAAACAACCTGCGTTATATTTTCCTATTTTGCTAGGTATTACTAAAGCCTCTCTCAATACTGAGAGTTTTATTTCCGCTGCTAGTTTTCAAGAAACTACAAAAGTATTAACCGAAGCTGCTATAGCGGGTAAATTAGATTGGCTAAAAGGTCTAAAAGAGAATGTTATAATTGGTAGATTGATTCCAGCAGGTACAGGATTTAACATTTACAATTATACTCAAAAACAAACTCAAGTGAGGACATCTTTATACAACGAGAGTATTATGAAAAATACAATAACAAAAGACACAGATGATATCATTTTAGATGATCGTACAATTCATCACATAGTTAAGTAAACATTGTAATTACGTTCCTTTTTTATTTATACAAAATTATTTATTTTTGGGAGTATTTAGCAAAGCATGTCTATTATTACCTTATCTGAATTATTAGAAGCAGGAGTTCATTTTGGTCATCAATCTAAACGATGGAATCCTAAAATGTTACCCTATATTTATACCGAGAAAAGTGGAATACATATTATCGATCTTGTACAAACTTCGCAATTATTAACTGAAGCATATCAGTTTGTAAAGAAAGCTGCATTTGAAGGCAAAAAGTTCCTTTTTTTAGGAACTAAACGACAAGCATCAAGTATCGTGAAACAGGAAGCTGAAAGATGTAATTCATATTACGTAAATCAACGCTGGTTAGGGGGAATGCTAACTAACTGGACTACGATAAAATCTCGTATCGAGAGACTAAAAGAAATTGAAAAAATTGAACTAACAGGTGCTATAGAATATCTACCAAAAAAAGAAACAGCTGTTTTGAAAAAAGAATTGAGTAAGTTACGTAGATATCTCAATGGGATTAAACAAATGCAAGATTTGCCCAATATTGTTATTGTTATAGATCAAAAGCGTGAAATTACAGCTGTTCAAGAATGTCTGAAGCTAGGAATACCTACTGTTGGCATTTTGGACACAAATTGCAATCCAGAGTTGATAGATGTTCCTATTCCTGCCAACGATGATGCAATTCGTTCAATAAAATTAATAGTTGAAAAATTAGCCGATGGTATTGATTCAGGAAAAAGCTTAAGTTTACAAAACATAAATAGGCAAACTAATTAGAATAAAATGCACATTAATTTAATACATTTATTAAATTATATTATGCTATCTAATATTTACTCAAAGGTATAATTTATTATAAGAATGCAAATATCAGCGAAAGACGTCAAAGAACTAAGAAAAAAAACAGGTGCTGGCATGATGGCTTGTAAACAAGCCTTACAAGCTTCTAATGGTAATATAGATATCGCCGTTAAAGACTTACAAAGAAAAGGAACAATTATAGCAAATAGAAAAGCTAATCGTTTAACAGTTCAAGGTTTAATTGAAAGCTATATTCACTTAGGGGCTAAAATAGGTGTTCTGGTAGAACTGAACTGTGAAACTGATTTTGTGGCACGTCGTTTAGAATTTCAGGTTTTAGCTAAAAATCTCGCTATGCAAATAGCGGCGAGTCCAGGTATTCGCTATATAGATAAAACAGACATACCTGAAGAAGTTTTTAATAATGAGCGAAAAGCAGAAGTTGAGAGACATGACAGAGTAAATAAACCAGAAACTATAAAACAACAAGTAGTCAATGGAAAGATAGCAAAAAAACTATCAGAATTGACACTACTTGCTCAACCATTTATTAAAAACTCTGAGATTACTATTGATGATTTAATAAAAAAACATATTTCATTGTTAGGAGAAAATATTAAAGTTAGACGATTTGTGAGATTTGCTTTAGGAGATATAACATCTTAATATATTTTTATTATAACAATAGTATAAAATTTATATTTTCTTAAAAGTTACTATTAATCTGATAGTATATAAGTAATGCATTTCATAAAAATATTTTTTATTTTAATTAGAAAGTGATATCATCTTCAGTAAGTTTATTTATACTAATTACATAAAAATAAGAATAATTATGTCTTATAATATTTTTACAAGTACTATGCCGCTATTTACTATTTCATCAGTAGAAGTAGGAAAACATTTATACTGGAAAATCCAAAATAATACAGTCCACGGTCAAGTTTTTATTGTCTCATGGTTTGTAATAATAATATTAATTTCGACATCTTTTTTAGGTACTAGAAAGTTAAATAGAATTCCTCAAAAAATGCAAAATTTCATGGAATTCATTTTTGAGTTCTTACAAGATGTTGCAAAAAACCAAATTCATGAATTACATTATAGATCATGGGTTCCATATACCGCTACTATTTTCTTGTTTATATTAGGTAGTAACTGGGCCGGAGCGCTAATTCCATGGAAACTAATTAAATTACCTGAAGGAGAATTAGCAGCCCCCACTAATGATATTAATACAACGGTAGCATTAGCTTTACTAACATCTTTAGCGTATTTCTATGCTGGTTTTAGTAAGCACGGGATAAGTTATTTTTCTCGATATATTCATCCGACTCCTATTTTATTACCTATTAATATTTTAGAAGATTTTACTAAACCTTTATCATTAAGTTTTCGTTTATTCGGCAATGTTTTAGCTGATGAACTAGTTGTTTCTGTCTTTACCTTACTTGTACCTATTTTATTACCTTTACCTGTGATGATTTTAGGCTTATTTGCGAGTTCAATACAAGCTTTAATTTTTTCGACCCTATCTGCAGCTTATATAGGGGAAGCTATAGAAAGTCATTAGTAATAAGACTTAAATATTATTTATTATTCTTCATTATTTTGAAGAAAGAAGTAAACGAAATCTGTTAATTTTTTATAATTTTATTAGAATAAGGTTTTTTTCATTATGGATTCAACTATTTCTGCTGCTTCAGTCATAGCCGCCGGTTTGTCTGTTGGCTTAGCTGCTATAGGCCCTGGAATAGGTCAAGGCAGTGCTGCAGCGAATGCAGTAGAAGGTATTGCTAGACAACCTGAAGTAGAAGGAAAGATTCGAGGAACTTTACTATTGAGTTTAGCATTTATGGAGTCTTTAACTATTTATGGACTTGTTGTTGCTTTGTCATTACTATTTGCTAATCCTTATACAGGTTAGATTTATATAAAACGCTTAGTTATATTATTGTCTGCATTATTAAAACTAAGCGTTTTACGTTAATATTTGTGTATTTTAATTATTTTTTACAACTTAAAAGATGACTGATATGTCTTTATTACTCTTATCCGATACAGAAATACTTAATTCATCACCTGAAGGAGGCATGTTTGACTTCGATGCAACTATGCCTTTGATGGTACTACAGTTTCTTATCTTAATGGTTGTGTTGAATATCATTTTTTATAAGCCTATTAGCAAGATATTAGATGTAAGAGATGAATATATTCGTAATAGTTTGACAACAGCATCAACTTATTTAGTTGATGCAAACCAGCTGACGGAAAAGTATGAGCAAGAATTAGCTTTATCTCGTCAGCAAGCTCAACAAACGATTCGCTTATCTCAACAGCAAGCTCAAAAAACAGTTTCTGATAACATAAAAATAGCTCAGCAGGAAGCTCAGAAACTAGTTTCCGAGTCTTCAATTCAATTAAATCAACAAAAAGAAGAAGCCATAAAAACATTAGAAAATCAAGTAGATACGCTAAGTAAGAAAATACAAAGTAAATTACTGATTAGTATTTAAGACAACACAGGATTAAAACTATGCAGATAATAACACTCATTCAGGTAATTGTTTCTGAACATAATACGAATTATAAGTGGTCTTTCAATTCTAATTTATTAGAAACCAATGTAATTAATATTTTGCTTCTTTTGGGTAGTTTTATTTACGTATTACAAAAATTTCTAAGTAAAGCTTTATATAATCGTCAGGTGAAAGTATTAGCAACTGTTGAAGAAGCAGAAGATCAACTAAAACAAGCTAAGAATAGACTATTGGAATCCCAAAAACAATTACATCATAGTCAGAACATTATTGACCAAATTCAACAAGAAGCTATAATAACAGCTCAGAAAGTCAGGCAATCAATAATTAATCAAGGAAAATTAGATGTTGATAGATTAGCAATTGCTGCAAAGAGTAGTATTGAAATTACAGAAAGCCAAATTCGTAAACAAATTCAAGAACAAATAACGACATTAGCAATTAAGCGTGTGTTTGCGAAACTCAAAGAAGAAATAAATTCTGATGAACAAACAAATTTAATAGATAAAAGCATCTCTCAATTAGAAATTCAAGGTGAATTATGAATAATGTAGTATCTTTACCTTATGCTGAAGCAATAATAGATTTAGCAAACATGCAAGATCAGATACTGAATATTACAAAAGATTTAATAAATATCTCTGAATTATTATCTCAATCCGAATATTTACAACGATTTTTAATAAGCCCTGTTATTTATAAACAGTCTAAAAAAGTAGCCATAAATCAACTTTTAAATGGTCAAGTCAATTGCATAACTATGAAATTTTTGTACGTTTTGATAGATAAAAACAGAATAATGTTATTTGATAACATTTTAAGATGTTATCTAGAATTATTAAATAAATTAGAGCTTACAATTGTTGTTTACTTGAGAACTGCAAAAGCTTTAACTACTACACAGTATAAATTATTAGAAAGTCAGGTAAAAAAAATAACTAATGCTCAAACTATTAAAATTGAAACAGTTATTGATACTAATTTAATAGGGGGATTTATTCTTCAAATAGGTTCTAAAATTATTGATACAAGCTTGTTAGGACAATTAAGAAAGATGGCTTCTCATTTAAATACTGCTAATGCTTTGACTTAATTTATTATTAATAATAGTAGAAAATAATCTAATTATATAAAAAATAGTATGGTAAATATTAGACCGGATGAAATTAGTAGCATTATTCGTAAACAAATAGAGAAATATGAACAAGCCATTCAAGTTACAAATGTAGGTACTGTGTTACAAGTAGGAGATGGAATAGCTCGAGTTTATGGTTTAGATGACGTAATGGCAGGAGAACTACTGGAATTTGAAGATCAGACAATTGGTATAGCATTAAATTTGGAAAGTGATAATGTAGGTGTTGTACTAATGGGAAATGGCCGTGGTATTTTAGAAGGTAGCTCTGTAAAAGCAACTGGGAAAATAGCTCAAATTCCAGTTGGGGAAAAATTTTTGGGACGAGTAGTTGATTCACTAGCTCGACCTATTGATGATAAAGGTAATCCCAGTACTCAAGAGACCCGATTAATAGAGTCTTATGCTCCAGGTATTATTGATAGGCAGTCCGTATGTGAACCTTTACAAACAGGAATTACAGCTATTGATTCTATGATTCCTATTGGAAGAGGCCAAAGAGAATTAATAATAGGGGATAGGCAAACAGGAAAAACGACAGTAGCTTTAGATACAATTATTAACCAAAAAGGGAAAGGTGTTATTTGTGTATATGTAGCAATTGGTCAAAAAGCATCTTCTGTAGCTCAAGTAGTTTCGACTTTGGAAGAGAAAGGAGTATTAGACTTTACAATAATAGTAGCTGCTAATGCAAATGATCCGGCTACTTTGCAGTATATTGCTCCTTATACAGGAGCAGCTTTAGCTGAATATTTTATGTATAAAAATCTAGCGACTTTAGTAATTTATGATGATTTAACGAAGCAAGCTCAAGCATATCGTCAAATGTCTTTACTATTGCGAAGACCTCCTGGTCGTGAAGCTTACCCTGGAGATGTTTTTTATCTTCACTCGCGCTTATTAGAACGAGCAGCAAAGTTGAATACTAGCTTAGGTGCAGGTAGTATGACAGCTTTACCTATCATAGAAACACAAGCAGGAGATGTGTCTGCTTATATACCTACCAATGTAATATCTATTACAGATGGACAAATATTTCTATCGGGTGATTTATTTAATTCGGGTATTAGGCCTGCTATTAATGTAGGAATTTCTGTGTCTCGTGTTGGTTCAGCTGCGCAGATAAAAGCAATGAAGCAAGTAGCTGGAAGGTTAAAACTCGAGTTAGCTCAGTTTGCAGAGCTTGAAGCTTTCTCTCAGTTTGCTTCAGATTTAGATAAGGCAACACAAAATCAACTTGCTCGTGGTTTGAGATTAAGAGAGATTTTAAAGCAAGCTCAAAATTCACCAATTCCAGTAGAAGAACAAACAGCAATTATATATACAGGTATTAATGGTTATTTAGATGATATAGCTTTAGAGGATGTAAAAGATTTCATTCAAAGTTTACGAGATGATTTAAGAAATGCAAAGCCAGAATTTTGTCAGAGTATTAGAGATAGCAAAATATTAAGCTCAGAAACAGAAGAAATCTTAAAAGAAACAATTGAAAATCTGAAACAAAGTTTTTATAAATAGTTATAATTGCTGCTATTTTCTTATGATATTTACTAGAACTCTAAATAATAAAAATAGGTAAAGTATTAACTATGTTTTCTTTATTTTTCAAAGTCCTAAGATATATTTTTAATGTAAGTCATACGCCGGGTGCTGTTCTTTAATTCACTAAAGATAAAAGGGTAGTTGTTCATCTAAAGACTTAATTACTTAAATCTTTATGCAGTAATGACTATACTACCTTATATAAATTGTAGTAGTATTGGTTGCTTTACTCTGTAGAGGGGTTTACCAAGCAAATACTATTAAAATATTTCTGGTAAACTTTTAATTTACCTTTGCACCCTTACCATTATATGGTGGTATATTTCTGTGGCACTGGCCTACCAGTTGTCTGGATTGGAGATTAGCCATCTCTAGTAGTATAATATAGAGCCCGGACTTTCCTCAGCTTTACCTTAGTAAACCTGTAACTACCTACGCTTACACTTCTCAATTATAATATAATTAATAGCTAAATACAATATAAGATTTTTACGTTTAAACGAAAAAAATACCATATTTTTTTATATTCTTATCTACTAAGTAAAATTTTGTTATTAATCTAGTCCTCTATCGACTTGTAACCATGTTTTTCAAGTAAATTTGCTAGTTTGTGATTACCTGTTTTTATAATACGACCATTTTTCATAACATGCACAAAGTCAGGAATAACGTAGTTTAGTAGCCTTTGGTAGTGTGTAATAATAAGAATAGAATTATTTTTATTAGAAAATGAATTAATTCCTTCAGCGATGGTCTTGAGAGCATCAATATCTAAACCAGAATCAATTTCATCTAAAATAGATAGTTTATTATCTAACAAAGCCATTTGTAAAATCTCATTCTTTTTTTTCTCTCCACCAGAAAAACCTTCATTTAAGTTTCTATTTAATAAACTATAATCCATATTAAGAGTGTGTAGCTTGTTGTTAATTACTTCAAAAAACTCTAATGGGTCTAGCTGATTAGACTTATTAAATCGACGCTTCGAGTTAAAAGCTATTCGTAAAAAATCATTATTACTGACACCTGAAATTTCTACTGGATATTGAAATGCTAAGAAAATACCTTTGCATGACCTATCTTCAGGAGAATCGTGTATAATATTATGTTGATTAAATAATATAGAACCATTTGTGATTTTATATGATGGATGTCCTGCAATGACCTTAGCTAAAGTACTTTTACCGGAACCATTTGGCCCCATGATAACGTGAATTTCACCTGATCGTATTGTTAAATTTAGTTTCTCTATAATTGGTATATTATCTATCTCAGCAGATAAGTGACACAGTTTTAAAATTTCTTCTTTCATAAGTTTTTAACCAATTGTTCCTTCTAACTTAAGATTTAATAACTTATCAGCCTCTACAGCAAATTCCATAGGTAATTCATGAAAAATAGCCTTACAGAATCCATTAATCATTAAAGTAACAGCATTTTCTAGGCTAATTCCTCTTTGTAGGCAGTAAAATATTTGTTCTTCTCCTATTTTAGATGTAGAAGCTTCGTGTTCAATAGTAGCAGAGGAATTCTGAGTTTGAATATACGGAAATGTATTAGCTTTTGCATCACGACCGATCAGCAAAGAATCACATTGTGAATAATTTCTAGAGTTTGTTGCGTTAACCCCAATTTTAACTAAACCACGATAACTATTTTTAGATTGTCCTGCAGAAATTCCTTTGGATATTATCTTGCTTTTTGTATTTTTTCCTATGTGAATCATCTTGCTCCCAGTATCAGCTTGCTGATAGTTATTTGTTAATGCTACAGATAAAAACTCTCCTGTGGAATTGTTTCCAGAAAGGATGCAGCTTGGATATTTCCAAGTAATTGCTGATCCCGTCTCTACTTGAATCCATGAAATTTTTGAATTTTTACCTAAGCATAAACCTCGTTTAGTTACAAAATTATAAATTCCTCCTTTTCCTTCTTTATTACCAGAATACCAATTCTGTACAGTAGAGTATTTAACTTCAGCATTTTCCATAGCAATAATTTCAACAACAGCGGCATGTAACTGATTGCGATCATACATTGTTGCAGTACAGCCTTCCAGATAACTTACATAACTATTTGTATCAGCCACTATTAAAGTTCTTTCAAATTGACCCGATTCTTTATTGTTAATTCTAAAATATGTAGATAATTCCAGAGGACAACGTGTATTCGGTGGGATATAACAAAAAGAACCATCACTAAAAATAGCTGAGTTTAAAGCTGCAAAAAAATTATCTCCTGCAGGAACAACTGCTCCTAAATATTTATTAACAAGTTTTGGATAGTTTTTAATCGCTTCTGTAATAGAACAAAAAATAATACCTGCTTTTTTTAATTCTGCTTGAAATGTTGTTGTTATAGAAACACTGTCAAAAATAGCATCAATAGCAACATTACTTATGTGTTTTTGCTCGTTCAAAGAAATACCTAGTTTGTTAAAAGTTCTAATTAGTTCTGGATCTATCTGCTGTAGATTGTCATACTTTTTCTTTAATTTTGGAACAGAGTAATATATAATATCATTATAATTAAGATGAGGATACACTAAAGATGACCATAGGGGCTCTTTCATTTTTAACCACTTATAATAAGCTGTCAAACGAAAGTTTAATAGTTCTGTAGGTTCATTTTTCCTTTTAGAAATAGATTTTATAATATCAGTGCTTAGTCCTTTAGGAAAGTTTTCTGATTCTAAGTTAGATGTAAAACCATATTGGTAAGGTTTATTAACCAATTCATCTAAACTAGATAGAGACGTTAATCTAGTTGTATCATTGTTCATGTTTTTTATTTATACGATCTTTAATTTTTCTAATACTATAATAAGATTATCACAATACATATAATAAAAGTCATAGAATAATGTTGCAAATTATACAATTTCTTCTTTATAGTAGTATTATGAATTCTAAATCATGCTAATATATTATTACAAGGGATAATTTTAAGGAAAATCATTTTGTTAGTACATCCAGTAAAAGATGAAACTTTTCGAGAAGAAGTATTAAATCATAACCTACCTGTTCTAGTAGATTTTTGGGCGCCATGGTGTGGACCTTGTCGTATGGTTAGCTCTATAGTAGATCAGGTTGCAGAAGAATATGCAGCTAGTATTAAAGTTGTTAAAGTTAATACGGATGAGAATCCAAGTACAGCAAGCGAATATGGTATCAGAAGCATTCCGACTCTTATGATTTTTAAAGATGGACAGAGAGTTGATACTGTTATAGGAGCTGTTCCTAGAACTACACTATCTAATACATTATCTAAGTATATTAAATAAATCCACTTATATTCTTATGCCCAGAATCTGCCAAAAAACAAAAAAACGCGCTAATAATAGTTATACTGTTTCACATTCTCATAAAAGGACCAAGCGACTTCAGAACGTAAATTTACAAAAGAAAAAAATATGGTGCATACAAGCTGGTAAATACAAAAAGCTTTTAGTCTCTACTAAGGGGATAAAAACATTACTAAAAAAAAAGTAAGTGTTCTTACAAGTGACAAATATTAAAATTCGTGTTAGTATTGTGAAAACCGTGTATCTATCCTTATAATAGATCTTAAAACTTTTTTTGGGGGGGTAAATTGAAAGTTATGCTTAGTAATAATAATGATGTTAGTTATGATAAATTAGATTTAAATCTAATTACAGATGAAGCTCCTATTGGTTGGTCTTCAACTTGTCTAGACCAAACACTTGTTTACTACCTTAAGTGTAGTGAGTCAAGTAATCAAAACAATGAGTTTTTGTACTTATTAAATGACGAATAGTTATGTATATATAGTAATATTACTATTAGCTAATTATAAGTAATATAATTAGCTAATATAATCGAAAATACATCAATGGCTAGTATAGCTTAATGGTAGAGCAGCTGATTTGTAATCAGCCGGTTATGGGTTCAAGTCCCCTTACTAGCTTAATTTAGTTAAACAAATTTAAGCTTAAGGTTTGTAACATAGGAATATTAACTAATAATAAGTATGCAAAACCTGATCCTCCTACAGCACCAACCAGAAAGCCCGCAGTGAATTGTCTCCAGCCATCTGAAGTTTGTAGTACGTCTGTTGTATCATCTTTTTCAAACGAAGTATTACCATACATTGACAAACAAGTTGTTAAAATAACAATTAGTCCAACTGCAGATAAAAATCCAGATAATAAAGCTACTTCTGTATTTCTTAAAGGTCCTAATTTATCGAAAGGCCCAATAATAAAGTATCCATGAGCCATTCCAACTTCAAGTCCTCTAAGCAACGGAGATAACCCGCGTCTATAAATAGGCAAGTTACTCAGGAAAACTTTAGTAAAGCTGGATGTACTAATAGGGGTTGAAAGATTACCTACAAATGGATCTTGATTATAGGGTCTAATAAAGTCTGTCATATTACTTCTATCTAATAAAATCTGTATTTATATTAATCTAGTTATTATATTTACATTTTATCAACTCTTTTATATCAGATGTAAATTATTACAAAAAGTTAACATACTATTGTAACAAAATAGTATATTATCTATTCGTAAAAAGATAAAAAGGTTGCATAATGTCAGTATTAATAAGTTATAGTTTGTTTTTAGTAATATTTTTGTCACTAGCTATTATACTATTTTGGGGATTACAGAAAATAAAGTTATTATAAATCAAGCTTAACACGTTTATATACTATAATACTAACTTTTAGACTTTGAAAGGTATAAATACTTTTCTAGAAACTAAATTTATTACTTGTTTTACTTAAAATGTATGAATCAGTTTTTTAATACAGAAACTCGAAAAGATATTATTATTGGTTCGAGACGTTGGAGTAATTATATCTGGGGAATAATCACATCAGTTGGAGGAATTAGCTTTGTGCTAGCTGGTTTGTCAAGTTATTTAAAGATGGAATTACTAACTTTCACTACAACATCTAACTTAGCTTTTATTCCTCAAGGTATTGTTATGATATTTTATGGAATAACAGCCACTTTCTTGAGTCTATTCTTATGGGTAACAATAATATTTGATGTCGGTAGTGGTTATAATGAGTTTAATAAAATATCAGGACTTGCTACAATTTTTCGTTTTGGATTTCCTGGAAGAAATAGAAAAATATTACTAGTATATGAATTACATCAGATTATATCTGTACAAATTAAGATAAAAGATGGACTAAATCCCATTCGAGAAATTTATTTAAAAACTAATGATCAAAAAAAAATCCCTATTACTCGGGTTGGTCAACCTTTATATTTATTAACAATTGAACAACAAGCTGCTGATTTAGCTAAATTTCTAAATGTATTGCTAGAAAAAATATAAAAGATATCTTCAAATTAGTTACACTGAATTAAGCTTAAAGCGGGTATAGTTTAGTGGTAAAACTTTAGCCTTCCAAGTTAATAATGCGGGTTCGATTCCCGCTACCCGCTTTATTAATGTATTTGCTAGTTTTCATAATTTTATAAAATTGCATCTGGCTGGATTCGAACCAGCGATGTTTCTTACAGAATAGCGGATTATTAGAGTCGATTAGATAGTTTTTTTATTACTCTTACCTCTCTTACAAAACCGTACATGAAACTTTGATTTCATACGGCTTCTACTTATTTAGCTAAAGTATAAGCTTGACAACTATAAATTTATTATTGCGTATGATATATTAAGTTAGGGATCTTAATTTGCTGATAAAAACTTTGCTTTATTTGTTTTAAAGATTGTTTACGAGCTTTTTTTCTATGCCAATTGTACAAAATAGCTTGAATAGTTTTCATTAGTTGCTTATGAGTATAATTATTAATTATAATCAGTCTATAATAATACTTTTTCCACTGTTGTACCAAACAATTAACTTTTTTGATTCCAGATTGAAAAGATAAATAAGTATTTGCGCGGGTTCTATTTAATTTATCTTTATGGTATAAAGAATTCTTGATTTGTTTTATTAGTATTACTTGAGACTGCATAGAAGGCTGAATAACTAGATTTTTGTTATTATAGTAATTTAATTTAATATAAGAATGAAAATAATTAAATCCGTGACTTGCATCTGAAATAGTAATATCTTTATAACTAAATCTTAGTCCAAAGTACTTTAATAATCTTAAAACTTTTTTCTGAATTAGTATTATTTCGCTTTTACTATTACAGAAAAAGAGAAAAGAATTATTATCCCAAATAAGTCTTGGAAATATAGTTGGTTTATTGTATTTATGTTTTACATTCATTAACAAGTTACTATTTAAGCAAATTTCTGTTGCCAAGCTTTCTATTAGTATTGTTTTAATCAAATACAGTAAGTATGGAAAAAAAGAACTTATTTTTTTATTATGAGTTCCATCTTTTTTACTATAAAACTTATCAAAAAGGAAAGTTAAATAACTTTTAACAAGCTTATTTATAGTATTAGATGTATTTAATTTATTTCTTAAGTACATGTAATTTAAGTGTTGTACGTCGTATAACAAATTGACTTTATTCTTAAGTATATAAATTTTATTATATTTTTCTGTACATTTACGCGAATGTTTTGAACAAATCTGCCAAACTGTTTTAATATTTGATTTTAAGTTATTTGTAGTGTTACTAATTATATAATTATTAACAAATTTTGCTTCCCATTCAGGTTTAAGACATAAATAAATTAAATTACTTTTTACTTTATGGCTTAAGTTAGTAATTATTATATTATCTGTTAAAAGCTTAAACAACTTTGTTACTTTAAATTTATTTGTTAAAGTTGTTTTATCGTTAAACTGTAGTTTTAAATCCCTATTTCCTTTTATACAATAATTAGTTTTACAAGAATTAATAGCATTAAGTATAACAATAAGTTGAATTGACTTTGATGTTATTAATAACTTTTGTAGTTTATGGACAAGTTTATAGTCGTAACGTACGGTTGCTTTATAGATTCTTTTTTGCAGAGATTTTAATTCATGGGTAAATGTTTTTGTACTTATATCCAAAAACGAACTACACGTTATCAGTTTGTTGCTATTTACAACTTCTGTCATAACTTTTTTCCTCTGCAAGTATCTATAAACTAAATAAGCATAACACGTCAGCATATCTATAGTATTACTTACAGCATTAGCTTTTTGTTATTTCTTAGTACTCAAGTAATTATATTTATAATATTTTGAGTAATTACTCCGTTCCATATTTTCTATCTTATTAACTAACGTAGACTCTCTCTTTATATCTACTCTCTTATATAGAAGTCAAACTAGTTTGACTCATAAATAACTAGTAATGAGTTTTTTTAGAATTTAAAAAAGATAATTATAGATATTTTTTACAAGAGTTTGTATCCCTAGTCTTATTAGTTTTCCTGTAAGTCAGCTTCTTCTTATAAAATTTAGTATTTTGTAACAATTAACTTACAGAGTTTATCTATGACTTTAGACAGTTGGATTTGCACCAACAAAGAAAATATAGTTCTTTATTGTTTTGGTTAGCTTTAGCTCATATAATTTGAACCTATAACATCCAAAAAACGGATCGCACATGAGTCCGCTGCCTTCGGCCCCTCGGCCACAGATGCATTTTTTACAATTATATATTATAGTATCTAATTTTAGTATTAACAGTACTAACAATTAATGTGAAAGATAGTTTTTATTTATAAATTACCTCGTTGTAATGATAATAATATTATTACAGCTGGACCTACAGCAATAATAATACCGAGTGATAATAGTTGTCCTAAAACTTGCCAGTTAATCATTTTATTTAATTTCCTAATCAATAAATATATTATTTTATTATTATATACAATTTCAATAGAATAAAAAACATTTAGGAAAAATTAAGATTAATTGCTGATTATTACAAATAGATTAGATCTTATATTACCATAAAAAGTCATAAATAAGGCAGAAAGTGTATTTTTGTGCAACTTGTGAACACTTTGGTTTCCTCAAAATAGGTCCCATTTTTGTTATATTTAAAAATTTAGAAAATGGACCCCTGTTGTTTTCGTTATTTTAACAAACTTAATACAGGAGAAATAGCTTATCTCTCTTTAAGTAACATATTAAAACTAATAGAAACAAAAATTTGTGAAAAAAAAGAACTGAAAAAAACTTGTTGGAGTAGTCAATAAAGTATATGATTTTTCTATAAGGATTAATAATATTGTATTTCAAATGGAAACAAAACGGAAAATTTACGTAATTATACGTGTGGCTGTGCTAAAGCTAAAAATATGATTTACATCATTATATCAGAAATAAGCACTCGTTTAAACAAATTAACTTATAGAAGCTACGACATGCCAATAAAAAAACGTACGTAGTTTTTTTATTTTTTTATATAGTTTTATAGTAAATTAGACTTTGGACTTAAAAATTTAGTATTAAATAATATGAAAACATAGATGTTGTACTACTCAGTAATAAATTAATAACTTAAAGTTTTACTCAGTGATCTAAATGGTAAAATTATGAGTCTTATCGCGTACTTATTTATTGTTAATATAGATTATACTAAAATAAGCTTTGATTTAATAATGTACTAAAAAAGTTTTTTGTAAACGTTATTCAAAAAATTTTTACTCTTCTTAAGAGTCGAAATAAAGCATAATTTCTTGTGTTTTTATATTTATCTTATAAGTCTTTAATGTAATATATTAAAAAACTAACATCTTGTATATGAAAAACTGGAATTTAAAGAGAACAAATGTGTCTGCTTTTCAAAAATTCGGACCAATACCAAGATCAATTACAAAAACTTTCAAAAAGTTTCAACAAGAATTAAATCCTAAAGGAGAATCTGAGATTATAGAAGAGTTTCAACTATCAAAATATCAAACTATTGTATCTATAAAATATATCACAATATTTATATTAACGCCTATCATAGTCAATCAAGTTATAGGAACACTTGTCTTAGGACCTTGTATTAATCATTTTTGGACTCAAAATCATGCAGAAATATTTTTAAATTCCTCACAAGAGGAAAGGGCATTTGCAGAATTACAAAGATTTGAGGAAAAGCTACGTTTTGATATTTTAATCGACCAGTTACCTGAGTTATCCGATAGTATTATTAGATCTAAAGTTAAGTTAAAAGCACTAGACTTAGCTAAAGTGTATGCGACTGAAAGTTCTAATGCTTTAAAAAATACTTTTGCTGATATTATATCAATCATTGTATTTGTTATTTTGGTTTTTACCAAACAAAAACAAGTATCTACCTTGGTTTGTTTTATTCAAAATTTGGTCTATAAATTAAGTGATACTGCGAAAGCTTTCCTTATTATCTTAGTAATGGATATATTTGTAGGATTTCACTCCTCTCATGGATGGGAAGTTGTGGTTGGTATAATTTTAAGACATTTCGGTTTGACTGAAGATAGAGATTTTATTTTTGTATTTATATCAACCGTTCCTGTAGTATTAGATGCATTTTTTAAATACTGGATTTTTCGTTATCTTAATAGAATATCCCCCTCAGCAGTAGCTACATATAAAAACATGAATGAATAGTGAATAAACAAAGCTCTTGCTACTAAATTGTCATAAAATTTGTGTTGTAGAAATTTCTTGATTACTACTGGAAAATTCATTTTCTTGTTGTAAAAATAACATACAATGACACTCTTGACGTTCTCTCATAGGCACACATGGACAATTCCAATAAGCATATGCGACTTCCTCTCTTTGATTTTCATATAAACGACATGGACATAATGGTGCTCCATATTGATCTTTATGTTTTGATAATCCTCGAATAACTGATGTTGTCACATTTAAATCTATGCAAAAGAAAGTTCCGGTTCGTTTTGCATATACTTCAGCAAATTTACGCATAGCTTCTAAATTTTCTTGATTTCTCATAATTTTTCTTTTTATAATTTTTTTAGTCTTCACTCGTGATTCATCTTTAGATCTCTACTATAATTATACATACACAGAATAAATTGTAGTATATATTTTAAAAAGACAAAAAATATATTAACGACTTTATATTTACCAATAGTTGCATGTATCGCTAAATAAACTGAAGTTGGTTATGCCTAACTATTTAGTTTATCATTATTGCATAACATAAGTTTTGTAAAAGAATATTATTTTATTCATACATTTTAGAAAGTTATAAATATATTGAAATCAAAATAAGTCTTGCTGCAAAAAATAATAAGTTATAAATTGTTTAACTATAAAAATCCATTATCCAGAATTTTTATGATAAGTATTTTATGAACAAATATAAAGGTCGTTATTGTTTACTATGGAGTAACAACAATTTACGATTAAATATAAGGAAAGTTTATCGCTATTTACCCACTCAATCTTCTTTATTATTATTAAGCGACGGATCTTTTACCAAAGTTTTAGATTCTATAGTGAGTCAAGTAACTAACACTCAAATAGTAAATCAACGAGATACACAAAGTTTATATTATAATCAAGAAGTTATAGTTAATAATATAAACCTTAAATATAGAAATAAATGGTTAATAAGTAAAACAGGTCAAAAATTATTGTTTGCTACGTCATTATACAAGTCAATAATCTTAGAAGATTTGCAATTAGAAATAGTTACTCCAATTGGTAAAGTCCTAATCAATTCTGAGCTGAATTTATATCGCAACTTGTATCGTATCTCTTGTTTTTGCTCAAAATGGTTTGAACAAAAGTTTGGATTACAAGGTTATGTATGGAGTAGAAGATATACACTATATCATAAGCATCTTCCTATCATATTCGTTCAAGAATTTTTTTCTCCAAATCTGAATAAATACTCAATTTAGTATTTTAAAATACTATCCTATTAATTTTTATAAACTATATATTAATTATATCTATGTTCAAATTCTTAACGACTAGACATACAAATAAGTATAAAACAATTGTAAATGAAATTAATACTTTAGCAAAGCATCTAAAACAACTATCAGATTTGGAGTTACGAAGACAAACGACAATATTAAAAAAGGAGTTTCATAGGGGTTATAGTTTAAATAAGTTAATGGTAAAAGCTTTTGCTATTGTAAAAGAAGCGACCTATCGTTTATTAGGATTCACAATGTTTGATGTCCAACTCATAGGAGGAATTGTTTTACATGAAGGAAAAATTGCTGAAATGAAGACAGGAGAAGGTAAAACGTTAGTTGCTCTTTTACCAGCATATTTAAATGCTCTATCTGGTAAAGGAGTGCATATTATTACGGTTAATGACTATCTAACTAAACGCGATGCTACATGGGTTGGAAAAGTACACGAATTTCTGGGCTTGTCAGTAGGGTTAATACAACCAAATATGACTTATGCAGAACGTAAACAAAATTATAGTTGTGATGTTATATATGTTACGAATAGCCAGCTAGGCTTTGACTATTTGAAAGATAATATGGCTGTTTCTGACGAGGAAACAGTACAGAGACAGTTTTACTTTTGTATTATAGATGAAGTTGATTCTATTCTTATAGATGAAGCTAGAACTCCTCTAATTATTTCTGGTTTATCGAAGTCTCCTACAGATAAATACATAGTTGCGACTAAACTCAGTAGCTTAATGAAAGTAAATATAGATTATGAAGTTGATGAAAAAATTAAGAATATTATCTTAACAGATAGAGGTAATATCTTTTGCGAACACTATTTACAAGTTGATGATCTGTATAGTCTAAATGATCCATGGTTTCAGTATATTCTAAGTAGTTTACAAGCGAAAGAGTTATTTGTAAAAAATGTTCACTACATTGTACAAAATAAGATAGTTCTTATTGTTGATGAGTTTACTGGAAGGGTTATGCCAGGAAGACGTTGGAGTAATGGCTTACATCAAGCTATTGAAGCAAAAGAAAATATTCCTATTCAGCAAGAAAATAAAACGTTAGCTTCTATTACTTATCAAAGCTTTTTTTTGTTGTATACAAAATTGTCTGGTATGACTGGAACGGCTAAAACGGAAGAAGCAGAGTTTGACAAAATTTATAATTTAGAAGTAGTAGTAGTTCCAACAAATAAACCTTGCTTACGCAAAGATTTTACTGATTTAGTTTACAAAAGTGAATCGAGTAAATGGAAAGCAGTGGCAAGTGAGTGCTTGGATATGTATTGCATTGGACGTCCAACTTTAGTAGGAACAAATAGTATAGAAAAGTCTGAGATATTAGCTAAAATATTAAATAAACACTCAGTTCCTTACAATCTTTTAAATGCTAAACCCAAAAATATTAAAAAAGAAGCTGAAATTATTGCACAAGCTGGGAAAAAATCTAGTATTACTATAGCAACTAATATGGCAGGAAGAGGAACTGATATAATTTTAGGAGGTAACTTAGACAAATTCACTATATCTACTATGGTCTATTATGTAAGTAAACAGTTAAATTTATTATTAGAAGATCTAACAATTCTCGAACGTAGTCCATTACTTTTGAACAAAGAAACACATCTATTATTAGACAAGTTTAATGTTTATTATAACAGTATAACTAAAGTTCAAATATCTTCTTCATTTGATTTAGAAAACTTAATTCTTAGTGCTGTAAAGAAAAAATCTACTACAACTATTACAGATAATTTGTTACAGCATATATATAAGTGTATATATGACCAATATCAAGAAAATTTCGAAAGTGAAAAAACAACAATTATAAAATTGGGAGGACTTCATGTTATAGGGACAGAAAGACATGAATCAAGACGTATTGATAATCAACTACGAGGTAGATCTGGTCGGCAAGGAGATCCGGGATCCTCTAGATTTTTTTTAAGTCTTGAAGATAACTTATTAAGAGTCTTTGGTGGTAATACTCTGATTAAAGTTATGGAAGCGCTAAATGTTGAAGACAATGCTCCTATTGAGTCAAATTTAATAAATAATAGTTTAGACTTAGCTCAGAAAAAAGTTGAGTCATACTTTTATGATATACGTAAGCAACTAATAGAGTATGACGAAGTATTAAGTAATCAAAGGCAAGCTATGTATGCTGAGCGAAATAAAATTTTGTCTTCTATAAATTGTAGAGATTCAATAATAGAGTATGTTGAAATTACAATTTTTGAATTGGTTGATAAGTACTTATTGTATAACCATAATAAAAATAATAAATTATCTTTATTGAAAACAATATTTAATATCCTTAATATAGTCTATGATTATGATTTATGTAGCATTATAAATAACCTTAGCTCAGAAAAGGTATGTAGTTTTTTCTATCAGCAAATAGGTATAAGTTATGATTTACAAGAAATATATATGAATAAAATAGAAGAAGGGCTGATTCGGGAAATGGAAAAATATTACTTACTTCAACAAATTGACAATGGGTGGCAAAAGCATTTAGAGCGTATGGCTTGTTTAAGAGATTTAATTAATCTTAGAGGTTATGCTCAACAAGATCCTTTAACTGAGTATAAAAGATCTGCTTTTAGTTTATTTGTATTAATGGTATCTTATGTTCGTCAAACAGTCACTTTTCTAATATTTAATACTAAGTAAGTTCTTTTAATATGTATAACTAAGAAACTTAACAGTTGACATTTGAAATAAAATTAAGTAAAGTTCTCATGTGTAAATTATTATTTATACTTGCCCCCATCGTCTAGAGGCCTAGGACATCTCCCTTTCACGGAGGTAACGGGGATTCAAATTCCCCTGGGGGTACTTTTCTTGTACTCCTTAATTTTCTGTTTAATATCTTGACAAAAGCTAAAGACTTTTTTTACATTATCTTTAGATTTTTTATTAGCTAGCTTACTTACAAAAATAGAACCTAAAACAACTCCTTGAATTTTTAGCTTGCATAAGCGAACTACTTGTTCAACTGTCGATATGCCAAAGCCTACTATTAAAGGTTTCTTTGTGATATATGTAATATAATTAATTAAGTCTTGTACTCGTCTTTGAAGAATTGAATAAGTTCCAGTAACTCCTGTTTTGCTGACTAAATATATACATCCGGATGTTTTATTAACAATTTTTTTAGTTCTTTCTAGTGTGCTAGTTGGAGCAACTAAAAAAATCAGTTCTATATTAAAATAATAACACAAATGAAGCACATATTCAGATTCTTCTAAAGGAAGATCTGGTATTAATATTCCTTGAATCCCTGTATAAGATATATATTGGATAAATTTGAAAGTACCATAGCTAAGTAAAGGATTATAGTAAGTAAATAGAACAAGAGGAGTATTAAGATTACAGTTGACGCTTTTAATAAGATTAAGTACTGTTTTGAAATGAGTTTTTTTACTTAATGCTCTACTAGATGCAGCTTGAATAACAGGCCCATCAGCTAAGGGTACAGAGTATGGTAAACCAAGTTCAATAATATCTACTCTAGCGTAGTCAAGAGTTTGTATCACTTCTGCTGTAGTATAAAGATCTGGATCTCCGGCTGTAATAAACGGAATTAACGAAAACTTTGCGGATGAATGTTGTAGAACTTGAGAAATAGTAAACATATGTACTTGTAAATTAATATTAAATATTTTTATTTAGGTTGCCCGGGACTCGAACCCGGAGCTAGTCAGTTAAAAGCCGAGTACTCTACCATTGAGTTAGCAACCCTTTAGTCTAAATATTATCACATAAGATATTAAAGAACTGTCATGTCTGTAAAAATTTATGATATTGTTAAGTAACAATTTTATCTCACATTTATATGATAGAAGCACTACATATATTCATAAACAATTTATTTCGTATATATGTCACACTTATTTGATAAAAAACTTTTACATTTTACTATCTATTTCAGGAGGTCAAGATTCACTAGTTTTACTTAAATTAGTCTTAGATTTACAATTGGATTATCATTGGGTTATAGGTTTAGTATACTTTGACCATAAACTTCGCTTAGACTCAGGTATAAATTTAAAACAAGTATTAAATATCTGTAAAATAACCCAACTAAAAAGTTATATTTACGAAAGTATTATAGCAAAATATTCAGAAAAGATATTTAGAACATGGAGATATAATATCTTATTTGATATAGCATCGCAGTATTACTATACTAAGATTTTTACGGCTCATACTCTTACAGACTTAAGTGAAACTTTTTTGCAACGTGTTTTTAGAGGTTGTAATACTGATAGTATTACCAGTATATGGCCAAATACCTATAAAGCTAAAACTCTTGACCTTGTTAGACCTCTGCTATCTATAAAAAGAAGTGAAATATCTTGGTTGTCCCGAAAGTTCTGCCTACCTGTATGGTCTGATTACACTAATTATCAACATTCGAATACTCGTAATCGGCTGCGACAAGAGTTAATTCCTTACATACAAAATTTCTTTCAACCCATAATTAATAACAAAATATATTCTTTATTGAAAAATATTGAAGTTGATACAGAGTACTTACAAAAAGCGACGGTAAAATTATATTCTCTAATTAAACATCCTAATTTTGTCGCTATTCATTATTTTATTTTGTTAAACCAACCAAAATCCTTACAATATCGAGTAATTAAATTATTTTTTAAACATAGTTTGAATAAACTAATCCCAATAGACAAAATTGATGAAATATTATTGATCTTACAAAAAAAACAAAAGGTATTGTTATCACTAAGTAACTTATCGCTTAAATTGTCTTTTACTGATTATTGGTTATATATTGTAATTAAATAACAAAATCTCACTATTTATAAATAAAGTTATATAAAAAAACCGTTATTTGTATACCATACAAATGACTATTTGTTTTACAATCTAAGATATTTTTATTATTTTCATTACAACGAACTTAATTTAATAACTAACAAATTTCCACAGAAGCTTAAGTAATCCACGTATATACTCTGAAAATATATAGTATGATTATTGAATTAGATATGAAAATAAGAGTTATGTGCTTGACTTATATTATTCATGAATTTATTTTACTTGAGAATCTAAGTTATAAAATTGAGAGTTAGTGAATATGCTTTATATTATACTTATATTTCTGATAAAATACATTAAGAGTAACTAAAGAAGATTTATTATTATGTACAATGTTGAAAAAATGGAGAGCTAAAACATATGCAAGATGCTATTACTACGGTGATAACCAAGTATGATACTTTGGGAAGCTACTTAGACCAATTTGCAAGAAACCAACTCGGCACATATTTTGATACAGGCATAAAAAGAATTCAAATTACCGAAGTAATAAATAGCAAAGCAAATATTATTATAAAAGAAGCATCTGGACAACTGTTTGAAGAACAACCAGAATTATTAAGACCAGGTGGAAATTCGTATACTACTCGACGATATGCTGCTTGTTTAAGAGACATAGAGTATTATTTAAGATATGCTAGTTATTCGTTAATAGCAGGAGATACAAGTATTTTACTTGAAAAAGTATTAAATGGATTAAGGGAAACTTATAATTCACTGAATGTACCATTAGCTCCAACTGTACGCATAATTCAATTATTACAAGATGTTATTGAAGAAGAAGTATTAGCACAACGTATATCAGACAAAAATATTGTAGCAGAACCATTTCAGTTTATGATTAAAACTTTAATTGAATAATGAAGAGAAATTTTTTCTTATACTGATATTTATATAATGTTAAAGACTTATATTGTTTACTACAGTGGTTTTCTTCGACAATCTTGTAAAATCACGTGGAGATTGTTATTAAGAAACTCATTTTTTAGAACTATTAATTTACTCTTTGGTTTTTTTTTAGCTACAGTTTTATCAACTCTAACAGGTCAAACAGGTGATTGGATAATACTAGGAGCAAGTATAATTGTAGGCTTTATAGAATATTCAAGTGGTTATTTTTACTCTAATTATTATAATCAGTTGATCAATTCCAAATATTACTATACATTTAATGATCTACGGATAGGTATTATGTATGGTTTATTTGTAGATTCATTCAAGTTAGGAAGTTAATTGTAATCTATGTCTATTAAAAAATAAATAGAGCATAGATCGAGAAGTAAAGAACTATTAATATTGTATATCTAGCTTAGCATATTGAAAAAAAGAGCAGGGTCTCCAGATTTAGGTCTTTGTTTCTGTAAGTTAAATCGATTAATGCTTTTTGATTTCGCTAAAGTCGGATTGTTAGTCTTCATTTGTATCTTGTTACTGCGACGAGGAGTCTTTAAGTTAAAAGGTTGTTCTCCTCTGTTTCTTTGAGCTATAACTCGCCGCCGTTGATATGGGACAATTGAATCATTAAAATTATCTGAATATTCATTACTATTTAGTAGTATATCAAAAAAAGTTTCTAATCCTTTCGAACCAATAACAACAGCAAGAGCCATTTTTTCTTTATTATTGTAAACGTCACGCCCTAAAATTCTTTGAACACAGAGTTCAACAAAACGGTAATTGTTATTTGGATAATAGTTAAGTTGATGAAAATTCTTAGATAGAAGCAATCCTTTAATAAAATCTCGAACTTTGATTTGATTAAATCTTAACTGTGATTCTAAATATATTTCGCGAGTACTACTCAGTGACTGATGTTCACTAAAAATTTGACGGTAACAAGCCCAAATAATTTCATCCATTTCTACTGCTATAGGATATGCGGCAGTAGTATAATTTTTAGGTTGTTCATCTCCTGGTAAAACCTCAAAACCATCTACCCTTTGGTTTTGAGTAGATAGTGAATAACTTAATAATGGAATAGACATTTTACATCCTATTATTACAATACAATTAATTTAAGCAATAGTTAAGTATTTAGTTTATTATTGTATATTTTAACACATAAATGATATTATATAATTATATTTCATTTTTATAGCCTGTAGAACTAATTAATTAATTTATGAGTACATCGAATAAATTTACCTTAGAGCAAGAATTTAAATTATTTGTTTATAAAAAAAAGATAAATCAATTAACTCACCTTCAAGCTCGTGAGTATTTAATTCGAATTTTAAGTAAAATGTTGGTAAAAGATAATATAATAAAATATTGTATAAGAAATTCTAATTTATAAATGTAATATTTTCATAAAATGAAAACTAATGTATTACGGTTTATTACTTTGTTCAAAAGTTGCCCTACTATATATTTTATATTATATGTTCTGATAATTATACATCAACTCGTTAATATAGTAACAGTTGAAAAAGTAAAGTCTTTTAAAACAAGAAGGAGAATTTAATGCTTGATGCATTTTCCAGAGTCGTAGTAAATTCTGACGCTAAAGCCGCATATGTAGGAGGAAGTGATTTACAAGCACTAAAAAAATTTATTTCGGATGGTAATAAGCGCTTAGATGCTGTTAACGCTATTGTTTCTAATGCCAGTTGTATTGTTTCTGATGCTGTTTCTGGTATGATTTGTGAAAACCCAGGCTTAATTGCTCCAGGAGGTAACTGTTATACCAATCGTCGTATGGCTGCATGTTTACGAGATGGAGAAATCATTTTACGTTATGCATCTTATGCTCTTCTTGCAGGAGATCCTTCTGTTCTTGAAGATCGTTGTTTAAACGGCCTGAAAGAAACGTATATAGCTTTAGGAGTACCTACAAATTCTTCTGTTAGAGCAGTAAGTATAATGAAATCAGCTGCTGTTGCTTTTATTAATAATACGGCTTCTCAGCGTAAAATGTCTACTACTGATGGAGACTGCTCGTCTTTATCTTCTGAAATAGCTAGTTACTGTGACAGAGTTGCTGCTTCTATAAGTTAACCATATACTTAATTAATAGAACTTACTACAAAGGAGAAAACATGAAATCAGTTATGACAACTACAATTAGCGCTGCAGATGCTGCAGGACGCTTTCCATCTAGTTCTGATCTTGAATGCATTCAAGGCAATATTCAACGAGCAGCTGCTAGATTAGAAGCAGCTGAAAAACTAGCTAATAATCACGAAGCTGTTGTGAAAGAAGCGGGAGATGCCTGTTTCTCAAAATATTCTTATTTAAAAAATCCTGGAGAAGCCGGAGACAGTCAAGAAAAAGTTAACAAATGTTATAGAGATTTAGATCATTATATGCGTTTAGTAAACTACTGTCTTGTTGTAGGTGGTACAGGTCCTTTAGATGAATGGGGGATTGCTGGAGCACGTGAAGTATATCGAGCTCTAAATTTACCAACATCAGCCTATATAGCTGCGTTTACATATAATCGTGATAGATTATGTGTGCCTCGTGATATGTCTGCACAAGCAGGAGTTGAATATGCATCACACTTAGATTACATTATAAACTCTTTGAGTTAGTATTGTTTTCTTAATTTAATTATATTATATGACTTAGCTTTGGAATCATATTTTATAAAAACCTAATTAACAAATTGTTAATTAGGTTCTTTAATTTCATAGTTAAATACACTATATATACACAAACTCTAAAATAAATATAACTTACATTTGAAAAGAGCAGCAAAATTTTACCAAATCATTCCAAGCCTATCGAGTCCTAAAATAATCCCGCAGCCTAAAATATGTCCAAGACTAGTGGTCGCAAGTAACTCAGGTAATCCAAATCCTTCTGTACCAGATAATGGGATTGAAGGTCCCAGGCCTCGAATCTTAATCCCATACCGACCAATAGCAATAGCAATTAAATTAGCTAAAATCATTAAACTTGCAGTTTTAATTGACCAACCAGATTGTTCTATAATAGAAGAAAGCAAACTATTTATATTCACAGTGTTTATATATTACTCTTGAATTTTTCATTTATTGTATATGCATATATTAATAACATATAATTGTTAAGATATCCAACCATAACTATGTAAACCTTTGCCTAAAAAATTTACCCCTAAGTAACATATCCATATTACTAAAAAACCAATAGACGCTAAGATAGCTGGTTTTCTGCCTTGCCACGATTTGTTAAAACGTGTATGTAAATATCCTGCAAACACTAACCAAGTAATTAATGCCCAAGTTTCTTTTGGATCCCAGCTCCAATACGAACCCCAGGCTTCATTTGCCCAAACTGCACCAGCAATAATACCCAATGTTAACAAAGGAAAGCCCAAGCTTATAATTCTATAACTCAAATTATCAAGACTTTGTGCTAAATTAAGATAATAATTATGATTATAGTTAAAATCTTGTTGAGCTTGAGGGAAATGTTTGGTAGACATAGTTACTTGACTTACTAAACTTAACTTATTTATGTTTGAATTAGTAGAATTATCTGGTAATACCAAGCCGACTGAACTTCCTTTTAGTGTAACCTTTGTATTATAAGTTAATATTAAAAATAACACTGATAGTAAAGATCCAGTAATAAGTGACGCATAACTTAATATCATTACACTTACGTGCATCATTAACCAATTAGATTGTAATGCTGGAACTAGAGGAACAATTTCGTGCATATTATTTGGTAAACTTATATCAGAAAAAGCTAGAATGAATACAATAAGTGGAGTTATGATAGAACCAACCAATCTACTGTTAATCTTTTTCTCAATTATGATGTTAATAAATATAATGCACCAAGCTAAAAAGAGTAGAGATTCATACAAATTACTTAGTGGAAAATATTGATTTAGTATCCATCTGTAACTAATTATTGAACCCAGAAAGATACAGTCAACAATCATGCTAACTTTAGCTATTGCAAAAAGATATCGAATAGATGGAAATGCAATACTAGACCAGTAAATTAGCATAGTTATAAAAGTTAATACAAAAACAAAATTGACTAATGAATAAGTAATATAACTCAGTGTCATAGCAGCTCCAAGAAATAAAATTGACCAAAGGGTTATTATAATACTTGTTCAGAAACTAAAAAATTTTGTTGAATTTTTTTTAGTTTAACCAAAACACAGTTGTTTATTTATATTGAACACTTAGTATAATAATGCTATTCTTAATAAGCTAATCCCATACTACGAGTTGTCTCTGCGCCTAAATATACTCGTATACTCAAAAAATCAGTTGGACAAGCCGTTTCACATCTTTTACATCCTATACAATCTTCTGTTCTAGGAGCTGAAGCTATTTGCTGACTTTTACATCCATCCCAAGGTACCATTTCTAATACATCGCAAGGACAAGCACGTACACATTGTACACAACCAATACAAGTATCATAAATTTTTACATTATGAGCCATAGTAATAAATTTTAAGGATTTTTTTAGTATAAATTAATAATTTAAGAAGTTCAAAATATATACATCTACTGAATAAATAAACGATACTCTTTATGTGAAATTATAATAAAAAATCTAGTAAAATAATAATCTATTCATAAAACTTATCATCCTGCTAACTGGTTATAAGATTGAACAAGTTGATTAGCTAAAGTTACTTCAAGGTTATTCTCTTCTGAAAGTGGTACTAATTGCCAGAATTGTTGTTTGCAAATATGCCAGTTTTTTAATATATAATTAGCTTTTAAGCTTTTTGTTTTTGATTGATGTTGGTATATTAATTGATATAGTTGCTCATGTCCTTTAGACGTTTTAACCCGTTTGATTTTAATAGTAACTGGATTTATCTTAGAAATTAAATCATTAGTTTCATCTAAAAAATATGCTATACCACCTGTCATACCAGCTGCTATATTTTTACCTGAATTACCTAAAACCACTACTACACCACCTGTCATATATTCACAAGCATGATCTCCAACTCCTTCAATGACAGCTTGAGCTAAAGAATTTCTGATAGCAAAGCGTTCTCCTGCTTGTCCACTAACAAATAGTATTCCTCCTGTTGCTCCATACAAACACGTATTTCCTATAATAACATTTTTAGATACATCATAATTAATTTGTGAATCAGGATAAATAACAATTTCTCCACCATTAATTCCTTTACCAACGTAATCATTGGCTTCTCCTATAATAGTTAATTTCATGCCTTTAACAATAAAAGCACCAAAGCTCTGTCCAGCACATCCTAAAAAACATAAATTAATTTCGCCTGTAAATCCTGTTTCCCCATGCTCCCTAACAATTTTGTTTGCTAAACGTGTGCCTATAGATCTATGAACATTTGATATAATAATTGGTTGCTTAGTTTGAAATTGGCCATTAAATTTTATTATAGAGTACAAGTTAGGTAATTTAGTAAATAGCAAGTCATCTAAAACTACTCCGTTAGTGTGTGGATTAATGTTAGTTCGCAAATCAGATTGAGATGTTTTAAGTAAAAATTGGCGAATAGTATTAATGTTAATGTTACGTGTTTTAGGAATCTTTATACATTTATTTTCCACTAAGAGCTCAGATTTCCCTACAATTTCTTTTAAGGTTGTGTATCCTAAATCTGCAAGTATTAATCGAATTTCTTGTGCAATAAAAACGAAAAAGTTGACTAAATCTGCAGGTATACCAGGAAATCGTTTACGTAATTCCTGTTTTTGACTTGCTACACCAACAGGGCAATTATTTGTATGACAAACTCTAGCCATAATACATCCTGTAGCAATCATAGCAACTGTTCCAAAACCAAACTCCTCAGCTCCAATAATAGCTGCTATGATTACATCTTTTCCTGTGCGAATGCCACCATCAACTCGCAGTGTTACACGATGACGTAATTGATTCATAAGTAAAGTTTGATGTACTTCTACTAAGCCTAATTCCCACGGAATTCCGGCATGCTTAATAGAGCTTAAAGGTGAAGCTCCGGTTCCTCCTTCGTGACCTGATACTTGAATAATATCTGCATTAGCTTTTGTTACTCCTACAGCTATTGTACCAATTCCAACTTCTGAGACTAATTTTACCGAAACTTGTGCATCAGGGTTAATTTGGTGGAGATCAAAAATTAGTTGAGCTAGATCTTCTATTGAATAAATATCATGATGAGGTGGTGGTGAAATTAATGTAACTCCTGGTTTAGCCTTACGAAGAGTCGCTATGTATGAACTAACTTTTTTAGCTGGTAGTTGCCCTCCTTCTCCTGGTTTAGCTCCTTGAGCTATCTTTATTTCTATTTGCTTACAGCGTATTAAATACTCTGGAGTAACACCGAAACGCCCTGAAGCTATTTGTTTAATTCCTGAACTAGCTAAATCTCCTGTTTTGAGTCCTTTTAAGTTTGGTAATACAGGAGATTTTCCGTACTGGTCAACTTTATTAATTTTTGTGTAACGTATAAAATCTTCACCCCCTTCTCCTGAGTTGGATTTACCTCCAAGTCTATTCATAGCAATCGCTAATGTTTCATGTGCTTCACGAGATAAAGCTCCTAAAGACATCCCTCCTGTACAAAATTTAGACACAATAGAGTTAATAGATTCAACAGTATCTAAATAAATTGATTCACTTTTAGTTTGCAAATTTAACAGATCTCTTAAGTTCGTTGGAGGTCTGTTATTGACAAAACTACGATACTGGTTATATAAATCATTACGATTTGCTCGAACAGCTTTATGAAGCAATCTAGACATATTAGGACTATTCATATGGAACTCAGCGCTCGGTCTGTACTGTACAAATCCATAGTTCTTCAAGTTTTTGCTTACTTTATCATTAAAAGCTAAGCTATGAATTTTAATTGTTTCATGTGCTAACTCTGCTAATGTTAATCCACCTATTCGCGAAGTAGTTCCTTTAAAAGCTATATTTATAACCTCTGGTCCAAGTCCCAACACTTCAAAAATTTGAGCTCCATGGTAACTTGATAGCAATGAAATTCCCATTTTAGATAAGATTTTAAGTAAACCTGTTTCTATAGCACAACGATAGTTATGCTGAGATTGTTGCATGGTTTTGAAGGACAAATTTTTATCACGCATAAATATTTGTGTTCGTTGAGACTGCCACCATAATCTCACTGTTTTGAATGCTAAATATGGACAAACTGCACTTGCTCCATATCCAATTAAACAAGCAAAATGGTGAGTACTCCAGCATTGTCCTGTGTCTACAATTAAAGATACTTTTTGTCGTAAGCCTTTATTTATTAAATGATGATGTACAGAAGCTACTGCTAATAAAGGAGGAATAAAGCTATTTTTTGCTCCTAATCTATCACTATTATCACTAAGAATAATAATTTCTGTACCTACCTTAATACTCTGCACTGCTAAAGAACATATTTCATATAATTTTTGCTTAAAACCTTCTGATCCTTTGTTAACAGGAAATACAGTACTAATTTTAATATATGATTTGTTAATCAAACAAAGCCTTTCAAGCTCTTTTTCATTTAGTATAGGCGAAGTAATTTTAATCAATGAACTTAATTTTAACGTAGAGCTTAAGAATTCAATTTTAGGACCTATATATCCGTTTAGAGACATTACTAAATTTTCTCTAAGTGGATCTATTGCTGGATTTGTTACTTGTGCAAATTTTTGTTTGAAATAATCATACAAAATATGAGGATGAGCTGATAAAATTGCTAGAGGTATATCATCTCCCATACAATATGTAGGCTCTTTACCTGTACTCGCCATGTGTTCTATTACTAATTCAACATCCTCATTAGTATATCCAAATAATGTTTGATTCTGTAATGTAGCAATAGTTTTAGTTTCATGAGAACTTAAATATTCTTGTTGATTTAAAATTTTATATTTGGATTCCGATGATCTATTATGATATAAAGTTGTTGCCACTGCATTTTTTACAGTATAGTTATCAAGTATACTTTTAGATATCAAATCTATAACAAACATTTGCCCAGGACCTAATCTGCCTTTCTTTTTTATATTATCTGATTTAACAGTAATTACTCCACTCTCAGAAGAAACAATAATAAGATTCTGTTTTGTAATACAGTAACGTGCAGGTCTTAACCCATTGCGATCAAGAGTTGCTCCAATGACTTTACCATCTGTAAACATCACTAAGGCTGGTCCATCCCATGGTTCCTGTAAAGAACTATAATAGTCATAGAAATTTGAGATTGCTGGATACCTAAAATGATTAGGATCCTGTTGATATGCTTCAGGTATTAATATCATTAATGCTTCTTGAGGTGTCTTTCCTGTAGTAATTAATAATTCAGTAACAGCATCTAAGTTCGCGGAGTCACTATTACTAAAGTTAGTTACAGGTAAGAGTTCATTAACTACCTTTTCTGAAGTATTATTTTTTAGTAATTTTTCTTTAGCTTTCATCCAATTTAAGTTACCTAATATGGTATTAATTTCTCCGTTATGAGCTATAAATCGCATAGGTTGAGACAGAGGCCATTTAGGACTTGTATTAGTACTAAAGCGACGATGATACATAACAAAAGATGTAATATAGTTTGGATGATAAAGATCTTGGTAAAATTGCCCTAATATAGCTGATTTGACCATTCCTTTGTAAACAATAGTACGATTGGATAATGAACAAATATAAAAACTTTTACTCCAACTTGAAGAAACTTGAGCTATTACCTTTTCTATTTTTTTTTTTACTAATGATAAGTGTTGTTCTAAAGCGTCTTGCTGAAGTGTTAGTGATTGTACAAAGCACTGTTGTATTTCTGGCTTATTGGCTAAAGCTTGTGTTCCTAAAACTGTACTTACTACAGGAACTTTACGCCATGCAACAACATTTAACTTTTCTTCTTTGAATATCCATGTTATTATTTTTTGAACTGATACATAATTCCGAGAAGGTAAAAATAACATTCCTACTGCCGTAAATGGATATACCTCTTTCAAGTTTACAGCTTGAGATAACGAACTTTGGAACAGTTGCCATGGTATTTGTGTAGTAACACCGGCACCATCTCCAGATTCATAATCTGCACCACAAGCACCACGATGTTCCATACATGTCAAAGCCTTTAAAGCTTGTACTAGAAGACGTTGATTAGAAGATTTTGAGATGTCAGCTAAAAACCCAACGCCACAGCTATCTCTTTCTTCTGAGACACAAGGATAGCCTGGATACTGATCAACTAAATTACCTAAACTGTTTGAAATGTGTGTATTTAACATTATGTAATAACCATGGTTAAACTAACTTATTAAAATTATCTTGTTTATATAGTATAATTTATTAAAATTATCCTAGTAACAAATACAAAAGAATTGTTACAAAATTAAGTTATTTACTATTTTATTAGCTAATAATAGCCTTTATTATATTACTGAGCTCATAAACCAATTATAATCAATGATGCTTGCTAAACTTATTCATAATAGTCACATTATTTATAAAATAGAGAGGCTATTAGATTCTTCAAATAATCGTTATAATATTACATTAAAAGTATCGGAACGTGCAAAAATGAAAAAGTATGAGGATTTAGATATCGTTACTGAATCAGAACTAAAACCTGTAATTAGGGCAATTATAGAAATAACTAACGAAAATATTATAAAAGAATTGATTATATGAAGTACAGAGAATTTACTTAGTAATAAAATGTAAATGAAATTTGTTTTAATATTATGTATATAATATATAGAGTACTAAAATATCTTAGTTTAATAAAAATATTATTACTATTTAAGGAAAATAAGCTATGCTAGACGCATTTGCTAAAGTTGTAGCTCAGGCTGATGCAAGAGGAGAATTTTTAAGCAATAATCAGCTTAATGGTTTATCTATGATGATTACCGAAGGCAATAAAAGACTCGATGTAGTAAATAAAATAGATTCCAATGCTTCTGCAATTGTAACAAATTCTGCAAGAGCTTTATTTGCAGAACAACCTCAACTAGTACAACCTGGAGGAAATGCATATACTAGTCGACGTATGGCTGCATGTCTACGAGATATGGAAATTATTTTAAGATATGTAAGCTATGCAATGGTTGCTGGGGATTCTAGTGTTTTAGATGATAGATGCTTAAATGGGTTGCGGGAAACATATCAAGCATTAGGAACTCCAGGAGTTTCTGTGGCAGTTGCAATTCAAAAAATGAAAGAAGCAACCGTAGCGTTAGCAAGCGACTTAAATGGAGTTCCTTTAGGAGATTGTGCTTCTTTAATCGCTGAATTATGTAGTTACTTTGATAGAGCAGCTATTGCTGTAGTTTAAAACTTTGTATTAGTAATTTAACTAAAATAACTAAAAACAGTTTAAACTAATTAACAATAATAATAAGGATTAACTTTTATGAAAACACCTATTACAGAAGCAATTGCTTCCGCTGACAATCAAGGTCGGTTTTTGAGTAACGCAGAACTTCAATCAATAAACGGACGCTATCAAAGAGCGAGTGCAAGTTTGGAAGCTGCTAAATCTTTAACTGGCAACGCTCAAAGATTAATTACAGGAGCTGCACAGTCTGTTTATACCAAATTTCCTTATGTAACTCAAATGCCAGGCCCGACTTATGCTTCTAGTGCAATTGGGAAAGCAAAATGTGCAAGAGACATAGGGTATTATTTACGTATGATTACATATTGTTTAGTTGTAGGAGCAACAGGACCTATGGATGAATATCTTGTTGCAGGTCTAGAAGAAATTAACCGTAGTTTTGAATTATCTCCTAGTTGGTATATTGAAGCCTTACAATACATTAAAATTAGTCATGGCTTAACTCGTCAAGCAGCAAATGAAGCTAATGCTTATATTGATTATGCAATCAATACTCTAAGTTAAACTATTAAATTCAAGAACTAATTTCATAAAGATCAATTAATATTTTTACTCTTGTCACAATGAAAAAAGAGGTGCAAATTATTAATGATAACTTAAAAATCTATATAATTAATAATTATTAAATGTAGTTTTTTATAATTTACTGATATATATAATAAACATTACAAGATTTTTGATATAATATGATTGCTCCCTATCTTCCTTCGATACTAGTGCCATTAGTTGGTATTATTTTTCCTGCTATAAGTATGATACTTTTATTCATATATATTGAGCAAGATAGTATTATTTAATATATAAACATATCAAATAAGCCACTTTTATAGTATTTTTTATATTTTATAAAAGTGGCTTATTTATTTTAGCAAATAAAAACAATTAATTTATAAAGAAGATCCTATACCAGAGTATGCCCCATAAACAAATATACCCAAAACAGTCAAAACTAATATACCTCCCATAGTTACCACTAACCATAAAGGAATTCTACCTGTACGTGTCATACACTAGATTCTCCTAAAACAATATAAGTTAAATACTATAAATTCACATAATAATAAATCAATTAAAAAAGTAGCTAGAAAATAGTACAGCTAACACAAAAATCAATAATAAACCCCAAAATAATGATGTTCTGTTTAATTCTACTGGTTCTTTATTTGGATTTGGACCACTCATATAACCTCCTATCGCTGGATGAATTGCATTGATGTAATAGCCCCTAAAAAGAATACTGTTGGTACGGCTAATCCATGAATTGCTAACCATCGAAAAGTAAATATAGGGTAAGCAATAGGTTCATTAATATCACTTTGAGTCATAAGCTTCTCCTAATTAATATTAAATGCTCTTTGTTAAATCTTCTAATTCTTGTCGAACACTAAAACGATCATTAATAAGTGGAACTTGTTGACGATCTTGGGTAAAATATTCATTAGGTCGTGGAGTACCAAAAACATCATATGCTAATCCTGTACTTACAAATAACCAACCTGCCACAAATAATGATGGAATAGTAATACTATGAATAACCCAATAACGTACACTTGTAATGATATCAGAAAAAGGGCGTTCTCCAGTTGAACCTCCTGACATATATAAACCTCCTATTATTAGTAAGATAATATTTTTGTTGTAAGTATAGATAAACTTTTACTCTGGTCACAACTAGCTACTTTAACTATATTATTTTTCTTAGTTTCTCAACAGTTAGTTATATTATAATCAAAGAAAGTTTTGATACGCGGTAAAAATTTATTTATAAGCAAAATTTTACATTGTAGTTAGGTCAACTTTTACTTCAGCTCTATAGTATATCATCACTGTATTTTAACTCGTTTCTTGTTTTATCTATTACTCTATAATAAATACTTATTATATATTATAATACCACTAATTTTAAGATTTTTTACAATATAGATCTTTAGTCTTCATAACAATCTCCAAGATTACGAAACTTTGTGTATCTATTTTCTTCTATGTCATAATCACTCAAAAATTCTAAATTATTTAGTACTTGATATAAATAAGTCTTCAGAATCTCAGCTGCCTTCGAAGGATTGTTTTGTGACCCTCCGGGAGGTTCAGGAATAATTTGATCAATTACTCCTAATGCATATAGATCTTGAGAAGTAATTTTCAAAGCTTCAGCTGCTTTTGGAGATTGTTTACTATCTTTCCATAAAATAGCAGCACATGCTTCAGGAGTTGCTACGGTATATACTGCATATTCTAACATTAATACTACATCTCCAATCCCTATTCCTAATGCTCCGCCGGATCCCCCTTCACCAATAATAGTACAAATAATTGGTACTTTAAATCCAAACATTTCACGTAAGTTGACAGCTATAGCTTCTCCTTGGCCAAATTGTTCTGCTTCTATCCCGGCCCATGCCCCAGGTGTGTCTATAAATGTAATAATTGGTAAGTTAAATCTATTAGCATGCTGCATTAAACGCAAGGCTTTTCTATAACCTCCTGGAGAAGGCATGCCAAAATTTCTCACTACATTATCTTTAGTATTTTTCCCTCTCTGGTGACCAATAAATACTAAAGGTTTCTGATTTAAACGTGCTATTCCTCCTACTAATGCAGGATCATCTGCTCCTACACGGTCTCCGTGTATTTCAATCCATTCATCCATTATAAATTGAATATAATCTAAAGTCGTAGGTCTCTGGGCTTGTCGTACTAAATGGATTCTTTGCAATGGATTAAGCCCCAACAAAATATCTTGTCTTATTTTATAGAGTTTTGCTTTAATAGTTGTTAATTCATCTAAAATCAAGTTGTTTTTATTTTTAGCTAAACTAAAAAGTTGTTCCACTTCAGAATTAAGTCTTGTTACTGGTTTTAAAAGCTCAGACAGTGTCAGTTGTTTCTCATCCATTATAAAATAGTTTTATAAAAATCTTTATATAGCTGTTTATTTATACTTTTAAGTTTTAGGAATTTACATAAAATAATATTCATATTATACTTAAAAATACAAATAATCAATTACTTCTATATAATAACTAAAAAATCAGTAGCAATGAAAAGATATAAGCTAATTAAAATTTTAGTTGTATTTTTTGTACATGTTGTTTGGTGTATGCTAATTTTCATCTATCGTCCCTTACTAATCTCAATTAACAAATCCAAAAATAATTCGTACAACTTAAATATTTTGTTTAGTAATGCAGAGGGAGTAAAAGCAGGTACTTCTGTTAATTACCGTGGCGTAGGTATTGGTACTGTTAGTTCTATTAATCTTTATACAGATTACGTTATTGTAAAAACTCATATAAAATCTTCACAAGTACTAATTCCTTTAAACGCTTATGTTAAAGTATATAAAACCATATTTATGGCAGATACTGTGTTGCATATGTATAACCCAAATAAGAAGTATCTTAACTTACCAAAAATTGTAGCAGAAGAAAAAGCCTGTTCTTTTTATCAAAGTAGTAATAGTACTCTAAATTATGATGATTCTTACTGTAAAAATAATGACTTTATTTATGGCTTCGAAGGAGCTGATTTTAATAATTTAATTGATGTTTTTATTCGATTATCAATTCAATTAGATAATCTAAGTACTATAGACAATTTAAACAATATTATACAAAAACTAGACAAAATTACTTCAGTAACTAAGCAACAGATTTTAGAGCATCTAAACTAATTAACCGTTTAAAAATCTAGATTTAAAATAATCTAAGATTATAATTTACATGATAGTTTAAAATATATTAAAGTTAATTAGTAATCTTGCTGGTATAGCAAACTATACAAAAAGGCGACTTTGTAAAAGATCTTTGGCTTTGATCGTAACTAAATCTCCTTTTGTCAGCATAGCTTGACCATAAGTAAAAATTCTATTAGCTTGTCGCATTCTTGCTCGATCAATAGCATTACGCATACTTCTAGCATTGGCAAAATGTGGTTGTTGCATTCGTTTTATTATATAATTGTAGAAGACTTCATTAGCACTTGACTCAAGCTTATATTGTTGATCCGCAAGCATCATTTTTGTAATCTTCAGTAATTGTTCAGCAGTATAGTCAGGAAAATTAACATGATTTGTTACACGAGAAGATAGACCTGGATTCGAAGCATAAAATCTATTCATTTTATTTTTATATCCAGCAAAAATTACAACTAAGTCTTCTCTTCTATTTTCCATTACTTGTAGTAAAATTTCTATGGCTTCTGCTCCATAATCTCTTTCATTATCTACTTTATAAAGATAATATGCTTCATCAATGAATAGAACTCCTCCCATGGCATGTTTTAATACTTCTTTAGTTTTAGGTGCTGTATGACCAATATATTGTCCAACTAAGTCATCACGAGTAACTGTGAGTAGATGTCCTTTACGAATATATCCCAGCCTATATAATATATCTGCCATTTTCATAGCAACAGTTGTTTTACCTGTTCCAGGACTACCTGTAAATGACATATGTAATCCGGGATTACCAGACACTAAGTTTAAGTTTTTTCTTAGTTTATCAATTAGTAATAAAGAAGCTATTTCTTTGATTCTATTTTTTACTGGGACTAATCCAATAAGTTCTTTATTTAACTCATCTAACACCTCTTGTATTTGTGTCTTCTCATATTCTTCACGTAAATTAACTAAAGTTTCATTTACCCACAAATTATTCGCGAAAGCTTGCATTTTTATCTAGCAATTATTTTATATGGTTTAATTTACAGAGAAACTTGTATTTTCTCTGTATTATATTAAGCAATTAGAAAGGCTAGAGTCTTATTTTAAGTATAGTAAGTTAGTATCGACTTCCCTCAGGTTTTTCTGTAGCATAACTATGAATACTGTAAATTTGGTTTCTTCCTTGACCTTCTGCTCTGAGTAAATGAAAGCCTGGTTCTGTACTCGGTCTATTTATAATATATGATAAACAGCAACTTTCTACCCCTCGAGTATTATCAAAAGCATTAATTTTAATATAGAAACTAGAGTGTGCTTTACGACAAGCAGCTATTTCAAACATAACTGCAGCTGGATCTTTTATGTCAAATAAAGGTAATCCCCATAACTCCCAATAGGCATTTCTCGGATGTGGATCTTCTGAATATTCAATACTAACAGACCAACCTTTAGAAATAGAATATGCTATTTGTTTTTTTATTTGCTCATCTGTTAAGTCTGGTAAAAAAGAAAAAGTACCTTGTGTTAATCTCACTACCTTATACTCCTTTGTGTTTAGTTTTGTTTTTGTAAAATTGAAAGTTAATTACTATACATTTACTGTTGGAGTCTCAACAAAGTCTGCAGTATCGGTAGATGTATAGTTAAATGTAATATTTTTCCATAAATCTAAAGCTGTTGATAAAGGAGCACATGTTTTTGCTGCATCTCGTAAAATTTCCGGACCTTCAGCAACATAGTCACGTCCTTCATTACGAGCCATTACCATAGCTTCTAAAGCTACACGATTAGCAGTTGCTCCTGCTTGAATACCATCTGGATGACCTATTGTCCCACCTCCAAATTGTAGGATGACATCGTCACCTAAATAATCTAACAACTGATGCATCTGTCCTGCATGAATGCCTCCAGAAGCTACAGGCATTACTTTACGTAATGCAGCCCATTCCTGTTTGAAAAATAAGCCTTGAGGTAAATTTATGTCTAGATAAGGTTGTAATAAAGTGTTATAAAATCCTTTGATCATTAACGGATCTCCTTCTAATTTACCAACAACTGTCCCTGCATGGATATGGTCGACGCCAGCCATTCTCATCCATTTGCATATAACTCTAAAATTCATGCCATGATTCTTTTGACGAGAGTATGTAGAATTACCTGCTCTATGTAAGTGTAGAATCATATCATTCTTACGTGCCCATTTAGCCATACTTTGAATAGCTGTGTATCCGATAACTAAATCAATCATACAAATAATACTTCCTAACTCTTTAGCAAATGCAGCTCGTTCATACATATCTTCCATTGTGCCCGCGGTAACATTCAGATAATGTCCTTTAATCTCTCCTGTTCCAGCTACAGCACGATTAACACCTTCTATTGCAAATAAATATCTTTCCCTCCAACGCATAAAAGGTTGAGAATTAATATTTTCATCGTCTTTTAAGAAATCTAAGCCACCTTTTAAACCTTCATAGACTACCCGTCCATAGTTCTTACCAGATAATCCAAGCTTAGGTTTTACGGTAGCACCTAAGAAAGGTTTTCCAAACTTATCCATACGTTCACGTTCCACAATTACTCCTGTAGCTGGACCTTGAAAAGTCTTTAAGTATGCTACAGGGATACGCATATCTTCTAGACGCAAAGCCTTAACAGCTTTAAAACCAAATACATTGCCTATAATGGAAGCTGTCAAATTAGCAATTGAACCTTCCTCAAATAAGTCAATATCATATGCTATATAAGCAAAATATTGTTCATTTGAATTAGGTACTGGGTCAACTCGATAAGCTTTTGCTCTATATAAATCACAAGCTGTTAATAAATCTGTCCAAACAACTGTCCATGTTGCAGTAGAAGATTCTCCTGCAACTGCAGCTGCAGCTTCAATAGCATCAACGCCTGGTTGTGGTGTGATACGAAATAAAGCTAAAACATCTGTTTCTTTAACGACATAGTCTGCATTCCAATACCCCATTTTAGCATATGGAATAACTCCTGATTCATAACGCTCACTTTTAATTCTTGTACGCTCTGCTGCAGTATCGGTCATGTATTTCTCCTTTTACTTAAAGCAATATCGTTAAACTTATATCTTATAATAGTTAAAAACTTAAATTTTATACTGAAAAAGTAACAAAATTCTTAGTCCTTGTTTTCATAAAACCCTAGTAATTAATTTATCATTATTTGACTGGTATTGACCAACTCCTTTGTTTATTATAATAATAAGTTTTACTAATGCATTAATATTTTTATTAAAAATTTCAAAAATACTGATAAAAGAAACAATTAATAAAGTAAGTAAACTCTCTTGAATATAAGCATTCTGAAGATATAATAGAGTAAACTAAAATTTTATTTATTAAGACTTCTAAGCAAAATGAGTATATAATTATCATGTTTAAACATGATTGATATCTAAAAATAATTTTGAGTTTTAGGCACAAGATAATTTTATTTAATTTGTTTTTTATAAGAGATTGATACCTTTGTGTTAAAGTAGCACTAAAGAGTAACTTTCTAGCATTGTAATAAATGTTATCATATTTTTTTAAATGTTTATTGTAAAAAACTATAAATTTCTCTTGAGTAAAAATGGCTAAAAGTAATTGATTAAAAATAAACAATAGTAGAACAAGTAATAACTTCTTAATAAGTGAAGATGACATAAATTTAACTTAAAGATTCGTACACTACAATATTTATTTATATAAATAAATGTATAAAGTAGTATATATAATATATATATTAGGTCTGACAGCAATAGATATAGAGTATTCAATTTTTAAGCTATATGTCTATGAAGTAACACAATTGATACCTACTTAAAACTATTATGAACCATAAATTAATCTTGAGTAATTATACTATAGGTAAATGGACAAATCAAAGAACAAGCTACAATTTACTCTCAAACCAAATAACTAGCGTAGAATTAAGTAGTGTTGTGAAAATACATAATAATAATGTACTTCTTCAAAGTTTTCAAGTACACAAAACAATTTATAATCAAAAAAGAAAGTCAATAATTAGTTCTCAAAATATCTATGAACGTAACAACAAGTATATAGGTTTTCAATGTATGCATAATAATAATATAATATTTGATCTTCAAAATATTGCTGTATTAGATGTTAATAGTGAAACACTTGTTAAAAAACAATATTATATAAAGACTAATAATATATTACGTATTGGACTTCAGCATTATACAATTCATATAATTGAAAAATTCTGGTCAATTAGCCAGAATTTAGTATTAGGAATTAGTATAATGAGATTTAACAATTATATTATCACTGTGAATTTTGAATCAAGAATAAGAAGATAAATTATTCTAAATCTTTTCTATTTGGATTGCGAGAAGGATCATTAGATAAGAAACCAAAGAAAAATACAGAAATAAAGAAAATAACAGTTGTATATACAAATATTTTTAAAGTAAACATATGAAATTACCTTATTACAAGATTTGATTTATTATATTTTATTATGAGTTGTTTAACTTATAAAACTATGAGCATTAAAACAAGATAGTTAACTTTGTACTAATAAAAATACTCTACTAATAATCTAGAAGTTCTTACCTAAAACACTTTACTTTACTAATCAAAATATTTAAACTTGATTATGCAATTAATGACTTTTATGTAAAGCTTAAGTTCTTTTGCTAAGTAGTAATAAAGCCGTATACTCTATGCTATACCAAGAGTAATATTTTAATAAATCAAAGTAATTATAAAAGATATAACTATATATTTAGAAATCCATAGTAGTAACTTTAAAATACTGGTTGAATATCGTTAACTATTAGAAGCAAAGACAATACGTCATTACTTTGTATTTTGGAATTTGTATTGGTTGATATCCATAAGGAACCCTCCAAAAATAGATAGTCCCCATCTACACAAAGCTGTGATATTTTATCAGCAGTAGTACCAAATCCATATGCTTGTAAATTACAGAAAGCTAATTCTGAAGTAATACTAGGAACTTTTAATAATAGCTTTACTATTAGTTGGTCTTTATTCTTAAGTAAAGACTTATAATTTTTAGTGATAAGAGCAGTAATAAAACTTTTATTCATTATGTCCACATTAAAAGAGTATTAGCTATTAATACCAATGTGTGCCTAGCTGTTTCAAAACATATTTTCATACTGTTCGACGACTTTCTGTGACTCTTGCAGCTTTTTTAATATACGACTAAAATACTCATTTAAGTAATTTTCTAAAGAATTATTTTTTGAAGAATATAGTTGAAAAATATTATAAATGTAATCCATAGATACTCTTATATTAGGACTTTTTATCAACACTTCAGTAAATGCTAGACGACTAGAAATATGCCAACTCCACTGAAATAAACTTGTAATATTCTTAAGAAGTATAAGTAAACTAACTGGTACTGAAGCAATTTTTGAGTTTTTACCTGATAACTTTTCACATAGTTTTATAATTTCTGAAGTAGTCCAAGAAGTAGGTCCAACTAAAGGCACCTTCATCTTTATTAAATGCTTCATAGATAAGCTACGTATAACAAAACTAGCTACATCTTGTGTATCAATGTAAGATATTTTACTGGACTCAGTGGTTATCCATACTGGTTTTTCTTCTAGAATAGGTATAGCGTATTGACCAATAATACCTTGAAAAAATCCGTATAACATGAAAATTGTATAATTAAGTTTTGACTGTTTCAAAATTTTTTCTACTTTTAATTTAAATGAAATTAAAGAGATATCAATACATGAATTAGTATTAAGAATAGAGAAAAAAACAAACCTTTTAACCTTAGCAACTTTAGCAGCTTCTATTAAAGTAATTTTTCCATATAGATCAATCCCCTGAGGATTAGACTGATTAGAACGTGCTGTGGATGCGTCTATTATAGATGTTACTCCATTCAAAGCACAGGGTATTGTTTCAGCTATACTTAGATCACCATAAGCTAGTTGTGCTCCCCATTCTTTTAAAAAAGCTGCTTTACGAATATTTCTTACTAAACATTTAACTGTAAAACCCTCATCAAGAGCTTTTCTTACAATCTGTCGACCTAATGTACCTGTTGAACCAATAATTAATAAACTCATAGATTAGGTAGTTATTTTTTTATTGTTAGCAGCAAAAATTCGATTCTTAATTTTATAATGTTTTATAAACTAATGGGAAGAGAGGGATTTGAACCCTCAAGATATTAATCGTCACATTTTGAATGTGATGCGTATACCAATTTCGCCATCAACCCTAATATATTATAAATATAATTTTTAAGATGGCTACAAACAAATAGTACTATAAAATATTTTGTTAGTTTGTACTCAATACAAATACAAGCTTCAAAAATCTACTATCATTATTCGGCTTACATTTATTTTGTCACTTAAAGAAGACAAGTTTATTCTTATCTATTGACTATCGAAAAGCTTTTTGTTATACATGTATATATAGCTATAAAATCATACTGTAAATACTGTAGTCATTGCAAATATATACGGTGGTATGGCCAAGTGGTAAGGCAAGGGATTGCAAATTCTTTATCCCCAGTTCGAATCTGGGTGCCACCTAACAAATACTTATATAAAAGGGGGATATGGTGGAATGGTAGACACAACAGACTTAAAATTTGTTGATTTTATAAATCGTGAGGGTTCAAATCCCTCTATCCCTACTCATAATTATGTTTAGTATAATAAAATTACATACAAATTTAGTGTACTAAAAAGCAACCGACGTCTGTATATTGGAAACTACTTTATTACGTAAAAACTCTGTATTAACTTTAGATGTTCTTATGAGAGCAATCTTTCCTGTTCTAGCTATTTCAATAACGCCAAAGGTATCTAACAATTGTTTAATTGCAACCATTTTGCCCGGATCTCCTGTTACTTCTATAATTAAGAAGTTTTCAGCGCAATCTACAACTCGAGCTCGAAAAATTTGGAGAATACTTAAAATCTCTAAGCGATTATTTGATTTTGCTTTTACTTTAAGTAACATTAATTCTCTTTCTACTGAAGGGACATTAGTAATGTCTTGTACTTTGAGAATATTAATTAATTTATATAATTGTTTAGTTAACTGTTCTACAGTGTGATTATCACCAGGTATAACCATTGTTATACGAGAAATACCTTCTTCTTCAGCTGGACCTACAGCTAAACTTTCTATATTAAAACCTCTACGAGCGAATAAACCAGCTATACGAGATAATACACCAGCTTCATCTTCTACTAAAACTGATAAAGTGTGTCTCATAATTTGTATCAAAATTGAATCTTGTATGTTATAAATATTTTTTCATAGTATAATTTTTTTTTATAAACTGTAAAAATTAGAACATTGATATATTTTTTGTAATACTATAATATTTTAAAAATACTTGACAATATATTTTATTATTACATAATCTTCATCTGTAGCAGCTTGTGGCAGAAAAAAACAAAGTTAACAACCATAATAATAGCAATTTACTAATGATCAATGAGCAAATTAACTATCCCAGTATTAGAGTAATTAACCATATTGGTCAGCAATTAGGAATATTTAATTCTCACGAAGCTGTAAAACTCGCCAAAAACGAAAATATGGATTTAGTCTTGGTAAACAATAAATGTACTCCTCCTGTATGTAAGATTCTTAATTATGGAAAATATAAATTTGCTCAAGAAAAACGTGCGCGTAAAGCTAAAAGAAAACAGCAAAGTAGTAGTTTAAAAGAGGTTAAAATGCGTTACAAAATAGAGACACATGATTACAAAGTTAAACTTAATCAAACATTTCGTTTTCTAGAAGCTCGTAACAAGGTTAAAGTTACTATTACTTTTAAAGGTAGAGAAATTCAGCACTTAGACCTAGCTATTTTATTACTCAATAGAATGGCAAAAGACTTACATAAAACGGCTGAAATTCAACAAAAACCCTATCGTGAAGGAAAAAATCTAATTATGTTATTATCAGCAAAAAAAAGCTTAATATAAATGTAGCTGCTTCCTAAAGATACGTAATTAGATTTATCTAAATATTTATATATTTTCAGAATTACAAGGAGATTTATTTTATGTCTCGTTATAGAGGACCCAAGTTACGCATTTGTAGGCGATTAGGACCATTACCTGGATTAAGTCGCAAAACTTCTAATAAACAACAACCGCCAGGAGAAAACTTTATACAAGCTCGCAAACTATCTGAATATGGCATACGATTAGAAGAAAAACAAAAGTTACGGTTTAATTATGGTATCAATGAGAAACAACTACTTAGGTATGTTAAAATAGCTAAAAAAGTTTCAGAACCAACAGGACAAATTTTATTACAATTGCTAGAAATGCGTCTTGATAACATAATTTTTCGTTTAGGTATGGCTCCTACTATACCAGCTGCTAGGCAACTAGTCAATCACAGGCATATAATGGTAAATAAAAAAGTTGTTTCTATTTGCAGTTATCAATGCAGACCTGGACATATAGTTAGTATAAACAACCGATATACTTCTGTACAGCTTGTTCAACGGTACTTAGCAAGTTCAAGCTCAGTCACTATTCCTAATCACCTTGAATTAAATGTAAAGAAGTTATACGGTTACGTAAAAGGTACAGCAGAACAAAATTTCTTATTATTAAAGTTAAACGAATTATTAGTCGTCGAGTATTATTCAAAGTATTAGTGTATCTATTTATTCTCTCCAGAATACATATTATATGTAGATACTGGAGGATACCATTTTAACATACCCCAGAGTATTCTTTTGATAAATACTTCAATCAACTGAATTATATAGATAGATTTATTAGCTAGCTGTAGAAATTTCAAATTTTCTGAGCTTCGGCTATTTTTTATACTACAATACGTATGATAACTAGGGACTAAATAAAACGAAGTACTAAACTCTGCTGTTTGATACTTTTGCTGTGCACAATCTTTTAAAAAACTTTCTAAATTATAAACAAGAAGTTTTGGATGCTTTGGTAGTAAATATTGGTCAAACTGATGTCTATATTTTGTCCATGCAAATAAAGCATCTTCTTTAGTTGTAAAAATGTTTGAATAATCTCGTTCTTTTAAAGACAGTAAATTTGGAAAGTAACGCTTACTAACCTTTTTAGTTAATTTGTCTACATGTGTACACATTACTGGTTCTATAAAGTAAATAGGTTGACCTTGAAAATAATTTTTGTTGTGTATTTGTTTAGAACTAAAACGAATATTGTTATTGTATTGGTAAGAAGTAATTAATTTTCCTACTTCTTCCAAGTCAGGAAGTAGTCTAAACTGTGTAACAGGGAATAATTTTTTGTTTTTAATGTAGTAATCTTGAAGATTTCCTATGAAAATTTTCAGTTTTAACTCATTAAATGAATAAGGATACTGAGATCGTAAATAATTATAGTACTCCAATGCATCTGATACACTTATAAAAATATATCCTTCACGTGATGGCACTTGAGTAATTTTTGTATCTAGATAAAAACTTTGATAATTATTTTTTCCTATAGACTGCTTTGTAATATTGTTTCGTTTTTTCGGTATATGTTCTGGTTCTCCAATAACTATTTCATTAAGATTATTAACTACAACAAAAACAGGAAATTTATGTGTTTTTAAAACTTTTGCGATGCTACTATGTAAACAAAAAGTAGTAAACTTATTTTTCCATAAATTACATAGTGCAGTACATACTCTGTTCACATATTTTTTATGGATGTATTTAACCGATAATATCGTATTAAGAAATCCAAAATTATGTAAGTAAGAAATAGTTAGTTTTTCGTTAACTAAATATTTTTTTAAAAATAAATGTTTTTGTCTATTATTGCGAATACTTAATTCTGATAAGTAATTTTTGTAAACAATATTTTCAACACTATTAAATATTGAAGTCTCAAGACTAATATAGACATATTCTGTCCAATATCTATGGAGAATCTTTCCTATTATTGTGTTATCTATATAATGATCATTAAGACTGCTCTTTCCTAATTGATTGACTGGCTTAATATTGTTGAGTAACAGTTTTTGTAACTTAGTTGTTTTAGAGTTAATTTCTAACCAGTTATAAAGAAAAGGTCGTTTATACATATTGTTACTTTGTAAAGATATGTTTGCAGACACAAAGTATGATAGAAGCATAGTTTTTGCAAGAGTTAGTTTTTTTTATAAAAAATTAGATGGTAAAGTAAATTTATAAACCTAAAAATTTCTCTGATGTTTACATCTTATCTACATTAAAAGACTTTCCACAGCCACATGTTTGTATAGCATTTGGGTTAGTGAAAGAAAAACCACCACCGACAAGCTCGTTACTATAATCTAAACATAGTCCATATAGCAATAGCAAACTTTTAAAATTGCAAACGATTTTAAAATTTAAATAGTTTATAACCTTATCATTCTGTGTAATATTTGCTTGCGATTCAACATGCATAGTATAGGACATTCCTGAACAACCTCCTTGTTTAACACCAATTCTTAATAAAATTAGATTATCATTATTTTTTCTTAATTTAATAATAGCTGATGCAGCATTATGAGTAATAAATATAATTTTTTGGTTGTCCTGAGTATTCATATAGCTTGGCATAATTAATATTAATGTAATCTTAATTTAAATTTGTAAGTGTTGTTTTTATAGTTTATTGTAAAAAGTAGAATCATAGTGCTTACTTTGATTAATATTGTTGTTCAAAGCTGACATGGAGTTGGTGGGACTTGAACCCACGTCCAAAATAATATATGTTAAGATTATTATTTAACTAAATTACAATTATTTATATTTTTTACTTAACTTAAAATAATACTTAAGAGCATCTACATTATATAATCAACTTAGGTGTAGAAATTTAAGTTGATTTCTTTTTGAATATAAAAACAATGTTAAACCACTGACATTAAAGAAAACGGAAGAATTTGACTTTTTGCTATTAGTTTACAGACTGTAAGTTTTAAGCAAGTTTATGCTTTTCTTAACACTTTATATTATTATGTAGAAACCAAACAACCCCTACTAATCTTTATAATACTATACTTTATACTTAATTTTCAAGCAAGCTATATAATTAGATATAAAAGGATTTGAACCTTTATCTATCAGAATCGGAATCTGATGCTTTATCCATTAAGCTATATATCTTAGAAAAGCTTTTCTAATTTCATTTTTAGTAAAATATCAAGTAAGATAATATAAAATTGACAGTAAAGATCAGCATTAAAATTATTACCACAGAAGAAGTGATTGTTAAACCTACTCCTTTTGTATCATTGATAGCTGTTAGTCCAAAGTAACAACTAATAATAGACATAATTACTGCAAAAATAACTGATTTTGCTAAGGACTTATAACCATCAATCAATATAGTAGACCAACAAATTGATTCCCGAAATACAACTACTGAAATATTATAAAAGAGTGCTGAAATTAACATACTGTTACTTAAGCTCGCCAAAAAGGAAAGTATATTAAGTAATGGTAATACTATACAACAAGCAAGTACACGAGGTATTATTAAATAGCTGATAGGACTTGTATTCATTACACACATTGCATCTAACTGTTTAGTAACCTTCATTATAGCTATTTCCGCAGTAAATGCTGAAGCTACTTTTCCGGTTAGTATTACTGCAGTTATTACAGGAGACAATTCTCTAATATAGATATTAGCTAAAGTTCCTCCTATAATGCTAGAAGCATTAAAGTGTACAAATTCTTTCATAACTTGCATAGTAAATACTATACTAATAAAATAAGAACCTAAAAGTATAATAGAAATAGTCCCTAAAGCAACTGTTTTAATTTGTGTTATTAAATTAATATATTTAGGTAAGTTTTGTGACATAGCATAAAAATCAGTATAATTAATAAGTATTTCCGTTATTTCATAGTCTTTTTATTCATGTGTATAAGATTTTTTTAAGTAACTAAGTATTTATTTTTTACTATTTCAAATCACTTAAGACTCATGTAAATAGTAATACTACCTTAGAATAAGTTAAATATAATATGGGTGATTAGCTCAGTGGTAGAGCATTTGCCTTACAAGCAAATAGTCACTGGTTCAAATCCAGTATCGCTCAAGACTATTTGTACTAATGTTGAATAACTAAATTAGTTTATGGACTCATCGTCTAAAGGATTAAGACAGAGACCTTCTAAGTCTCTAATGTAGGTTCAATTCCTACTGAGTCTATTAGGGACTTACAAACATCATATATTTTAGGAGTTATACTTTAATACGCTATCAAATGTTTCTTGAACTCTTACTCCAGAATCTATTGATTTCAGTGGATCGTTACGTAACCTGTGTCGTAGACATAAGATAATCACTTTGTGAATATCTGTCACATTAACTTCTTTTCTTCCTTCAAAAGCACAAAAAGCTTTAGCTGCTCGGTTTATTACTATATCACCGCGTAGACCATCAATCTCTAATTTGCCACAGATCTCTGAAATTTTCAGTTTTAAAAGCTCAGAAATTGTTACAAATTTCAGAAGCCTTTGAGCTTGGATTATTGTTTGTTGTAGATTTTTTTGTTTTTTCTCGTATATCTGTAAATACTTTAGTGAATTTTGGTCAAATCTATTTCTTTGTTCAACTATTTCTACTCTGAGATTAGGATCTTTTACTGTACGAATCTCTGCATACATTCCAAAACGATCTAATAATTGAGGTCTTAACTCTCCTTCTTCTGGGTTACCAGAACCCACTAGAATAAAGCGTGCAGGATGTTTTATAGATATTCCTTCTCGTTCTACAATATTCCATCCTGAAGCTGCTGAGTCTAGTAAAATATCCACAAGATGATCATCTAACAAGTTTGCTTCATCAATATACAAAATACCTCTGTTTACCTTTGCAAGTAAACCGGGCTCAAAAGCCTTTATTCCATCAATTAGTGCTTTTTCTATATCAATTGTTCCACAAACTCTGTCTTCAGTTGCTCCTAAAGGCAAGTCTATCATAGGAATGTTAATCAGTTCTGTATTCAAATTAATGTTATTTTCTATGGCTTCTTTAACACTATTACTCATTAATTCTATATCAGATGGATGAGAATTAAAAGGATCTCTTTTCACAACGACTATTTTAGGCAGTACATCAACAATAGCACGAATTGTGGTTGATTTACCTGTTCCTCTATCCCCCATAATTATAACCCCTCCTATTTTGGGGTCAATAACATTTAAAACTAAGGCTAGCTTCATCTCTTCTTGTCCTACAATGGCTGTAAAAGGGAAAGTAGGGTTTAGTACACTTTGTTTATTGTCCAAAATACAAGACTCACTTATTATTAATAACTTTTATACTTTGTAATTTAAATTACGAATATTCCCAAGCTTTATGCTTAAATAAAGCTAATAAAGGTTGAATTCCGTAAAGTTGATTAAACAATGGTAAATGCCCTACTGGGCCATGAATACTCCACTGAAATTCATGAGGATAAGTACATAAAACATAGTTTGTTTGCCATTCTATAGTATTCCATAATTTATTCCAATCTCTATTACTCGATAACCATATTTTTCTTTGAATGGTAAAACCAAATTTATCTAAAGAATGAGTCCTCCATAAATTATCAATAGTATGTAAGTCTATAATAGGTAAGGAAGAAATATCAGTAAAATATAACCATGATCTGTTAGTGTTACACACATTAGACAACTTACGGAGAATATTATAAGTTACAGTATTAGCTTCTTTAAATCTTTTATTTATTAAAAAGTTTTGTAACGGCAAATAATCTATATTCTTCTGTGATTTAAGTAGTACTATACCATTATTAAAAGCTTGAAGTAATATTTTCTGTACTTTAGAGGATAACTGTACTATTAACATTTCATAAATGTAACCATCCAAATAATTAGCTATCCAGCCCTTTTGATTTTTTCTAACTAGTAAACAGTAAAGAAGTACATCGAGTCCTGCGATAGAATCATTATATATATCTTTCACTAGATTAATCCGAACACTACTATTAACTTGGTGCGTCAAATAAATTGATTGATAAAATCGATTAACTTTCTTTTGTATAATAGTTGTCATATAAGTAAACAAAATATACTTTATTTTAATTTAATATTTGTAATTAGTCTTTGGTTTGATTGATAAAGCTTCTATTTAATACTTGAAGTAAAATTTTAAATGAATTACTTATAATGCTTAAGCCAAAATATATTATCATTTTGCCTAAAAGAATTACCAGGTATTTTAATTTCGGAAGTAAAAAATCTTGGATTTCTAGTAAACTAGGAAATAATAATTGTGAGTAAGATAAATATTTTAACTCGTTTATTCTACTAATTGATAATGTTTTATTCAGTAAACCTAATGAACTAATTATAAAGACACAATATTTATTACTATAAATATTATTAGGCTGGTCAATATAGAAATACTTTAGGTTTTGGTAAGTAAGATTATTTTGTAATCTTTCTATAGATCTAACTGATGAAAACTTTGGTGCAAGAATTGCGTAAAATACAGGTTCTTTATATACTATCTTTTGGTTTATTATCAAATATATAACTAAGTCGCTAACTTTAATAACAAGGTTTTGTAATAGAATCTCGATATATAAAAAAGAAGTATAAATCGTATGCGATGCTCCAAACACTAAATATATTATCAAATTTCCTACTATTACTTGGCTATCACTGAGTACAGATTGAACATATAAATCATTAGTGTTTATTCGAAAACAAGACTGATCTTGAATGTACAAAATACTATAAATAAATTGATTCGCTGAGTTACATAATAAATTATAAAGTATTCTTGAATTTAATACATGAATATTTTGAGTATCTAAACCAAACTCTACAATGTCAAGTAAAAGGTTTTCAAATTCCTGTAAAACTAATATTAGTAGCTTTTTTTTTATGTGTGGTATAATTAAATCTAAAGCCAAAATACTATTACTTTTGTTAGCAGAGTTAAACATTAATTTAGTTCTTGTTTGATAAAGTACGTAGGCTACAAGTTTATCAAGATCTTCATTGAAATAGTTAGGCCATGCTCTGTCTAAAGATACTTTAGAAGTCAAGGTATTCATATTAACGTTTTGAAACAGTTTATTGATTATGTGTATCTTAAATATAAAATAACTTATTCTAAATAATAAATGAATCCATATTATTTTGCTTTAGCTAGTGAGAAATTTTTATTACGTCAGGAACCCATAGAAGAAATTTTGAGGGAGAGAACTAAGTATTATGAGTATATGAATAAACCAATTGATTTTTGGTTAATTAAACCCAATTTATTTTTAGAAGTACCAGAAATACTAGAAGTAGGAAAAAAACTAAGTGGCCCAATCGCAGCTGTTATTTCTACGAATGTTCTATTTATTACATGGTTAAAATTACGACTGAGCTTCGTAATTACTGGCAGTATAACAAAAACTATATTAAAGTAAATAGTAAAGTTATAGTAATAACATTTCTAAGAACTTGTGTACATGGTAGATTCATTAGAAAATATAAAAGACATTAACATTTCGTTACTAAATACCTTGGCTGCTTTAGATTGATATCTATTGGGGTTTACTATTATAGAAAGCATTCTTTTAATTACAATATTATCTATTTTCGCACAATGCAGAATTCCTAATTCCAATTCTTTAGCAATAGCTGATAAAGATACAAAAGCAACTCCCAAGCCAGACTGAACAGCATTTTTTATAGCTTCTAAAGAATTAAGCTCCATTTCAATTTTGAAGCGCTTACTGTCAATATTATTCTGGTTTAAAATTTTGTCAATCACTTTTCTAATTGTTGATTGACTATTAAAAGCAATAAAACGCAGTTGATAGAGGTCCTCTTTTTGAATATCGGGCAATTGTGAAAATGGATGCGATGTTGGTAAAATTAATGCTAACTCATCTTCTGCATAAGAAGTAACCTGTAAGATGTCTTCTAATTCACTCGGTATTTCTCCTCCTACGATAGCTAAATCTATCTGACCATTAGCCACACTCCATGCAGTCAGTCTAGTAGAATGTACCTGCAGCTGTACAGCTACTTGAGGGTATCTCTGCCGAAACAAACCTATAAGTCTTGGCATTAAATAAGTACCTGTGGTTTGACTTGCTCCAATAATTAAAGTCCCTCCTTTTAAATTTTGTAAATCTTCAAGTGCTCGACAAGTTTCCTCACATAACGCAAGTATACGTACACTATAACGCAACATTAAGTTACCTGCTTGAGTTAGAGTAGCTTTTTTACTACGACGCTCAAATAAAATAACTTCTAACTGTTTTTCTAAATTCTGTATTTGTAAGCTGACAGCCGGTTGAGAAATATATAAACTATCAGCTGCCCGTTTAAAGCTCCCTTCTTTAATAATTGCTTGCAAGATTTTTAATTGGTCTAAAGTAAAAGGTAAATCTACCATAAAAGTTAATATAAAATTATATAGTACAGTGTAAAAATAAAGACCGTAAATAATATAATAATAAGTTCTCTTTAGTAATTTGTTTATTACACACAATATTATATTAATTTATGGCAGATAATACAAGATTAAGTAACAAGAATGAATTATACTATTTAAAGTTTATTAACTAATAATAGACTAATTGCATGTAAATCACTATTATATATTATAATAAAGGTAAATAGATATGGATACTCGACTAATTATTGTTCTGATACCTATCTTAGCGGCAGCATCTTGGGCATTATACAACATTGGTAGAGCAGCACTACAACAACTACGTAAATTAAGCTCATAAATACTTAACAATCTAGATAGAGGAACACAATTTTCTCTGTCTTTTGTTTCCATTTACTAATATATTGAAAACTCAGTGTAGAGTCTACGGTATAAATGCTATATAATATAGTAAATTTTTAACAAAAATTGGAATAATGAAAATATGGCAGTTCCTAAAAAACGTACATCGAAATCTAAGAGTAAACTAAGAAAAGCAAAATGGAAAAGAAAAGCTTATAAAGAAGCAGAAAAAGCTTTATCTCTTGCAAAATCTGTATTAACAAATAAATCAAAAAGTTTTATCTATATCAAAAATCATAAAAACTTGTGATCAAAACTATATATCATGTTTGACAACAAAGCAATTGAAAACTTTACTTTTTTCTAGTTTAAACAGTCGACAATTTTATTGTGTAAATGACAGTAGTCTAGGCTTAACGATTCATGTGAATCAAGTTCCTGAAGTTTGGTTGTTTAATTGTAGTGAAAATACCCAACACAACTTACTAAAATGTCACATTAAGTTATCGCTGATATCCAAAATTTTTATTACTCGCTTTAATTTAACTAATATCTCTGGATTACTAGGACTACTATCTACACTGAATTTAGATAATCATAATAAAACTTTAGATATTTATGGGCCGGATAACTTACATATATACTTAAAACTAAATAGTAAATATTCACAGACTAACTTTTCCTATCCAGTGAAAGTCCATAGCATACAATTACACAGTATCTTTATTAATGCACTATACAATATTCGTGTAATTACATTCAAACATAAAGTTCATGAACTTAGCTATATTATTACCTTCAGACAAAATTTAGGAAAATTTAATTTAACGTATGCTGTAGTATTTAATATTGTTAGAGGACGTATTTACGGAAATCTTAAACAACGGAATAATTTTATAGCACCTGATGGTCATGAAATTCAAGGACAACTATTTTCAAAAATACCATATAGAGGAAAAAAAATAAGCATTATTCCTAATGTGAAAAATATTAACTTTATAAAAGAGTTTTGCTGGCAAACAGATTGTATTATTTATACTAACTAAAAATTGTTTGTAATTATTGCTACTTTTTTGTGTTTTATTTCTTGCTGAATTTTCTAATTTATTAATAATACTTTTTTATAAACTTTTCAACTTTATGACATACGCAATTGTAGATATTAGTGGACACCAGCTATTAATTAAACCTGGTTGTTACTATGATTTAAATAAAATTCCTTTGGAAATAGGAAAAATGGTTTTATTCAATAAAATTTTATTGTTAAAACACAAAGGATTCATAAAAATAGGAAATCCTTGTTTAAATAATGTTAGAATCAAAGCAACGATAGTAAAACATTTAAAAGCAAAGAAAGTGACTGTTTTTAAGATGAAATCAAAGAAGAGGTATAGATGGAAGTATGGACACAGACAAGAATTAACCCGTCTAATAATTAATTCTATTTATATTAATAATATAAAAGTTTAAACTAACTAATAAAAAAATATAATTACTTATGTAACAAGTTTTACTAAATAATGGCACATAAAAAAGGTAGTGGCAGTACAAAAAATGGTAGGGATTCTAAATCCAAACGCTTAGGAGTGAAGAAATATGGGGGTGAATTAGTGTCACCTGGAAATATTCTAGTCCGTCAACGAGGTACAAAAATAAAACCAGGACATAACGTAAAAGTAGGAAAAGACTATACTTTATTCTCATTGAGTTTTGGAAAAGTTAAGTTTGAAAATTTTGGAAGAAAAAAAAAGGTTAGTGTTTATTAAAAAACGCAGACAATAAAATTATATTATACAACCTATAATACTAAACTCAATATGATTGTTTAGGATCCTGTATTTCATGATCAAAAATTTAGTAGTTTCAAAACTATATAATATAGCAGCTGTAATTAATAAAAATCAAATTCAAAAATTATTAGTACTTGATGATAACTATCAAGTGGGTGATATTTACTTAGGTGTTATTAACAAAATTTTTCAGAGCATAAATGCGGCTTTTGTCGATTTAAAGTTAAATAATAAAAGTGGTTTTATTCATGCACATGATAGTGGATCTACAAGAAGAAAGTTAACTGGGACTAATAAAATTGGTGAAATATTTACTATTAATCAAGCCGTATTGGTTCAAGTTGTTAAAGAACCCACATTGCACAAAGGACCTAAATTGACCACTAACATAAAGCTCTATGGGAAATATCTTATTCTAATGCCGTTTAACAATATAATATGTATTACTAGACACATTTCTAATTTCAAGGAACGTAGCTATTTAAAGGCTTTAGCTATTTTGTTTAAACCCCCAAAAATGGGATTACTTTTTCAACAAAACTCAGTAGGTATTAGTGAAGACCTATTAGTCGATGAAATAAATGCTTTAGAAAAGCAATGGAACTTTATTGAAAAATCTGTACTTAATCGAATTAGGCCTTGTCTAATATATCAAAATAATAGTATTATTAAAAGAACACTCCAAGATTTTTATAATTCATCTATTCAAAATATATTTATAGACTCTATACAAAGTTTACTTCGTTTACAAAAATTTTTTCAAAATAGTGTCTCTTATAACAAGACTCATGTTACTAAGTTACCTCTCTTAAAACCTAAGCTAAATTCTATCATACCTTTTGACTTATCTTCTAAAATTATAAAAACTGTGAAAACTCATGTGTCGTTAGCTTTTGGAGGATATATTTCTATAGAAATATCAGAAACCCTAACGTTAATAGATGTTAATTCCGGATCATTTACTAACTCACCAGCTCCACGCGATACTATAATAATAACTAATTGCTTAGCTGCAACAGAAATTGCTTACCAATTAAGAGTACAAAATATTACAGGCATAATTATTATTGATTTTATTAATATGTACAATAAGCGAGATAAGTTATATATCTTGCAATACTTTTCTAAGGTTTTACAAAAAGATGATATTAAGCCTAAAATAATACAAATATCAGAGCTTGGATTAATTGAAATTGTAAGACAACGTAAAGAAAAAAATATACAAGAATTATTAAGTCATCGTTTATTTACTGAAACTTATACTTGTTTTCCTGGCAAATTACTTACATATAACAAGCAATACCATAAATTAATAATTACAGTAACTAAAACACATAGTAACTCTCTTTTTTTCAAAAAACATTTTATTTTTTACTGTTTTTTATTTAAGAAGAAATATATACATAGTACATATAATTTATCAAAAACATTAATAAAATATGCAAATTTATTAGAGATATATCCTATGTGCTTAATTAATTACAATATAAAAATTTCCCCCTCTTGTTTATATCATATTTTTATCGATTACTGGGTTTAAATCAAGATAATGCTTTGAAATCATAATGATACATCATACTAATAAAGTAAGCAAATAAATAATCTGAATCATGAGGTCCTGGACTAGCTTCTGGATGATACTGAACTGAAAAGAGAGGTAATACTTTATGAGTAAGTCCAGCAACTGTACCATCATTAAAATTAATATGCGTAATTTCTATGTTGCTGTTATTAATAGATGGTTTATTATTAACAGCAAAACCGTGATTTTGACTCGTTATATATACTTTATCCAACCAACCTGTAGGATGATTCAATCCACGGTGTCCAAACTTTAATTTGTATGTCTTTAAACCTAAAGCGATGCTTAAAAGTTGGTGACCCATACATATGCCAAAAATAGGTAGCGTAAATTTTAATAAATTTTTAATCGTTTTGATAGCATAAACTATTATAGAGGGATCTCCTGGTCCGTTCGATAATAAAATCCCATTTGGCTTATATGATGCAATTATTTTTGCAGAAGTTTTAGCCGAGACAACTATAATCTCACATTTAAAAGCCTGTAGTCTACGTATAATATTAGTTTTAATACCAAAGTCTATTACAACAACTCGAAAAACTTTATTCTGCTTGTTGTAGCTAAAACTTGGTAAATGCCATTGACTACAACATCGTTTTCTTACTGAATACATATTATTTGTAGTCACTTGAGCAACTAAGTCTGTAGTTTTTGTAGTAAACGCTTTAAGCTGTTTTAATAATAAACATACTTTCGTGCCTTTATTCGAAATTATTCCGTTCATAGAGCCATAATTTCTTAAATGTTTTGTTAAAGATCTTGTGTCTAAACCATAGATACACATAATATTAAATAACTGTAAGTACTTAATCAATGATTGCTTCTTTCTCCAATTGCTAGGGAATTTACAAAGGTTTTTTATAATAATTCCTTTTATTAAAGGATATGTAGATTCTTTATCTATAAAGTTTGTGCCAGTATTCCCTATTTCTGGATATGTAAAAGTGATGATTTGATTACAGTAACTAGGATCAGTTAGGATTTCTTGGTATCCTGTCATACCTGTATTAAAAACAATTTCTCCTATGATTATACTTAATTTACTATAAGACCATCCGCGATAGACACTTCCATCTTCTAAAACTAAGACAGCTGGGTTTATTTTTGTCATATGAAAGAATAGATTTTAACTACTTGTTTATATAGTATTAGATCTGATTAACTATTAATCTAATACTATATATAGCAATATTAAAAGTTAACAAATATGTTTTTTACCAACCAGACTCAGATTGATTAAGTACATAATTTGCTACGTCTTCAATATCTTCATCTTCTAAACGATCACCAAAAGCAGGCATAGCATTTTTACCATTTCTTACTTGATACGTAATAGCACTAACGCTATACATAGAATTTTCTTCGAGTATATTTTTCTTTAAAGTTTTATTCGGCATAATAGAATTTTCACCTCCTCGGTGACATGCTGCACAATTACCAACAAAGACTTGCTCGCCATGCTCTAAATCAGCCGCAAAGGCGTTTAAGTGACTATTCGTAAAGATTAGGATACAGAACAAAATAATTTGAATAAAAAGCTTTTTTAGCATAAAGTTTCTTTAATTATTAATTAATATAAGTTTGTATTTTTTTCACCATCAGTAAAGACATTTAATAGTAAATTTTACCTCCGCCCCATTTTTCTGACAGAATTTTAGGCTGTAGTAAAATATGTCCAGCAATCGTAAACAAATCATCATCTGTCAAATTTCTCATTTTAGGAAAGATTTCTGCACTTTTGATACTCGGGTGTAACTCAGATATGAATTCTGTTCCATCGTAACTTGTTGGATTTTTCATGTAATCCACAAGTGATTCTATATTATTACGCTGAGGAGTAGCAAATTCTAGAGACTCTGGATCAAGACCAATATTTGGATTGGTTTTTGTTGTACCTCCATTATGACATGTTGCACAAGCTGAATTGAATAAACGTTTTCCGCGTTTAGCTTGTTCAGGGGTTAATGTTGTAGTTTTCCCTGATGATTCTAGCCGAACTGTTAAAGTCACGGAATCTAAATTAAGAGCATTAACAGAATTTACATAAATACCACAAAATACTGCTAATGATAAGATTAATGTAAGAGGTGTTTTTTTTAGCAGAAACTTTTTTAATATCATTATTATTAGTTTAGGTAAATCTGTTAAACGACTATAATTATTAAAGTATTGATTGTCTGTCATATGTGTAATTATATGTAATAGTTCAGCTATAGTTAATCCACTTATAAATAATATTATAATAAAAGCAGAAAGTTAAGTAATCATTATTAAAATTTTCTTAACAATATAAACTTTTATAGAGAAGTATGACTTTGATGTAGAATCAAAATTTGTGATAATTTTTGTTTTAATTGAGTTCTAGAAATAATAAAGTCTAAAAAACCGTGCTCAAAAAGATATTCTGCTGTGTGAAAATTTTCCGGTAAATCTTCTTTTATTGTTTGTTCAATGACTCTTCTACCAGCAAAAGCAATTACTGCATAAGGTTCTGCTACAATAAAGTCTCCTAACATTGCAAAACTTGCTGTTACACCTCCTGTGGTTGGAGAAGTTAATACAGGTATATATAAAAGATTTTTTTTTCTATGTCTATATAAAGCAGATGATACTTTAGCCATCTGCATTAAGCTTAAGACTCCTTCTTGCATTCTTGCTCCACCAGATGCACAAATAATAATGATAGGCAAGCTATCATGCGTTGCCTTTTCGATTAATCTCGTCAACTTTTCTCCTACTACAGATCCCATACTGCCACCCATAAAACGAAAATCCATAATTCCAAGAGCTATAAGTATACCAGTTAATTTAGCGACACCTGTTTGTACAGCATCATATAAACCTGTTTTTCTTTTCATTTCTTTTAATCTTTGTCCGTACATTTTTATGTCTTGAAAATTTAATGGATCTGTAGCTCTAAGACTAACATTTATAGGTTTCCATGAGCCAGAATCTGCTATTTGTATAATTCGATCATAACTAAACGTAGGAAAATGATTATCGCATTGAGGACATACATTGAAATTATCATATAAGTGTTTATTGTACATTAATAAACCACATTTATCACATTTAATCCACAAACCTTGTGGGATTGTTAATTCTGAAAGACTAGAGTCGGTTTTTGTCAAAATAGTTCTTTTTTTAATTAACCAATTAGATAAACACATGACTTATTGATTTAAGTATTGTAAATTACATCATTAATAAAAATTGTGATTTATATCACAATTTTTCTAACTAATTTCTACTTTTTATAAAATTCAACGGAATAGGTTTACTCTCTAATAGTTCTATCTTTTTGACTAACATAGATTAAAGCTAAAGTTATAGGCACAACAACTATAAATGCTCCTAAAATTAGGCTATAAAAAAAACCAGATAAAGATGCAGTCATATCAACGAAATCCTTAATATTTAGTGAATCTGTTTTAATTAATCTCAGAAAAATTAGTTACTAACTTAGTATAGCTTATTGTTCAGATAGAAATACTCACTCAGCAATATAAATAAATTCTTAATTTATAATAATATAAACAAATTCGTTATTTTAAAGTGATAATTAATAGTTAATTAATCAGGCAAAATACATGTTATGTATTAGTTATTAAGAAAATAACACCTACAAATTTATCTAGTATTACTCAGTTAATTGTGCTGCTACTTTCCAGTTCTAACACTTTTTTTCCTGTATACAAATAAATCTGTAAATGCTAATTCATTATAACATTATGAGTTTTTCAATGCAATAGTAAAACGATAGTATATTACTCTATTTTACAAGTAATATGAATAGTTAAGAAAACTAGAGACTATTGTATAAAATTTATTTGTTGTTTGTAACTATAAGTAGTGCTATCAAAAAAAATATATTGTAAATTAAATTTATTAAATGAATTTTGATATAATATTTACTATTATTACCAATAATAATAAATATTAGAAATTTAGTATATTTCCAAACATAATATTTTAGTAAACTAGAGAACGCAATAAAACATCAAACTTCTGATGTTGTACTGAAATTCTGTACTGGCTACTTGTGATCACAATAGAGAGAAATTAAATTATTCTTTCAAGACATTCCGTGAATAATAAAATCAAAATAGGGCAATATCATATTGATATCTTCATTATTTAATACTTCTGCTGTACTATCTTTTAAGCACTGTATTGCATCTACCATTCCGATAATAGGAACACCAAGAGAGCTATACATTTCTCTCACGCCTATAATCCCAATTCGTTCTACTGCTAATTTATCGCCAGATAAAATACTATAAGTAATAAGTCTCAAGTACCATCCGTAGTCTCTAAGACATAAAGATCTCTTGATAGATCCTTCAGCGTTTCCTCCTGGAGCAATGTACTCAGGATGGAGTTGAAAAATTTTTCTACTTGCTACTTGTACTATTTCCTTTTCATTATTTCTAATAGAAATAACTAAACTAATTCTTTTATCACTAGTTTTTATATATTCTTGTATAGATTGTAATTCACCAACTGTAAGATAGCGCAGTTCATTATCCGCATTATTTATTATTTGACTTATTAAACTCATAAAGAACTATAGTGTTAATTAAATCTGATGTAATATAATACTAATTTAAAACATTCATTTTTACAAAATATCCGGAAAAAAGCGATTTATTTCAATAATCAAACCTGCGGTCAGTACTAACCATAAAGTAAAAGCAATAGGGGCTGTTGATAAGTACTTCATTAAATTTTTATCCATATTAAACTCCTTAATTTATGGTATTATTAACGAGGAGAAATCGGAATTCTGTCGTCTGGAGCAGTAAGATTTCCTCTACTAAATTCTTGCCAAGCAGCTAACGGCCATGTAAATCCTGAAGTCATGAATTTTGTTGCTAGAGGAATATCAAGGATAATTTCTTTGTCTGTTGGTTTCTTAGTTTTGGCAATTGCACCAAGATATCCACGCCCAACCCAGCCAATCCATCCAGTAATATATAAAAATAATAGTCCTGGGAAAAAGAAATCTCCTGCATGAGTCCATCGTCCATCAGTAATTAAATGAGGTAAACCATCGCTTCCACACAATAACCCAGATTTACGATAGTTATTAAAACGTGTTTGAGTTTTTTTAATTTGTTTTTCTAAGGATAAATAAGGTGCTGTGCTTACTTCGTATTTATTTTTCCGAGACTCTAATTTTTTTAGAGTACTTTGTAAGCGCTTATTAAAGATCGTAGATTCACGACAAGGAACTAATCCAGATACGTCGGCTTGGATAGTATTAGGAGTAATAGTGAAACACAGAGTCGATAAAAGAACAAATAGTATAATTTTCTTCATTTGCATAATCCTTATTGACATAAATAGCAAAAAGTTACATCTAAGTAGATTAATGTAGTTATATTATAAATGTAGTTACTTAAACTTATAAAGTAACATTTATTGAATATTTTTCGTTCACTTACACTTAGTTATAAGCAAACCTTAACTAAATATTACACAATACAACTTAATAAAAGTATGATTTTCTGGAAATTTTTTTTTAACAACTTAGTATCTCAACATTCTTTCAATAAACACAGTGAGTCCAAAGACCAATTGCTAATTCGAAACATACCTTACAAAAATACAGTAATTAATATACATTTTAATACAGATAAACAAATTAATTTATCTGAGCTTGAGAAACTCTGTGATACAGTAGGATGGGTTCGAAGACCCTTACCAAAGGTATATATTGCTATTAAATATAGCATTGTTGTAATATCTTTGTTTTACAAAATTAATTTAACTAAAAACTTAATAGGTTTTGCACGAGCTACTTCAGATTATGCTTTCAATGCAACTATATGGGATGTAGTAGTACATCCTGATTTTCAAGGGTATGGTCTTGGATCGGCTTTAATGCATCAACTAGTACGGATATTAAGAAATCAAGATATTAATACAATTACTCTTTTTGCAGATCCTCATGTAATATCATTTTATCATAATTTGGGATTCATAAGTAATCCCGATGGAGTAAAAGGAATGTTTTGGTATCCAAGATAGTACAAGTCACATAGATTACTATACTATATAGTATAATATTAAGATGCGGGATATAGCGCAGTTTGGTAGCGTGTCTGTTTTGGGAACAGGATGTCGTAGGTTCAAATCCTTCTATCCCGATTAGGCATACGAAAAACTTAAACAACTATATTGTAACTATTTGAAATCTTTCCATATATATGTATTAAGTTTTCTGACGCTTCGAGATATTTATCGTCAAACAATGAAGCTAAACGTAAGTAATATGTGGCTGCTTTAAATTGATACAATTGTTTGTATACACAACTAATTGTGTTACATAAACTAGCAAGGCTATACTTATTACAACTATCATGCGATTGTTTTCTTGCTAAAGTTAATTGCAAAATTTGTATTGCTTCAATGCGTTGTTTTTTCTCTATAAGAATTTGACTTACTATGTAAGTTGAAAATTCATTAAGTTTCTTTTTATGCAATTGATTAAAATGGTTATATTGACTACTTTCTATTTGCCAAAGTCTATATATTTGTACAGTTAATCCTATAGAAAGTATAAATAAAAAAAGAAAAGCAAAAAATAAATAGGTAACTTCTATAGACAAATTCATATAGTTTCTGTATATTATAATTACTAATGGACTATATAAACAAGAAAATACTAACAAGATATTTATGACCAAACGAACACTACAAGGTACAAAAAGAAAAAAAATTTCTTATACTGGTTTTCGTGCAAGGATACAAACTACTAGTGGTAAACAAATTATAAAGCAAAGAAGAAAAAAAAGGAAGAAAAAACTAATCTACTTGTAAAAAATCAATTCAATAGTTATGAAATTAATAGTAATAACTTTTCGAGTTTAGTAATTAAACAAACAAATATATGTATACAAGAAAATAGTCATTATTTGCTAAAAAAGCTAGCTAATAATGATATAAATATTACAGTTTAGTGTTAATGGATTTAGATGTATATAATACTGCTTCGGAACTATTAAAAATATTATTCCTTAATAATGGTTTTGTAACTAACTTTAAAAGATCTAAAGTGTTAGTAAAACCATGAATTTGTGAAAAGGTAAACTCGACAGACCACTTAGTATTTATTCCACGGGCTTCTAAAGGATTCGCATGAGCCATACCTGTAATAACTAAGTCAGGCTTTAGTTCATTTATTCGCTCTAACTGATTATAATTATCAGGTTTTTCTACGATACAAGGGATAATCGTATTCATTTCTTGACATGTTTTTTGTAATAAATTTAATTCTGCTGCCTGATATCTTTTATCCATATAAGGTATCCCTATTTCATAAACAATCATACCACAACGAATTAAAAATCTTGCTAAAGATACTTCTAATAAATTGTCTCCCATAAAGAACACTGATTTACCTCGAAGAATTTTTAGATAGTGCTCAGCATTACGCCATATAACTTCTTCTTTATCTACTAATCCATGTGGTTTAATACTAAAAACAGAACAAATTTTCTCGATCCAAGCTCGAGTACCATCTGGACCAATGGGGAAAGGAGCACCTATTAACTTAGCTTTACGTCTTCTCATTAATGTAGCTGCTGTTCGACTTAAAAAAGGATTTACTCCAACAACATAAGATCTTTCTTCAATAATAGGTAAATTAGAATAGTTTTGAGTTGGTAACCAACCTTTTATACGAATTCCTTGGTTTTCTAATTCAAGCTGTAGCTGATTAGTGACTGTGTTAGGTAATGAACCAAATATAACTAAAGGCATAAAACTATTATTTGAAATATACTGATTACGATAACTTTTATTTTCAAAAAAGTCTTTAGCTAAGCTCTGTTTTTTATTGGCTAAGTAATTTGTTTCTTTACGAGGACATCTTTGAGCAATTGAGGCTAGAACAGTATCTTCTCCCTGTGTAAAAGCATAATCTAAACCATTAGCTCTAGCTACAACTATAGAGGTACCTATTTCAGCCTCCAATTTAGGAGCCATTCCTTCTAAGTCCATTTTAATAATTTCTGTTGTGCATGTTCCTATCCAGAATATTACTTCAGGCTGTCTATCTTCTTTAATTTGTAAGCATATTTTTTTTAACTCTTGATAGTCATTAAGTTGAGCCGAAATATCTGCTTCCTCTAGTTCAGCCATTGCATATCGAGGTTCTGCAAAAATCATTACGCTCATCGCATTTTGCAAAAAGTACCCACAAGTTTTTGTTCCTATTACCAAGAAAAAACTATCTTCAATTTTTTGATAAAGCCAGGAAACACAACTAATTGGACAAAATGTATGGTAATTTCCAGTTTCACATTCAAATGTTAAACGAGTGGCTACTTCAGTCATTATAATATATTTTAATTTTGTGTGAAAATATAGTTTTTTTAGTATAACGAATAATTACTATAAAATTATTTGTTCTAACGTAGTCATTCTATTATTAGTATTTTGCAAAGTATCTTCTGGCTTCAAGTAGAAATCTGATAATAGACGAAACAACTTGCGATCAGGTAACTGTTTCGGAATAATACCTTCAGGTTTTGCAATGAGCTGATCTGCAATATTTAGATAATAATTACAAACAGCATTTAAATCAGGGTTAATCAAAGACATTTCAAACAATGTTTTTCCTTTAACCCTAGAGATTCGAATATCTTCGATTAATGGTAAAATTTCTAAAACAGGAACAGGAATATGATCTACATATTTATTAATTAGGTCTCTTTTAGAGGTTCTATTACCAACTAATCCCGCTAATCGTAATGAATGGGTTCTAGCTTTTTCTCGCACAGAGGTTGCAATTCTATTAGCAGCGAATAAAGCATCAAAACCGTTATCTGTAACTATTAAGCAATAGTCTGCATAATTTAGTGGAGCTGCGAAACCACCACAAACGACATCTCCTAAGACATCAAATAAAATAACATCATATTCATCAAATGCATTGAGTTCTTTTAATAATTTTACTGTTTCTCCAACAACATATCCTCCACATCCAGCTCCTGCAGGTGGTCCACCCGCTTCTACACAATCTACACCTGCATATCCCTTATAAATAACATCTTCTGGCCATATATTTTCATAATGATAGTCTTTTTGTTGTAATGTATCAATAATTGTAGGAATTAAAAACCCAGTTAGAGTAAAAGTACTGTCATGTTTTGGGTCACAACCAATTTGCAAAACTTTTTTACCTCTTTTAGCTAACGCGACAGATATATTACAACTAGTTGTAGATTTTCCTATTCCCCCTTTACCATATATAGCTAACTTCATTGCTTTCCTTCCTAATTACTTGTTATGTTTAGTTTAAATTCAAAAAAAGTCTTATATAAAAAGTTTTGTATATTTGCAAACTTATGAGCTTCTACTAAAATAGTACAAGCTCATAAGTTTTAATTTAAACTTTCTATAATTATTTGACAAAAAAAAAGTAAAGAGATATAATTACATAGAATTTATTTATAATTGGAGTAAACTTATATGCTTAATGATAATCAAATTTTAACAGCTTTACTTCTATCATTAATTTCAGGAGTTTTAGCAATAAGATTAGGGATTGTATTATACAAGTAATTTATATAATAAATCTTAAATCTTATCATAGTAAACAGCTTTTTGCAATGGCAAGTTAATTCTATTTATAATTTGTCTTTGTTTGTTAAGCGCTACTTTATTAATATAACGTTAAAAAGGGATTGTAGCTTAATTTGGTTAGAGTACCGCCCTGTCACGGCGGAAGTTGCGGGTTCGAGTCCCGTCAGTCCCGTAATATTTTATTTATTTTGCGATAAATGAGAAACATACACTTGTTTTTTTGGGAGTCTGGTGTATTCTTCAATAATTGTTCTAAGTTTTGAACCTTCAACTGTTTCTTCTTCAACTAGTACATCTACTAGTCTGTCCATAACTATTCTATTATCTTGAATTATCTTAACAGCTGTTTTATAACAGTGGTCAATAATTGTATATACTTGATGATCAATATCAATTGCTATTTGATCAGAGTATTTAGTTCCAGAGTTAATACTTCTACCTAAAAACGGACTTCTATCTTCATTTTCTAGTGATAAAGGACCTATTGTAGACATTCCAAATCTAGTTACCATCTGACGAGCCATCGATGTAACTTGCTGTAAATCATTACTCGCACCCGTTGTTATCTCTGATTCTCCAAATATAACTTGCTCAGCTGCTCTTCCTCCTAAAGCAGCTGTAATTTGCGATATAATTTGAGCTTTGGACACTAAACTGCTATCTTCAGAAGGGATAAACCACGTTAGACCACGAGCTTGACCCCTTGGAATTAAAGTGACCTTTTGAACAGGGTCATGATTATCGAGTAAAGTACTTATAATAGCATGTCCTACTTCATGGTATGCTATTAAACGCTTACTTGTACTATCAATTAATGGAGTACCTTGCATACCTGCAACAATTCTATCTATAGAAGCGTCTATTTCGTTCATAGAAATTGAATGCTTACGTCTTCTCGCAGTCAAAATGGCTGCTTCATTTAATAAATTTGCTAAATCAGCGCCTGAAAAGCCTGGAGTCCTTCTCGCAATAACCTCTAACGCAACATTAGGATTAAGTTTTTTATTTTTTGCATGAACTTTTAGTATAGCATTTCTTCCATTAAAGTCTGGTACATCTACTACAACTTGTCTATCAAAACGTCCTGGACGTAGCAATGCTGAATCTAGTACATCAGGTCTATTTGTTGCAGCTATAACAATAATTCCTGTGTTTCCTTCAAATCCATCCATTTCAGTTAATAGTTGATTTAGAGTTTGTTCTCTTTCATCATTTCCTCCTCCTATTCCAGCTCCTCTTTGTCTACCAACAGCATCAATTTCATCAATAAAAATAATGCAAGGTGCATTCTCTTTAGCTTTTTTAAACAAATCTCTTACTCTAGAAGCTCCTACTCCTACAAACATTTCTACAAACTCAGATCCTGAAATACTGAAAAATGGAACACGAGCTTCTCCAGCAATAGCCTTGGCTAATAATGTTTTACCTGTTCCAGGAGGGCCTAGTAATAAAACACCTTTAGGTATCCTCGCACCTACAGCTGTAAACGTTTCTGGTTTTTTTAGAAATGTGACAACTTCCTGAAATTCTTCTTTAGCTTCCTCCACACCCGCAACATCATTAAAAACTATACCTGTTTGAGCTTCCATCTGAAATAATGCACGAGACTTACCGAAAGACATTGCTTGACCTGGACCTGTTGCAGAATTATTAGACCTTCGAAGCAATAAAGCTAGACCTCCCAGTAAAATTAGAGGAAATAATAAGTTACCTATTAAGTTCCATATTGCTCCACTACTTTTTGAGGGATGTGCATTAATATCAACTTTAGATTCACGTAATTTAGTAATGAGTTCAGGAGAATTAGCTGGTAGTTCAACTTTAATTCTTTGAACTCTGTTACCTAATTCCGGTCCTGCTGCTTCTACGATGGCTGTATGTGAATTATCGTATAGATCAACTTTATTAACCCACCCCATATTTAGGTATTCAAGAAAACGACCGTAGGTCATTCTTGAATTAGTGTTATTAGTACTTAAAGATTGTGTAGTAGGCTCTAGTAAACCTTGCCATAAAAAAAAACCAGCTACAATAACAGGCAAAGATAATAAAAGTAAAGTTTTCCAAGATGTTTTCATATATAATTGCTAACTTTTTTATTGTTTATATATTTACCATTTATTATATTTAACAAAACTCTTCCTCACTACATAAATTGAATAAGATATATTAACAAAAGATGTAGCTATATCGAGATTTTTTAATCTCATTTGTAGTGAAACTATATATATTTACCTTGTTAATTAAATATAGTTATTCTCATAATACAATATATCATAAAAAAAAGGTAATTCGATTATAATAGATCAAAGCTTATGCAAACCTCCATAGCAATGTAACGTAAAACAATAACTAACTATTCTAGAATAGAATAGTATAGATTCTTCAACTTAATGAACTTTAAAAAAGAAAACCCATAATTACTTGTACATTTCAGTAAAATTACTGCCATAATTTAAATAACAAGCTTAACTAAAGCTTGGGATGTATCTATAATAAAACCTAAAATTTAACACTTTATTATGACAGCTACTTTACAAAGACGCGAAAGCGCAAGTTTGTGGGAACGTTTCTGTTCTTGGATTACTAGTACAGAAAATCGTTTATATATTGGATGGTTTGGAGTACTAATGATTCCAACGCTGTTAACAGCTACATCTGTATTTATTATTGCATTTGTCGCTGCTCCTCCAGTAGACATTGATGGTATTCGTGAACCAGTTGCGGGTTCTTTGCTTTATGGTAACAACATTATCTCGGGTGCTATCATACCTAGCTCTGCAGCAATTGGTATTCATTTTTATCCAATTTGGGAAGCAGCATCTTTAGATGAATGGCTATATAATGGTGGACCTTATGAACTAATTGTTTTACACTTCTTAATTGGAGTTTCATGTTATGTTGGTCGTGAATGGGAATTAAGTTACCGTTTGGGGATGAGACCTTGGATATCTGTAGCATTCACTGCTCCTGTAGCAGCGGCAGCAGCAGTTTTTCTAGTTTACCCAATTGGTCAAGGAAGTTTTTCAGATGGTATGCCTTTAGGTATATCTGGAACATTCAACTTTATGTTAGTTTTCCAAGCTGAACATAACATTTTAATGCATCCTTTTCATCAACTTGGTGTTGCAGGTGTATTCGGAGGATCTTTATTTAGTGCAATGCACGGTTCTCTTGTAACTTCCAGTTTAATTCGTGAAACAACAGAGAATGAATCTGCTAACTACGGATACAAATTTGGTCAAGAAGAAGAAACTTATAACATTGTAGCTGCTCATGGCTACTTTGGCCGTTTAATTTTTCAATACGCAAGTTTTAACAACTCTCGTTCGCTACACTTTTTCTTAGGTATGTGGCCAGTAGTTGGTATCTGGTTTACGGCAATGTCTGTAAGTACTATGGCTTTTAATTTAAATGGATTCAATTTCAATCAATCAGTCGTAGATAGCCAAGGACGAGTTATTAATACTTGGGCAGATATTCTGAATCGAGCTAACTTAGGAATGGAAGTAATGCATGAACGTAATGCACATAACTTTCCTTTAGATTTGGCTACTACAGAATCTTTACCTATTGCTTTAACAGCTCCTGCTATTAATAGCTAACCGTAATAAAAATAAAGTAATACAGTATACACAACAAAAGCTTTTGATTATATGATTCTTAATAGAAGTAATAATCAAAAGCTTTTGTTGCCATAATAATAATTTAATAAAGCAAAGATCTTTTATAATTTATTTACATAAAACATGAAAATAGGTGTGAAATTTAGAAATATTTATCTTTTTTTACACTAATTTATCTAAGTTTGCATAATTATAAAATATTCTCGTTCAAGAAAAACTTTATTTGTAAAACAAAAGTATTCACTAAACTCATCATATAATTACAAAAATACATTAATTTAAGTTTTTGTTTCAACTGAAAATAAGGAGAGAAAGGGATTCGAACCCTCGGTATGAAAATATAAACCATACAATAGATTAGCAATCTATCGCTTTCAACCACTCAGCCATCTCTCCAAAATAATATACAATGTATAAATAACTCATTTTTAGCTGTGGCTCAAGCTGGATTTGAACCTGCGACCTTGGGCTTATGAGTCCCCTGCTCTAACCAACTGAGCTATTGAGCCTTTATAAGTTATATACGATGATACTATAATTTTTTTTCGATGACAATACAAATTTTACCAAATATCTCAAGAAGCAACTAAAGTAGAACCTGGATGATTTCGAGTTAATACACTAAAGAGTAAAGAATTAGATACTCTACCATCAATAATGTGAGCAGAGATTACACCATGGCTTACAGCATCAATACAGCTATGAACTTTTGGAATCATTCCACCAGAGATAATACCTTTTTTTTCAAGTTGATATGCTCTATTTATATTTAAAACTCGGATTAAAGTAGATGTGTTTTTTAAATTTAACAGAATCCCAGGTGTGTCTGTTAGAAAAACTAATTTTTCAGCATTTAATGCAATAGCAATTCTACTAGCTAAAAAATCTGCATTTATATTATATGTTTGTCCTAATTTATCACAACTGGTACTAGCAACGACAGGAATGTATGAATTACAAATAAGTAAATTTAAAATTTGTGTGTTGACACTTACAATATCACCAACATAGCCCATTTTTTCAAAATTTAGAGGTTGTGATAGTGCTAATGCACCATCTTTACCACATAAACCAACTGCCTTACCTCCGCTAATAGTAATAAGTGACACTAACTCTTTATTAATTTTACCTACTAATACCATCTCCACAACTTCCATAGTTATTTTATTAGTGACCCGTACTCCATCTTTAAAGTTTGATTCTATCTGTAATTTATTTAACCAAAAATTAATTGCTTGGCCACCTCCGTGTACAAGAACGGGATATAAACCAATGTAAGACAAAAAGACTACATCATTTATCACTTGTTGTTTTATCTTATTACTTAGCATGACAGACCCGCCATACTTAATTATAATAACTTGACCTGAAAATTGTTTTATATACGGAAAAACATCGGTTAATGTTTCTAAACATTCGTGCTCATTTAACATTTTAATATATCATGTACAAAATAACTATTTTAACATAATAAGAAAGTATATTCGTTTGTATTATAAAATCAGTTCTCAGAGTCAACTTAAGAAATTGTTAGCCATTTTAAACATACATATATAGAAATTACTCATAATGGTAATGAATTACACGTAACTGGAAAAGGAAAGTTAAATCATAAAGTAAAAACTCGAAGCTCGATTGATGAATATATTAAAATATGATCTAAGTCATAAGTCTATTCAATACTCTAAGAAAAGATTTTTACCTAAATAAAAACAAAAGAACAATCGACGCGAAAATATTTTGATAGGTAAGGCCTCAAACATATAAGGCCAGACTGTCTCTGATCAATCGTTTTCCGATCTGGAAGTTTGTCCAGCCTTTGGCGGCGCCTGAGCATAACGATCGGAGAACAATTGATAAGTCTAGCCGTCGATAATATAGTATGTAACTAATTCTTATCTTAAAAAACATGAGTTACCTAGTACCATATAGTAAAGATTATAACATAAAACAAGTTGGTTTGGTGAAAGTCTTAAAGGACAATAAAACAAATGATATAATATGGTCTTGCGAAGTTGATACGGAATATGTACATCCTTATACACTTTTTTACTTAAACACAAAAAAATCGGCTCGTATGGCCGATTTTGAGACGTTTGTGTATCGTTAAAAAATGATGAATCAAAAATATTAATTTTTATTACAATTTTGACGTATATGAAATGCTTGTTTTAGTATGTTTGGCATATTAAGTGTTTATTTTACTTGAATAATATAAAAAGAGGATGTTGTGGGGGTTAACATCTAAAAGACAATAGTCGTTGAAATTCAATCCTCTTGCAACATAAAATCATACTCTTTATCATGTATGAGGACCTCTTTTTTTCTGAAGCTGAGATGTTTTTTTATTATGAATTCTTAAACATATGAAAACTTAACCCGAAAAAAAAGAATTGAATTATTAAGAAATATTTCTTGATTTTTTTATTGTTTGGATTGTTTCACAAATTATTATTTAATAGTTCAGAATATAAATTATGTTGGTCATAAATCATACCAAGGTCCTTGATCTCGATAAAAGCCGTGTTTAAGCGGATGATACTCTTCAGGACCAAATTTAGGAGCGTTAGCAAGACCGGGTTGAGATTGCCGACAATGACACCTTAAACGTTGATGCTTTTTTATAGTCATTGATTTATTTTTAGCAAAACAAAATGTAATTTTGTTTAAATCGCTATTAGTTTTGGGAACTTCTTTTTTCTTTACTACTCTGTTTTTTTTGTTTATCTGTGAAGATTTTTTTACAAAACTTTGTTTTCTTTCATCCCATATATAGCCAGGAGCAGCTGATGAGTTCATTTCTTCTGCAGAATACCATCTTTTATTGTTTTGACAAAGGTTAGGATTGAGAGGGACCTTAGAAAGGTCAAAATTTAGATAATTATTAGGGTGACAAGGATCCGATAGACCACGAGGAGGTTGTACATTCCCATTGCGATCTTTTTTTCTTTTTTGATTAAAAATGAGTTCTTGATCACGTCTACGATGATTATTTTCAATAGTGTGAGAAGATCCTCCCTCCTCTCTTTGCTTAATTCGACGTCTCTCTTTTTTTCTATGCGATTTTTCATCTGGTGTTCCTAATAAATTCCATTTAGTACCTAAATCACGTACAGATTTTATAATACCTGAAGAAGAATTTGGAGGGTTTTTTGTGTTATTTACCATAGCTAAAGGTTCTGAATCACATGGGTAAGATGGTACTACAGTTTTCTGACTCAGTTTAGTGGGTAACTGAACAATTCCGAGATCTGAACTTACATGATAGTGATTTAGATGAATGGTTATAGACTCTTCTACTTCATTATCTCTAACCTCACAGTTCGTAGGCTTGGATAGAGGATTTAAAATGACGACGGCTAGTAAAAAGTATCTTACAAATTTTAGTATGTTTAGCATATTAAGTGTTTATTTTACTAGAATAATATAATTAGTTAATTTTTTAATTCAACAGTAATAGTATGTTGAATAAGATGTTTGCTATATTTTTTTAGTTGTAAGTTGATCTTCTTTATGTATTTTTGAATATTATCACACTGTCCATAAATCAAAACCCCGTCGTGCTCTAATGAGATTGGTATTATTTGTTCAGGAAGATTAATAATAATGAGAATTAAATGTAGTAATAAACACATTTCAATACCTGTGGCAAGGCGCGAGATACGCTGTTTTTTGATCCGTATACTATATCCATCAAGCTTCTCAGGAGTATAGATAATTTTTTCTGAAGCGACTTTTTTTGTGATTTTGTCAATTTCTTTGATATAAATACTATTACGCAGATATTCAATCAAAGAGGCAAAAATTTTGGAAATCTTTTTTTGTAGATTTTTGTCTAAAGATGTATATATATCATTCGTATAGACGAGATTACCTCCTTGAAGTTTTTTGTATACTATTTTTTTCAAAATAACTTTTAAATCTCTATGAGATAGAATTGATTGTATGTTATTTCGTTGTCTATTTGTGTAATGATTGTATACTTCTTTGATAAGAGTGTCCCAAAACGAGTTTTTTTTTAAAAGTTTGTAGCAAGAAGGAGCATCTCGTTGAAATAGTCCTACAATAATATTTAAGTGGCAAGCTGCAAAATCGAGTGTATAAAACTTGTAATCTTTTAGGTCATTTAGCTTTTTTAAAATGTTGTGTCTAAGTTGCTGAGGTAAAGATATGATTGTCCCATAAGTTGGATAAATTTTATATCGAGGATAAGTATTGTTTATACCGTAAGAAGTAGGAAACAATTTTTCAAATCGATGTTTTTGCTGGTACCATTTTAATTTTGATTGTTTTCGCAGTTCATTGAATTGTTTCCAGTATATATTTTGCCATTAGTTTTGATTAATTTCAAATAATCGTGAAAAGTATTGAGGTAGTTGAGCTATGGTTTGTTTAAGATACTGGTAGTAAGTGACTTTGTAGGGCTGATTAAAAACAAAAGGAAAAGTTGTAGGTTGATTATAAAAAGATTTAAAGTTTTTTACGAGTTGTTGTCGAGTATTTTTTAAAATTTTTTCTTCATGCTGTAGTGAACTAATAATATAAATTCCTTTAATTCCTTCACCATAATTATGATGGTTATATTTAAATTTTACATCCTTTAACCAATTCTGTGTTTTAGCATAATCTTGTAAATAATACCGAATAGTTCTTACAGTTATAAATGCGTCTGTGTCATCCGGTGTTGCTCCCAAATGTTGTAAGCTGTTGCGAATAAAACTATTACAGCTTTTTCTTAAGTCTGCATTAAAAACAGTACTTTTAAGTTCAAGATTAATAAATTCACTTGCCCAGCATTGAACGTAGTATCTTAGTAAATTATGTGTGTATTTGTGAATAGCCACTGTTTAATGATATTCCTTACGTCTAATTATATAAATTTTAGTTATGCAACGTCCTTCTGTATGGATTAAATCCCACGACTTTAACTTCGAACATAGGCTTATGATACTAATCCCGACTTTATATCGTGTATTGTTTAACCAAATTTTTTTATTAGAAATGAAAGTTATGGAATGGTATTTTATATCATTCAGAATATCTTCAACCAAAATCTTATATTTGTTATGGTTAGGAAAAATTTTGTGGGACAACCACTCGTGAATATACTTTTCTAATTCAGAAGTTAATGTAAACCTTTCTTCTAAATTTAAAAGAGTATATGCTGTTAAGCTCTTACAACTAAACTTTTGCAACTGATCTCTATATGGTCTTAGTAGAAAATATAGATATAATGTATTAATATTAATAGTTATTTTATTTGTATATTTATTAATATTAAAATCAAGAAGATTTGATGCTCCAGTAAGAATCGTTTTATGATCTGTATTGTGTAAATTCCAAGAAATCCAGCATCTATTGATGTGTCTTATGAAAATCATTTAACTTTCGATAGTTAGATCCTCCATTAGTTTTTTTTAATAAGTGTAAAATATGTGTTCTTGTTGTATGAATTGTTGTTTTGTTTAAAAGTGTTTTTGTATCAAAAATGTTGACAGGGTGAATTATATTATAGTTTTTACTACGTAAAACTATAAGTAAGTAACTGTACAATAAATCTTGTTGTGAAGGTCCTATATGTTCATATGTTGATAATTGAATATAAGATTTTTCGTCAGTTGAGTAGAGCGTGATGGTGATTAGATTATTTCTCCTCTTACTTTTAGCTATAGGAGGCCGAGATAACTTTTTTTCTTTTGGAATACTTATGATAAAGTTTTGTTTCATATTAATTGAAATTACCTCTTGTTTATTTTTCACCTATACGCAGCGTACAATACGGCTCTTTTCCTGTCAAGATAACCACACCCTTTTTTTCTAAATACCCTGCAAAATCGCTGAAAAAGACCTTAAAATGGACAATATTTGTCATCATAACGAGAGAATTTTACCTCTTTTATCGTCATAACGAGAGAACCTTACCCTCGATTTACTCCGAAAACGGATAGGCTCTTTTTATCCTACCATCCCCGGTTTTAGGATCTGGAGAGCATAAAGCGCTGGGTCTTTTTTTGATTTGTATTCTTGTTTTTTTGATTTGCTTCTGTGTATGTAGCATATGTTTTTTATTCTAGCGTGGGACTATTATTTGATAATGATGCGATCGTATGTACGTTTTTACCTGAACACAAAAAAATCGGCTTGTATTGCCGATTTTTAGATGTTTGTGTATCGTTAAAAAATGATGAATCAAAAATATTAATTTTTATTACGATTTTAACGTGTATGAAATGCTTGAAGTCGATCATAATGTTTCAGATTAAAGCTGGGCTGTTGGCAGATACAATTACGATGTTGCTTTTTATGTATGGATGTGTTTTTATACGCACACCACACGTAATTTTGAGGTAATTTTTTAGCTGCAATATTGTAACTAGGGACAGGAAAGTTAGTTGTTAACTGTGCGAATGGACCTTTAAGATTACCTAAACTAAAGTTATCCGGATTTATCTGGTTATTATTCAACGGACACTCTATGTTATTTATAGATGTTTTTTTGCGTTGAGTTTGTTTACTTTTCTTTTTTTGAATTTCTAGCTGATGTTTATTAGCTTTTTTTTCATTTAAAATCCATTTACCATTATACCACTCATGAAATTGACTCGGTTTATTGTAAGGATCTTTCATAGGATCTAAAGGAATCTGAGCTTGCCGAAACTGAGAACGATTTTTGCGATGATAAGGACTAGACATTCCTGTCGGAGACAAGGGATTACCATGTTTATCAGTTTTTATTTCTTGTGTATAATCAAGGTGTCCATAATTCTTGCCATCACTTGAAATATGAGAATTATAATCAGTACCAGGACGTGTTAACCTTCGAACACGTTTTTTCTCATCTTGCTTATATTTTTTTTCAGCCGGCGTGTCAAAAATACCTTTAGTAGAAATATTATGAATGTCATTAGCAGAAAGCCCTACGTTAGATTTCTGAGTTTTATTTTTAAATTTAGTCGGGAGTTGAATAAAGGCGACACTTGAACTTATATTATATTGAGTAGAAGAACTGATTATAGAATCTTGATACAAATCGTTAGTGGCATAACAATCTTTAGGTTTTGATAAAGGATTAGCAAAAGTTGCAGCGATCAAAATATATTTGATCCACTTTAGTTTTTCTAACATATTCTCTGTGTTTATGTTTGTTAATATTAAGGTTTTTTTGAAGATTTGCTTATGAATTAAGATAATAGATATTTTTATACCTTTAGTAATCAAGAAATCAAATAATGAGAGGCTTTTTTAGTTTTTTAACTTAACAATAATAGCATGCTGAATAAGATGTTTACTATATTCTTTTAGTTGTAAGTTGATCTTCTTTATATATTTTTGAATATCATCACACTGTCCATAAATCAAAACCCCATCGTGCTCTAGTGAAATAGGAATCATTGTTTCAGGAAGCATAATGACAATTAGGATTAAGTGTAATAGCAAACACATTTCTATGCCAGTAGCTAAACGTGAGATACGCTGTTTTTTTACACGTATACATACCCATCAAGTTTTTCTGGAGTATAAATAATTTTCTCTGAAGCGACTTTTTTTGTGATTTTGTCAATTTCTTTAATATAAATATTATTATTGTATTAAAAACATAGAAAGTCGACCAGTAGAGAGAACTTACATTGGAGGGGTTGTATAGAAGGTAAAAGCACTGATTTTTATGCAGCTGTTCAAATATCAGAAGAAAATAAAGTTACAATTGAAACTTTGAGAATACCTGCTAATCGACAAGTATTTTACGAAGTTATTAATAAAAAAATAAGTGATAAATCAGTTTATGAAATTTCAGTGAATTCTAGTGTTCATATGACAACATAACTCAGCTGTGCAGCTTGCTATGGCGGACCGATAGATACATTTAAAAGAGTAAACAAATCAATACCTGTAATATCTACTACAAATCGTAATTTCAGTTTATGATCAGAATAAAAGAGTACCGTGGCTAATATAAAAATCAATTAGCTTGACGCTCCATATGTTATTAATGCTGTAAATATCTCTTTAACTTCAAAGTCATTTCGAAAAAAGAATTAGAAAAACTTGTTTAATTATTATTTTTCTGAAATAGTACCTCTATTTATTTTATAAAAACAAAGTTTAAGGAAAAGAACTCAGATACAGTACTTAGTCAAAATACAGTCTATTGTCTGAAGTAAATTCATGCTTATTTCTGTAAAATGTATGTTTTCTTTTCATTTAGTAATAGTTATCCGCGTACTGATTTTACGTTTTAATAAGAGATTCGCAAAAGTTGTCACAAACAAAATATATTTCACCTATTTTAATCTATTAAACATATAAAATATTTATTTTTTATTAATAAAATATATAGATAACAATAGATATTTTAGCATTTTAACTAAGTTTTTAATTTTTATTTATCAAAATTTACAAGCTGACAAGCTAGTCGTGGTATATACACTCAGAAATCTGTACCTAAATGATAAGATACATTATAGAAATGCAAACAAAAAATTCAGACATATTTCTTAATAAAAAAAATTATTTTTTCGGGCTATGAAGCGTAGTAATTTTAGCAGGATTTACAGAAATTATTTTTTACTCTGCGCTTATATAGTTCAGTAATAAAAAATATTTTAAGATATAATAAAATAAAGAAATAATAATAAAATTATACATATATAATATACTTACTCCTATGACTACTTACAGTTTTTTAAAAACAGGTGCCTATGCTCTATTTGATACTTTATTACGTCATAATGTAAAGTATATCTTTGGTTATCCTGGAGGTGCTATTTTACCCATATATGATGAGCTTTATCATTGGGAGAAAAGAGGTTTACTAAAACATATCTTAGTTAGACATGAACAAGCAGCAGCACATGCTGCTGATGCTTATGCTAGATCTACAGGTCTTGTTGGAGTATGTTTTGCTACATCTGGGCCAGGAGCAACTAACTTAGTTACTGGTATAGCAACAGCACAGATGGATTCAGTTCCTATAGTTTTTATAACTGGACAAGTTGCTAGAGAGTTCATTGGGACAGATGCTTTTCAGGAAGTAGATATTTTTGGTATTACTATGCCTATTGTAAAACATTCTTTTGTTGTACGTAATGCAAAAGATATAACTCAAATAATAACAGATGCATTTTATATTGCAGCACATGGTAGACCTGGACCTGTATTAGTTGATATTCCGAAGGATGTAGGAATGGAAGTATTTGATTATAATTTAATCAAAACTAGCAAAGTATTTTTACCTGGATGTAGACCATTACCTAAATATCATGATAAAGCAATTTCACGTGCTACACAGATGATTAAGCAATCAAATCAACCTTTATTATATGTTGGCGGAGGGGCTATTATCTCATCAGCACACTCTATCATAGAGAGCTTAGTTACATATTGCCAGATACCGCTAACCACTACGCTGATGGGAAAAGGTATAATTAATGAGGAAAGTAATTTATCTCTTGGTATGCTTGGTATGCATGGTACAGCATATGCTAATTATGCTGTAAGTGAGTGTGATTTATTAATTGCTTTAGGAACACGGTTTGATGACAGAGTGACAGGAAAACTTAAAGAATTTGCTTGTAATGCACGTGTTATACATATAGACATTGATTCTGCTGAAATTGGAAAGAATAGGATACCTCAAGTAGCTATCGTTGGTGACGTAAAAACTATAATCAGTTTATTAATAAAAAAAATTAAAGAAACTTCAAATAACTGGCAAGATCGTACTCGTCCATGGATTAATAGAATTCAGAGATGGAAAAAAGAATATCCTCTTATAATACCAAAATTAAACATTACTCTTTCTCCGCAAGAAATAATTAGTCAGCTTAACACACTAGGCTTAAACACTTATTTTACTACAGATGTTGGACAGCATCAAATGTGGGCAGCACAATTTATTAAAACCTTACCTAGGCATTGGATATCTAGTGCAGGATTAGGTACAATGGGATATGGTTTACCGGCCGCTATAGGGACACAAATTGCTTATCCCAACAGACAAGTAGTCTGTATTACAGGAGATTCAAGCTTTCAGATGAATGTCCAAGAATTAGGTACTATTGCTCAATACAACTTACCAATAAGAATTATTATAATTAATAATCATTGGCAAGGAATGGTAAGGCAATGGCAACAAGCGTTTCACAACGAACGTTATTCACACTCACAGATGTCAAAAGGAGCCCCTAATTTTCAAGTATTAGCACAGTCTTTTGGTATATTAGGTTACACAATTAAAACACGTGTAGAAATGTTATCAGTATTTGCAAAGATTAAAAATTATCATAAACCTCTACTCTTAGATTTCCACGTTACAGAAGATGAAAATTGTTACCCTATGGTAGCACCTGGAAAAAGTAATAATCAAATGATTGGAGTAGAAAGAGTAAAAACTTAAACAGCCCTTAACGAGAATTGAACTCACAACCGTCTCCTTACCATGAAGATGCTCTACCTAATTGAGCTATAAGGGCAGTTTATAAAAATTGGGCCGAGTTGGATTTGAACCAACGTAGGTATAACCAGTGGATTTACAGTCCACCCCCATTAACCACTCGAGCACCGACCCATAAATTAATTAATATTACTAAGTCTATAATAGACATAACTGGATTTGAACCAGTGACCTTCATGGTGTCAACATGATACTCTAACCAACTGAGCTATACGTCTTGTAGACTAATACTACCTTAATAATATAGTAAACTTATATAGACTTGTTTTTTAGTTTTGTTGCTTTACCCTGTTTACCACGTAAATAAAAAAGTTTAGATCTTCGTACTTTAGATTGTTTTAGTACCTTGATGCTGATAATTTTAGGAGAATGTATTAAATATACTTTTTCTACTCCTATCCTTTGTAGTATTTTTCTGATAGTAACTGTAGTTTTTAGATTAGAGCGATTTATAGATAGAACAACACCTTGTGATACCTGTGCTCTTTCCTTGTTACCCTCGAGAATCAATAGTTGAATTTGTATTACATCACCAATATTGAGTTTAGGAATGTTATTTTTTAAGTACTTAGTCTCAATTTGTTCAATAATTTTATAATTATGTCTAACTGAAAAATCCATAGTAATACTCAGTAAATAACTTAAGAATAGGTAGACTTCTTCTTATCTTATAAAGTCTTGTAATATAAAATATTTGAGTCATAATTATAATATAATAAAATTAAAGAAAAAACTAGTGCGAAACAATGCTTGTACTCTCTCGAAAATTTATTGAGTACTATTAATTTAAAATGGTCTCATAACAAAATCAGAATTATAGTATAAATTTATGATCTCTTTAAAATAAAGTATTTTATAAGAACTAATGAACATAAATGCAGACTCTCCTTTTGCAATAATACAAAAGTTAGACAGTGATGAATTTTTATATCTTGAAGGACAAATTAAATTGTTGAATTATATTAGTGAAATTCAAATACCCTCAGAAGATCAACTGAAAGAAAAGACAAAGCAATACGTTTCTCTTACAATTATACCTTTTCACCAAGCTCATGAAAAAGGTTATAATGTTCACAAAGGTAATGATAAAATTATTTCCCTTAGTATTGAAAAAAGTTATGACTGTTCTTTTAATGATATTATAAGTTCTTTTGAATATAGAAAAATAGATTTACAAGATTTAAGCTTTGAAATAAGTAACTTACAATATAAAAATTTAGTTCGAGATGTTATAAATAAAGAAATAGCTAATGGAGAAGGATGTAATTTTGTTGTTCCGCGTAACCTCAAAGGAAAAATAAGAAATATAGATATAGATCAAGCTTTAACTATTTTTACTTCATTAGTTCAACAAGACTATGGAACTTATTGGAAGTTCATTTTTTATACTGGTGATAGATATTTTATCGGATCAACACCAGAAAGACACTTAGAAATCATTGATAATGAAGTAAGAATGAATCCTGTTAGTGGAACTTTATTTAAAAAAAACTACTTCAAAAATAAAACTTTGTTTAAAAGAGATTTAATAAATTTTCTTAAAGATCCTAAGGAAACCAATGAGCTCTTTATGGTTTTAGAAGAAGAACTTAAAATGATGTGTAAAATAACAGGAAAAGGTGGGAGGGTGATAGGACCTATCCTCAAGGAGATGAGTAAGTTAATCCACACAGAGTATTTATTGAACGGTGTATATAATAGAAAAGATCTGAGTATATTAGATATTTTGAGAGAGTCACTTTTTGCAACTACTGTAACAGGTAGTCCATTACAGAATGCTTTTAATATAATTTGTAAATATGAGAGTGCTTCCCGTAAATATTATGGTTCATCTGTAGTATTAATAGGAACAAATAATAAAGGACAAGAAATTCTAGATTCACCTATTTTAATTCGTACACTAGATATTCATAAATCAGGATCTATTTCTATAGGTGTTGGATCCACTTTAGTAAAAGACTCAAAGCCTCAAAAAGAACTAGAAGAAACATTCGTTAAATCAGAAGCTTTGCTTGACTCTATATATCAAAGTTATGATATAGAAAGATCAAGAGTTTTAAGTAATTGTATGAACGATGATGATATATATTTAAACTTACAAAAAAGGAATCAAAGGCTATCTAAATTTTGGTTTTTTCAGCAACATCAATCAATTAAGGTTGAAATTTTTAAAGGACAAAAAATTATTATCATTAATAACGGTGATGATTTTTGTTATATGTTAGCTTATTTGCTGAAAAATATGGGATTTAGTATTAAAATTGTTAGTTACAATAACTTTAATTGTGAGGCCGGCACAAATTGTTACGTTATAGGGCCAGGACCGGGTAATCCGAATGACATACAAAATAGTAAAATGCAAAAAATCCAGAAAATTATAGCGAGTATCCAAAGCGAAAAATTTTTAGCCGTTTGTTTGGGTCATCAGTTACTCTGCAAGTTTAAAGGATTTAAATGTCAAAGATTACTTTATCCTATGCAGGGAGAAAAAAAGCTTGTGTCTTATTTCGGAACTCAATATTTTTTAGGGTTTTATAATACTTTTATTCCTGTTTATACTAAACAAGTTATTAATAAAGATGATTTGCAGTTTTCTCTAAGCGAGAATAATACTATTATAGCGCTTAGAGGTAAAAACTTTATTAGTATGCAATTTCACCCCGAATCAATTTTGTCAGAGTACGGTTATGATATTCTAAAACAAGAGTTATCAAGAATACTGATGTAAATTGTTCAGTACACAATAAAATATATAAAGTATTCAACTCTATAGAATTTAGTGATAATATCTAATATATAGAAGATAATAGTAAATTGAATTATTGATAATTACAATGTTTGAACGCTTCACAGAAAAAGCTATTAAAGTAATAATGTTAGCACAAGAAGAGGCTAGACGCTTAGGTCATAATTTTGTTGGAACAGAACAAATATTACTTGGACTAGTAGGAGAGGGTACAGGAATAGCAGCTCAAGTTCTAAAATCCATGCATGTTAGTTTGAGAGATGCGCGTATAGAAGTAGAGAAAATTATTGGCAGGGGATCTGGATTTGTTGCTGTTGAAATACCTTTTACTCCAAGAGCTAAAAGAGTTTTAGAGTTATCTTTAGAAGAAGCTAGACAATTAGGTCATAATTATATAGGAACAGAACATTTACTACTGGGTTTGATTAGAGAAGGAGAAGGAGTAGCTGCCAGAGTTTTAGATAATTTTGCAATAGAACTGTCAACTCTCAGAACTGAAATTATTCAAATGTTAGGAGAGAACTCAGAAATAGGAGCAGGAAGTAGTGAAAACTTACAAGCTAGAGGAAAAACACCTACTTTAGAAGAATTTGGTTCTAATTTAACTGATATGGCTATGGAAGGAACTCTAGATCCTGTAGTAGGTAGACAAAAAGAAATTGAAAGAGTAATTCAAATTTTAGGTAGACGAACAAAAAATAATCCGGTTTTAATTGGAGAACCTGGTGTTGGAAAAACTGCTATTGCTGAAGGATTAGCACAAAGAATTGTTAGCAAAGATATTCCATCTATTCTTGAAGATAAATTAGTAATAACTTTAGATGTTGGTTTATTAGTTGCTGGAACTAAATATAGAGGAGAGTTTGAAGAGAGATTAAAAAGAATTATGGATGAGATTAAGTCATCGGATAACATTATTCTAGTTATAGATGAAGTGCATACACTAATTGGTGCCGGAGCAGCAGAAGGAGCAATTGATGCTGCTAACTTATTGAAACCTGCATTAGCAAGAGGCGAATTACAATGTATAGGTGCAACTACATTAGAAGAATATAGAAAACATATAGAAAAAGATGCTGCGTTAGAGCGGCGTTTTCAGCCTGTACAAGTAGAGGAACCAAGCGTAGAAGAAACTATTGAAATATTATTTGGCTTACGAGATAGATACGAGCAGCATCATCAGTTAAAAATGGAAGATTCTGCTTTAGCCGCCGCCGCTAAATATGCTCATCAGTATATTTCTGATCGTTTTTTACCAGATAAAGCAATTGATTTAATTGATGAGGCAGGTTCAAGAGTTCGATTGTTAAATTCTCAGTTGCCTGAAGCAGCAAGAGAGTTGGATAAGGAGCTTAGAAATGTTTTGAAAACAAAAGAGCAAGCAATTAGAGCACAAAGATATGAAAAAGCCGAAAAATATAGAGCTCGTGAGATGGAAATCAAAGCTCAGATAACAGTTATAGCTCAAAGTCAAAAAAAAGAATCTGATGTTAATTTAAAAGAACCTGTTGTAACAGAAGATGATATTGCCCAAATAGTTGCTTTTTGGACCGGTATACCAGTAACTAAATTGACCAAAAGTGAGTCAGAAAAGTTACTTCATATGGAGGATACATTACATAATAGAATTATTGGTCAAGATGAAGCTGTTGTAGCTGTATCACGAGCTATTCGCCGAGCACGTGTAGGATTAAAAAATCCCAATCGTCCAATTGCTAGTTTTATATTTTCTGGTCCAACAGGTGTTGGAAAAACAGAACTTACGAAGGCTTTGGCATCATATTTTTTTGGTTCAGAGGAAGCTATGGTACGTTTAGACATGTCTGAATACATGGAAAGACATACTGTCTCAAAATTAATAGGTTCTCCGCCGGGTTATGTTGGATATAGTGAGGGTGGTTATTTAACAGAAGCTGTTAGAAAACGTCCGTATACAGTGATACTATTTGATGAAATTGAAAAAGCTCATCCAGATGTTTTTAATTTATTATTACAAATACTAGAGGATGGTAGGTTAACGGATGCAAAGGGAAGAACAATAGATTTTAAAAATACATTATTAATTATGACTTCGAATATTGGTTCTAAGATTATAGAAAAAGGAGGAGGTAGTTTAGGATTTGAGCTTGGAGATAGTCCTGTTGAATCAGAATATAATCGTGTACGTTCATTAATTAATGAAGAATTAAAACAATATTTTCGTCCTGAATTTCTAAATCGTTTAGACGAAATTATTGTCTTTAGACAACTTACTAAGGATGAAGTCCGCGAAATTGCTAACTTAATGCTTCAAGAAGTTTTTGAAAGGATTAAAGAAAAAGAAATTCAGTTAAGTGTTACTGAAAGATTTAAAACCCGTCTAGTTGAAGAAGGATATAACCCAAGTTACGGAGCACGTCCTTTAAGAAGGGCTGTAATGAGATTATTAGAAGATAGTCTAGCAGAACAAGTATTATCTCAAAAAATAAAAGCAGGTGACAATGCCGTGGTTGATATTGCGAGTGATGGCCAAGTTAAAGTGCTATTAGGCGAAAAATTAGAATTAATTAAATCTTAAGTATATTCCTCGTATTGTTGTATCTTAACTGTCTTAAATGAAGTATTATTACAAGTATTTCTATAAGACAGTGGAATAGTATGAATTGAGAGGTCTTTAAAGAGATTAGTCTTTTTCTGTATTTGTAAATTTATTCTGAAAGCCTGCTTGGTATATGTACTTTTTTACTATTGTACAAGATTAATTTTTGAGCATTATTCTTGTGTAGATATACTTTCTTCTTCTTTACAGAAGCTGGATATAAAAAAGATGTGAATTCAAAATTTTATTTTTAATCAATATAAGTAAAATCAAAAAAACTTGAAACTAGTAGGTTAAAAAAAAATTTGATTGTTTACATTATTTAAGATACAAAAAAATTAATAGAAATTAATACCTTGTTAAAATTGTCCTAAAAATTTTATCTGCTCTGTGAGCATCTTTGTTTTTTACAACTTGATTTTCTTATTTGTTTGAGAAAGCATCTCTGAAAATTTTTTATAAAATTTTGTCTTCTCTTTTTTCATATATAATTAGGAATAGCAGATGAATTCATTTTTTCTGCTGAGTATCATCTTTTATTATTGTAATAAAGGTTAGGGTTGATACAGATCGTAAAAAGTTCAAAATTTAGATAACTACTAGGGTCATAAGCATCTGATAAATCACTAAGAGATTATACGTTCTTATAACGACTATGACGTCAAAATAATTGGTGGAATTCTATGTTTACCACAGGTTGATGGAGTACAAATCAAAACTAAAAACAAAGACTTATTTGATTAAGTCTATAAAAGTAATATGTTATAAATGTACTTAGAAGAAACAACATAGAGAGTATCAAAGAAACTATGTTGTTTCTTCTGTTTTTCTGTGTTTTTTTAGATGATATATTTATTGATTTCAATAATATAAATTATACTATTTGAATAATAATAAATAACTTTATTCGTAAATATTATATACGATTATGGCATTTTCAGAAATAAATATAAAAGTTTTATTAAAAGAGTGTATGGTAACGATGAAAAAAAGTATCAAATACACAAGTCTTATTTTAATAACAACCTCTGTCTTCGGTATAGGTCGTTTAATACCTCGTGATTCTATTAATTTGACTATGGATAAAATAACCCCAACTCAGGCACTTGTTAAGCATAATCAAAAAGCAATAAATAATATCTATAAATATATAGATCAACTACGTAAAAAAGCAATTGACGTGAAAAAATTCTGATAGTCTTGTTAAATTAACTACGTATGTCATAAAAAATAGTAACTTAGAGTTATTGCACTATATAATATATGACAAATGGTAAGTGATGGACCTAGCGATTTTTGTTAAGCACGTCTTGCTTGTAAATTTTAATTATTTATTATAACTATAATATGTATTACTCTCTTATATTGCCTTTTTTTGCGTCGGATAGATTTTGTATTGTAGAGAAATTGAACTTATTATTGTTAATACAAAAGAAGAGTTTAAATCAACTTTTTTATTAGTACTATCTTGATTGTTTTCGCAATTTATTAAATTATTTTCAACATATATTTTTTCCTTTGTTTTGATTAATTTTATAAATGTTTATCAAAAACAAAAGGAAAAGTTTCTGATTGAATGACAAATGATTTTAAACCTTCTCCAAGTAGTTGCTGAATATTCTTTTATAACATGGAGAATCAATAATATAATTTTTTTTGATTTTCTCATTATGCTTATGTCAAAATATTATTGAGAAATCTCTTTGCGAAATTCTCTACGTTTGTATATGAATGCTGGAATATAAAACTTCATATTCAATAAGCAAAACGCAATTTATAAAAAAAAATTTAAGTAAATTAAGAGAGAAGAAGATATATCAGTAATTGAATGCTAGAAACCAGACTTGAACTGGTGACACGAGGATTTTCAGTCCACTGCTCTACCAACTGAGCTATTCCAGCCTATAAATATAATTATAACTAATTTACAACAACTTTAGTTTCTATTACTAATAGTCTGTAAAAGTTGTATATGGAGCATCAAAATGGATAGTGAAATTACCAGTGGGTCCGTTTCGGTGTTTAGCTATAATAATCTCAGCTAACTTATCAGGATTACTCTCTGTTTTATAATAGTCATCTCTATAGAGTAATAAAACTAAGTCAGCATCTTGTTCAATGGAATTGTGTACTATAATGTGCTGTATATCAAAATTAAACAGTTTATTAATGTGGATGTCATACACTAACTTGTTTTTGTAATATATAATACAAAGTAATTCACGAAAATGACATATATTATACTTTAAAAGTTTAAAATATGAATTATTTACTATAGTTGTTATTTGATTTAAATTTATTACTACTTTTTGTTTTTTCCATCCCATAAAAGTTAGAAGTTTATGATTATCTGTTATTTGGAGGCTAAAATTTGTAAATAAACAAGTATTATATACATATTGTTTTCCAGAAAAACTTGTTTGTGCTATGTGATTTCGTGTAACTAAATATTTGTTTTCTATACTCTCTGCACGGTATATAAAATAGATAATGATCTTTCTGATAAAAAAGCTTTTATAATGGTACATACAGTAAGTTATACCGTGAAAGCAACCACTTTCTCTTAAATCAGACAATAATGGTTTTTTATTAGATCTGTTTTCTACACTACGATTAAGCTGTGATAAGACCATTAAAGGTATATATGTTTCTTTAGCTAAAATTTTTAGTATTCTAGTGATAGAAGATAATTCTTGAACTCTATTATTAAATTGAGTACCTGAGTGCTGTATTAGTTGTAAATAGTCAATAACTATAAATTCTATGTTATAATATTGAAGTATCTCCTTTACTTTTATATCTAAATCAAATATTGTAGTATTTATAGTATCATCTATATATAAAAAAGATTGAGCTATTACCTTACAATTTTGTTTTACTTTTAGCAATTCAGGTGTATTAATAAGACCATTTTTTAGTCTATGTACATTAATTTTACTTTGTATAGATAGTAATTTATATAGTATTTGTTGTCTGGACATCTCAAAGCTAAAAAAAATAATACCTTTACGAGTGTTTTGCATTATATGATTAGTCATATTTAAAGCAATAGAAGTTTTGCCCATGCCAGGTCTGCCCGCTAAAATGATCAAATCAGAAGGTTGAAATCCTTGAGTTAGTTTATCGAGTATTGTTAGACCACATTGTAATCCTAAATAGTTTAATTTTAAACTATGTTTATGATTTAACCTTAAAGTTTTAACTAAGTCATAAAGAATAACTGACAAATTAAAAGTTTTACTTTTTTTTTGTTCGAAAAAAAATGCTTCTAAGTGTTTACTCGCTTGTTTAAGTATTAAACTTAATTCGATAGACTCTGATAAGCTTAAGTTTATTATGTGTGTCGCCCATTGAATTATTTGCCTGCGCACATACTTATCTTCAATTATTTGTACGTAATAGTTTAAAATAAGTTCTTGACAAGAAAATCTTTGAAAAACTAAAATTTGGGTCATTAACTCTAAAATTTTATCTAGGCCACCAACTTGGGATAACAAATTATAATTTGACAAGTAACGAATTAATTCTATTAAGTCAAAGTGGGAATCTTGTATATGGTTAGTAATAGATATATAAAGAATTTTGTGAGATTCTAATATTAACGCATTTATATTAACCTGATTGTTTAATTTTAGTATATAATGTTTATTTAAGTTTAACAAAATAACCCCTATAAAAAGTTCTTCTGCGAGAATATTATGAGGAGGAATTGAAAAAAAAGACTTCATTATATAAGTTTATGTTATAATATCTAAATATTTTACACTGATCTTGTTAAGAAAATTTGATGATTTTCAATCTTAATGAACAATACTATAAATGATAGATATTAACTACATAGGAATAATTTGAATATTAATTTTTACGATTATATCGGATGATAGCTTGACATTAACTAACGATAATCCTGTTGTACGTATAGATGGTAAAGTAAGTTGTTTTTTATTAAGCAAAACATTAGTTTGCTTTAGTAATATACTAATAACATTATGGGAAGCAATACTTCCAAAAAATCTATTATCTTTACCTACTTTTTTTATAATACTAAGTTTCCCTACTTTTTCAAGTAAAACTTTTATTTTATGAATAGAATTATCTTGTTTCGCTATTTTCTGTTTTTGTGCTGTTTGATATTTATAGTATTTTAGCAACACACTACGAGTTGCTATTGAGCCAATATTATGAGGAAGTAAGTAATTTCTAGCGTAACCATAGCTTACGCGTATAATATTTCCTTTTTGTATATTTCTAGTAGTTGTTTTATGTACTATAATATCTATTCTTTTTCTGGTCATCCAGTTGTTGTAGAGATAAAGTGTATGTATTATATTTTAAGGTGAGATGGCTGAGCGGTCGAAAGCACAGTATTGGAACTTCTGTTTAGGAATTTTCTTAACGAGGGTTCGAATCCCTCTCTCTCCATTGTTGAAGTTTTTTTAATATGTAATCAAGTTATTACCATTTTATTTAGCAAGGAATTTATAACAAGTTATTCCATTTTTTAAAAGTAATGAAAGAGCAGCCGTAGATTGTGAGTTATGATTACAGTATATATATATTGTTTTTGTGTAAGACTGACTGGTCAGAAAAGATAATATATGTTGATATTTAAGTAATCTTAAAGGTATGTTAATAGAGTTTTCAATATGATTTAGTTGATATTCGTGAGATTTTCTCACGTCAACGAGTAAAACTTTAGTATTATTACGATATTGACTTTGCTTGAAGCTGAGAGTATATTTTAAGTTAGTATAAGGCAAATTATTGATATTAGTGCTAGAGATTATCTTCCTTAATCTAATTTTTTTAAAAGAAGTATTAAGTATATTATAGATTAGGAGATAACCACTTAATACGCTGTCCATTCCTGTAATAATTTTAATTACTTCAGTAGCTTGTAAAGTTCCTATAATTCCAGGCAATACACCTAAAACTCCATTTGTAGAGCAATCCTCAGTTGTACTAAGTATATGCTGAAGGTATAAATCTCTATACGTAGGACCACTTTGATAGTTGAATACACTAATTTGACCTATAAACCCTCCAATTGCCCCATAAATATGTGGTTTGTTGAAAATTCGACAAGTATTACTAATGATTTCCTTGCTTTTCCAATTATCAGTTCCATCTATTATAATATCGTACTTAGGAATAATATATTTAGAGTTGTACTCATTTAAAAATTCGTAATATATGTGTATTTTACATTCAGGATTAATATCTTCTAAACTTTTTTTAACACATTTCACTTTTTTGTACGTAACGTCAGCTGTTTTGTAAATTATTTGTCTTTGTAAATTAGATATATTAACCACATCTTTATCTATAATACCAATATTTTCAATACCGCTAGCTACTAGATACAGTAAACAAACCGATCCGAGACCGCCAATTCCTACGCAAAGAACTTGAGCTGTTTTAAGTCGTTTTTGACCATGTATGCCTATTGAAGATAGTTTTAAGTTTCGAGTGTATCTTTTATACTCCCGCTCAGTAAAACTGATATTATTTAAGTATGGATTTAGCATTTAAGTAAATTTTTGATCTCTGTAGCTATTATATTGTTAATCTTGTAATAAAGAGCGTCTTTAGTTCAGTCGGTAGAACGTAGGTTTCCAAAACCTAGTGTCGAGGGTTCAAATCCTTCAAGACGCGTAGATCTACGTGCTTGATTTTTACTAAGTTACTTGATAGTCTTTGTTATAATACATATTAGTAGATAATAAACAAAAGTTGTTGCAATTATACACAATACACATGATAAAAAAAATTATATCAATTGTAAAACTAGCATTAGTTGCAGGGCAAGCTACTCCTGCTCCTCCTATAGGTCCAGCTTTAGGGCAGCATGGTGTGAATATTGTAAAATTTTGTAAAGAATATAATTCTCAAACTATCGAGAAAAAAGGATTGGTTATTCCTGTCGATATATCTATCTACGAAGACAAAAGTTTTAGTTTAAAGTTAAAAACATCACCTGCCTCAATTTTAATTATAAAAGCTGCAGAAATTAACAAAGGTTCTGGTCAACCAAACCAAAAGTTTGTAGGTACAATTAACAATAAAAAATTACAAGAAATTGCTCGAACAAAATTACCTGATTTGAACACGAAAAATGTTCAACAAGCCATAAAAATTATTATGGGGACTGCTAAAAACATGGGAGTAAGAATAAAGGATGAATAAAAATTATGAATAAATTACTTTATGTTAACAAACATGATACAGCAAGTAAGTTATATTCTCCTGCAAAAGCTATAGTTTTAATGAAGGAAAGAGCAGTTGCAAAATTTATAGAAACAGCAGAAGCGCACATATCTTTAAATTTAAATCCTAAGTATCCTGACCAACAGTTACGAGCTAGTGTTAATTTACCTAAAGGATTAGGTAAGTTGGTTAAAGTAGCTGTTATAGCTCAAGGAGAAAAAATATTACAAGCTATGGAAGCAGGAGCCTTTGTCGCCGGTTCAGATGATTTGGTAGATGCTATTGCCAGTGGGCAACTAAATTTTGATAAGTTAGTTGCAACTCCAGATGCTATGCCACTAATAGCGAAGTTAGGTAGAATTTTAGGTCCTCGTGGTTTAATGCCTTCTCCTAAGGCAGGTACTGTAACTTTAGATATTAGTACCGCAATCTCTGATTTTAAAAAAGGTAAGCTACAGTATAAATTAGATAAAACAGGTGTAATTCACGTGCCGTTCGGAAAAGTAAATTTTTCTAGCGATGATTTACTACTCAACTTCCAAGCATTATTAGAGTCTATAAAAAAAAATAGTCCATCAGGAACCAGAGGTAATCTTTGGAAAAGTACTTATATTTGTAGTACTATGGGACCATCTTTTGCTATAGATATTATGTACACATACAGAAATCAATTATCATCTTAGTATTAAAAGATTACTGCTTAATTTATTTAATAGTTGATAAAATTAGAAAATATAATGGCTACAAAAGTTGAAACTATTATAGAGGATTTAAAATCATTAACATTAATAGAAGCTGCTCGCCTAATTAAACAAATAGAGTCAACATTTGATGTCGATACTAATGTTACTCCAATAACAGGCTCTCAACCAATAACACCAAGTTTTGATTCTGGTTCTAAGGAAGTTGAGGAACAAACAGAATTTTCTATTATCTTGGAAGAAGTACCTAGTACTAAAAAAATAGCTATCTTAAAAGTAGTTCGTTCTTTAACAGGTCTAGGTTTAAAAGACGCTAAGAGTTTGGTCGAATCTTGTCCTAAAGCTTTAAAAGAAAATGCTTCTAAAAACGAGGTAGATGATATTCAAAAAAAGTTAGAAGAAGTAGGTGCAAAGGTCATAATTAAGTAAAAGGATATGGCATAACCGTACAATGATACGGTTAATAGCTTTTTATTTGATTATGAAGGAAGAGATATTACAAAATTCATTAAAATAAGCATAGTTATTTTATTGAATTTACTAAATAATTCCTAAAGTAATAGCTCGAGAAAGTGGCATAGTTGCTCCAATACCTAACCAAATACTTATAAAAGTACCTATCAAAAATATAGTTGAAGCTAACGGCCTTCTAAAAGGGTTTTGGAATTTATTGATATTTTCGATAAAAGGTATGATTACTAATCCAATGGGTACAGAGACCATAGAAAGTACCCCAATTAGTTTGTTGGGAATAACTCGAAGTAAATTAAAAGTAGGAAAAAAATACCACTCAGGTAAAATTTCTAGTGGAGTGGCAAAAGGATTTGCTTTTTCTCCTAAACTAGATGGTTCTAAGGTAGCTAAACCAACGATACAAGCAATAGTCCCTAAAATTACTACTGGAAATATGTATAATAAGTCATTTGGCCAAGCTGGTTCACCATAATACTGATGTCCCATTCCTTTTGCTAGTTTTGCTCTTAATTTAGGATCAGCTAAATTAGGCATTTTTATAATAGACATAATGTATAGTCCTTTAATTAATATAATATTTTTGTGTTAAATAATTATAATGGTCCTGATATACCTTGTTTGCGTATCATTAAAAAATGCATAAGCATAAAAATAGCTGTCAATAAAGGTAACACAAATGTGTGTAAACTATAAAATCTAGTTAATGTCCCTTGTCCAACACTAACTCCCCCTCTTAAGAGTTCAACAATGTTGCTGCCTACTAGAGGTATAGCTTCAGGTACTCCTGTCACAATTTTGACAGCCCAGTAGCCAATTTGATCCCAAGGTAAAGAATAGCCTGTAACTCCAAAAGAGACAGTTAGTACTCCTAAAATAACACCTGTAATCCAAGTCAATTCTCTAGGTTTTTTAAATCCTCCTGTTAGATACACTCGAAAGACATGTAGAATAAGCATTAAAACCATCATACTAGCAGACCATCTATGTACAGATCTAATTAACCATCCGAAGTTTACCTCTGTCATAATGTACTCTACCGAAGTAAAAGCTTCAGCTACTGTAGGTCTGTAATAAAATGTCATAGCAAAACCAGTCGCTACTTGGATTAAGAAAGACGTAAATACAATACCCCCTAAGCAGTAAAATATATTAACATGAGGAGGAACGTATTTACTTGTAATATTATCTGCTATTGCTTGAATTTCAAGTCTTTCTTCGAACCAGTCATAGATTCTACCCATAAAAGTGTTAAAAAGCTTTTGAAGAATTTTACTTTTAAGCTACTAAAATATTATTATATTTATTTATTTTATTATAGTAATAATTACCTGTATTGTCTAGATATTGAGTTTTAATGATATACATGGACCAAGCAGGAAAATATATATACTTCCGCAATTAAGAAGAAATAATAGACCTCAGAGTCCAGAAATTCAACATCAAGAAACTCGTGAAACTAATATAATGTATCAACAAATAAACGAGTACAGTGAATTTCAAAGAAAAGTAACAGAAGCTCAGGAGCGTTTAAATAGATTGAATGAAGAATATAGAAATGTATTATCAAATCAAAATTTAAACAATAGAGATTCTCAAATAAGTTTATTACATAATCAAATTTTAACGATAACTACAGAATTACAATCACTTCAGATTCAAAATAATGAACAATCTGCTAGAGTCTCAGATGACGAAATTATGCCTTCACAAACATCAAGAAATACGTTAAATCCAACTAATTTGAACAATCAACAAAGCAATGTAGTTAAAACTTTAAAATATATCTCTTTAGTTGCTGCCCATACGGCATATCTAAAATTTAGTTGCGTATACGGTATATTTAATGTCAAAATCAGGCTATAAATATGAAAACTGACAATGCCCCAACGAACCACAACAAATATAAGATTTTGGTTGAAGACATTCTGAATGATATAAAGTACCATTCCATAACTAAAACTTATATAATTAGACGTAAGAAATATCATTAAACAGTAGCTATTCATAAATACACACATAATTTATTAACAGATACTACGTTCAATGTGGGGCAAGTCAATTTATTAAGCTTGAACTTAAAAGTACTGCCTTAATGCAGACTTAAGAAGAAGCTGCAAGAGTTTTATTTGCAGCAGCTTACAGCATTTCGGAGCAACACCAGATGACACAGATGCATTTATTTGGTATTATTCACAAGATTATGCTAAAACACAAAATTGGTTAAAGGATGTAAAAATCTTTTAGGAAATCCCTATATACAAAATGAAACAAATATAAATTTCAACAGATCTAATATATCAGGAAAAGAACCTAAGGGCCTTAACAACCTATGTTATTCAAAAAATTAAAATGTGTTTGAAGATGTAAGTATACCTATTGATAAACGAAGATATCGAAATAATAAAAGATGGTATCACAAATATGAAAGAGTATATGGTACCTTATGGAATGATTTGGAGCGAAGAAAAACAAAAATTTATTAAGAAACGTTCAAATTCAAACAAACCTTACAAGCGGACTGTTCATTATACTGACTCTGAAAAGCTTATAACTCTGAAGTTATTGTTAAGAATTGATTATGTAATAAACTGATTTGCCGATCTTTATTACTTACACTTAGATCTGAGACTGCATTTCTGTATTCTTTTTTCAATTAATCTAAACGACTATGAGCTCTACTATTGTATTGTGATATTTTTGTAAATCGCTCACTTGCTGCAATCTTGTACTCACTTTATGAGTTTCTTGAAATTGAAATTCTTGGTGGTGGTGGGGATCTACTATTTTGCCTGAATCTGCGAAGTACATATATTTTTTTACTAGGTCTATATATGACTAAAGATATTTAAATAAGCTCAGTGATATAGGGTCGTGAATTAGTAGTTTATTGTGATAAACAGAAATAACTTGAGTTTTCTGAAAAGAGTTAAGTATTTTAGTTATAGTTATTCTACTACTGCCAATTATTATTGCTAAAGTGTTATGAGTCATTACTAGATTAATAACAATACCGAAACGTGTAACAATACCAAATTGTTGGCATAAAATGAGTAAAAGGTTGATTAATCTATTGATTTTGTCTCTATGAGATAAAACCTGTATTATTTTATACACTTTTTGTATATATCTATGGTATGCTAACACTAGTTCGCTGTGCAAGGTAGAAAATTGATTAGATTTTTGTAAAATTTTGTCATAGTTATAACTTAAAATTAACGTGAATGATAAAGCCTCTGCTGAGTAGTAATAATAATTTTGAGTTTTGATAATGGTAATTAAGTCATTTTCTCTTAGTATGGCAAGAGTTAATGTACTTGTATCAGTAAAAATTTTACTGAATTTCACAGCTCCTTGAGTAATAAGATACATTTTATGTATGTCTTCAGCTCTTACAAGTATGTAATCTCCCGGACACATTTTGTGGATATTAAAGCAAACTTTCTGAAACGATAAAAGATAGCACCATCGGCGTAGTATTGATATCATATTAGTAGAGCTAGCTGTAAGTTCTTGTTGTTATACTATTTAATGTAATAATTTAGCTAAGTGAAAAGTTTATGTCGCATTGTATATTATTAGTTGATGATAATAGACATTTAAGAGAATCTATAAAATTATACTTACAAAGCTATGGATTTGTAATGATACTTGCTGAGAATGTTATACAAGCTACTCGACTTTTAGTTAAACAATCTCCAGATATAATTATTGTAGATATTGTAATGCCGCAGAAAGATGGTTATTTCTTCATAAATTATGTACGTTCTAATTATCTATCCGCAAAAATACCTATTATTATTTTAACAGCAAAAGGAATGACTGCTGATCGCATAAAAGGATATAATTTAGGATGCAGTGCCTATTTGTCTAAACCTTTTGATCCTAATGAATTAGTTTCAATTATTAAAAATTTACTTCTTACTCGAATAAATTCTATAAAATCAGTAAAAAAGAAATCAAATTTAAAATTTATATCGAGCAATCACTCTAGTATTACACTTAATTTTACTTCTCGTGAATTAAGTGTTTTAAAATTGGTTAAGTGCGGATTAACCAATAAAGAAATATCTTTATTTTTACACACAAGTAAACGAAATGTAGAAAAATACGTAGGGCGACTTTTGTCTAAAACACAAACGCGGAATAGAACACAGCTAGCTCAATTTATACTTAATAATATGTGTGAGAAGTGATTAAATAACATGTTTAGGCGAATGACGGGACTCGAACCCGCGAATAATGGAATCACAACCCACTGCCTTAACCACTTGGCTACACCCGCCAGTAATTTAAATTTCTGGTAGACTAATCAATTATAAATTTTGGTAACTTTTATGTCTAGTATTCATATATTTTTTGCAGTATGGTAAATAAAGATATTTTAGTATATGTTAATGGAGAACCTTTTGTTTGTTCCTATTCTATTAAACTAGCTGATTTACTCTCTTATTTAGATTTTAATACCGAGTTAACAACTATAGAATACAATGGAGAGATTATTTTCAAAATAAAGTTACCAACAATATGTTTAAAACAGAATGATAGAATAGAAATAGTAACAATAGTAGGTGGTGGGGTAAAGATATCTAACAAAAGATCTTTTTTACAGAAATAGATACTCTACCTTTTCTTTCATTAATATGAATAATTACAGCTTTTAGAAATTTATTAACATTAGAAATTACATAAAAATTATGTAGCACTGGGCGTGGTATCTCTGAATTATGTAATAAAGCTTGAATATTATGTATTTTCACAAGTATACCATATTTCTTTAAACTAATTATCTTTGCATTTATTGTACTGCCTACTACAAAGCTACTGAGAGATAATATTGCTCGTCTATGACTAAATACTAGTTGATTGTTGTTTTCATCTATGACTAAAAATTTTAGAGGAATTATTGTTTTAAGCATAGCTTGTTTGAAAATTAAATTACTTATATGTGAATTAGGTAAAAATCCATTAATTCCATTAAAGTTCACTAATAAACCTCCGAAATTTTGATCTATCACTTTAGTGTATATAATAATATCTTCAGCTTGTAATTGTTTTATTCGCTTCCAAGCGCGTAAATATTCCAATCTTTTAATCGATAAGATGAGATATGATAAACTAATATCATATGATATGATAAAAAACTCTTGAGTATTATTTAAAGTATTGAATTTATTAGTAGTTATAGAAGTCTCTTCATAGGGTAAAAACGCAGCTCTACTGTCACCAATATCAACTAAATAACCTTTTGATTCTTTACTTATAATGGTTCCGGCCACAATATCTCCTATGTTTAAGTTATATTTGTACTTATATAATACATATATAAAGTTAGTCTGTAAAAACTTGAGATTGTGTGTAAAATTTAGTTTAGTTTTCATAATTTTATTAATAAAATAATATTGTTAATAAATATTTTGTCCAATATTAAAATTTCTGTACTGAGATATATTACATAAGTTAAGTGTTTTGTTGTAACCTAGTGAACTTTTCGTGTATTTATCTTAGTTCACTGTAATTTGACTTATAATAATAATAATTGAGAAGAGAAGTACAATGCTTACTTAATATTATATAATGTACTTATGATAAATTTGCTTTGGAGTTATACTTATGACCATTGCAATTAGTCAAGAAAAAACTCGTAGTTGGTTTGATCTTATTGATGATTGGGTTAAAAGAGATAGATTCGTTTTTATAGGTTGGTCTGGTTTACTATTGTTTCCATGTGCATATTTATCTTTAGGAGGCTGGTTAACAGGTACTACTTTTGTAACTTCTTGGTATACTCATGGTTTAGCTAGCTCTTATTTAGAAGGATGTAACTTCTTAACAGCAGCGGTTTCAACACCAGCTAACAGTATGGGCCACTCATTACTCTTTTTATGGGGTCCAGAAGCACAAGGCGATTTTACTCGTTGGTGTCAAGTCGGTGGTTTATGGTCGTTTATAGCTTTACATGGATCGTTTGGATTGATTGGATTTTGTTTGAGACAGTTTGAGATTGCGCGCTTAGTAGGCATTCGCCCATACAATGCGATTGCTTTTTCTGGACCTATTGCTGTATTTGTATCTGTATTTCTAATGTACCCTTTAGGACAAGCAAGTTGGTTTTTTGCTCCTAGCTTTGGTGTAGCTGCAATTTTTAGATTTCTTTTATTTTTACAAGGATTCCATAACTGGACCTTAAATCCTTTTCATATGATGGGTGTTGCAGGAATTCTAGGTGGCGCACTATTATGTGCAATACATGGGGCAACTGTTCAAAATACTTTGTTTGAGGATGGTGAAGCAGCTGATACTTTTAGAGCATTTACTCCCACTCAGTCAGAAGAAACTTACTCAATGGTAACAGCGAATAGATTTTGGTCGCAAATCTTTGGAGTTGCATTTTCGAATAAGCGTTGGTTACATTTTTTCATGCTGTTTGTTCCTGTTACCGGATTATGGACCAGTGCTTTCGGAATTGTCGGTTTAGCGTTAAATTTAAGAGCGTATGATTTTGTCTCACAAGAATTACGTGCAGCAGAAGATCCTGAGTTTGAAACATTTTATACGAAAAATATATTATTAAATGAAGGTATTCGCTCCTGGATGGCAGCTCAAGATCAACCACATGAAAACTTTATTTTCCCTGAGGAGGTTTTGCCACGTGGAAATGCCCTTTAATAATAAATTTAGTATTAGTGGTCGAGATATAGAGTCTACAGGTTTCGCATGGTGGTCAGGTAATGCACGATTAATTAATGTTTCAGGTAAGTTATTAGGAGCACACGTTGCACATGCTGGTATAATGGTTTTTTGGACGGGAGCTATGACACTATTCGAGGTAGCTCATTTTGTTCCAGAAAAACCTCTATATGAGCAAGGACTGATTCTTGTTCCTCATTTAGCTAGCTTAGGTTGGGGAGTTGGTCCAGGCGGAGAAATTATTAATGTTTATCCCTATTTTGTAGTTGGTGTATTACATCTGATTTCATCAGCTATTCTTGGTTTTGGAGGGTTATATCATTCTTTAGTCGGTCCAGATACACTTGAAGAATCTTTTCCTTTCTTCGGTTATGACTGGCGTGATAAGAATAAAATGACGACGATACTAGGCATCCATTTAATCCTGTTAGGTGTAGGATCGTTTTTGTTAGTAGTAAAATCACTTTTTGTTGGTGGTGTATATGACACCTGGGCTCCTGGAGGAGGTGATGTTAGATTTATTACTAATCCTACCCTGAATCCGTTAACTGTTTTTGGATATGTCTTAAAATCTCCTTTCGGAGGTGATGGGTGGGTCGTTAGCGTTAATAATATGGAAGATTTGATTGGAGGTCATGTTTGGATTGGTGTTATATGTATTACAGGCGGAATTTGGCATATATTAACTAAACCATTTGCTTGGGCACGGCGAGCATTTGTTTGGTCAGGTGAAGCATACTTATCTTATAGTTTAGGAGCATTGTCTTTGATGGGTTTAACTGCTTCTAACTTTGTATGGTACAATAATACGGCTTATCCAAGTGAATTTTATGGTCCAACTGGCCCAGAAGCTTCTCAAGCTCAAGCTTTTACTTTTCTTGTTAGAGACCAAAGATTAGGAGCTAACGTTGCATCTGCTCAAGGACCTACCGGATTAGGAAAATACTTAATGAGATCACCAAGTGGCGAAGTTATATTTGGAGGTGAAACAATGAGATTCTGGGATCTTAGAGCACCTTGGGTAGAGCCTCTGCGCGGTCCTAATGGACTAGATCTTAATAAAATTAAAAATGATATTCAACCATGGCAAGAAAGAAGAGCTGCTGAGTATATGACCCATGCTCCTTTAGGATCTCTTAATTCTGTAGGGGGTGTTGCAACTGAAATTAACTCTGTAAATTACGTTTCTCCTCGTTCTTGGTTGACAACTTCTCATTTTTTCTTAGGCTTTTTTTTATTCATAGGACACTTGTGGCATGCTGGCAGAGCTCGTGCTGCTGCTGCTGGCTTTGAAAAAGGTATTAATCGAGAGAATGAACCAGTATTATCTATGCGACCTTTAGACTAAATTAGTTTTTATTAATTACTTGATAAAGTTATTTTACATTAACAGAAGTTTTTGTTAGTACAACTTCTGTTATTAATTAGTAAGTAATAATTAGCTATTGACTAAATTTTGCATAGCATTTAGTCTAGAATTAATTAAGTATCAGTATAAATTAGTAGTATTCTGAAACAGCTTTTTATTAATAATTTCAGCTAAAAAATAATTAATTAATATGGATAAAGTATTTCCTTCACTAAATTTAATATTTGCATCAGTTGCTAATTTCGCAGAAGTTTATTCAGTTTTAATATTAATAAAATTGTGTCTTGTCTGGTTTCCTAATATTAATTGGTATAGTGAGCCTTTTTGGTCTTTAGCAAGAATTACAGACCCTTATCTTAAGTTATTTAGAGGAACAATTCCTATGGTTTTTGGTATGGATATGTCTCCTATGCTTGGAATTTTGTTTTTACAGTGCCTTATGATTATATTTAATAATATTGCTATAATAGAATCAGCTTAACTCTCAATTATATCTTTGTAAGAACTTATTAAAATGCTCAAATTACGTTTTAAGCGAATAGGTAGAAAAAAACTTCCTAGTTATAAAATAGTTGTAATTGATAGTAAAAAACGCCGTGACGGTAGGCCACTTTTAGAATTAGGTTTTTATAATCCGATCACAAAAAAAGTAAAAATTAACTCGACTATGATCATGCAAAAATTAAAAGAAGGAATGAAAGCTACTAAAACAATGAACAGAATCTTACAAAAGTTAAAAGCCACATTGTAAGTACCCTTTTATTAAATTTAGGAAAATATATTATAAAAAACTTTGGAAATTTCATATTGTTAAAATTTACATTAAAAATATTATGGTTAAATAGTAATATAGCTATAGCTATTGATCAATTAGTTGGATGTGGTACGAGTCCTCTAACTCCATACTTTTTTTGGCCTAGAAATGATGCATGGGAGCAATTAAAAGTAGAACTGGAATCTAAGCCTTGGATTTCAGAGAGTAATAGAACAGAATTGTTGAATTCTGTTACAGAAATAATTAATTATTGGCAAGAAAAAGATAAGATATTTGCTTTGTCCGAAGTACAAAATAAATTTCCTAATTTTATTTTTGTAGGTAGTCATTAATTTAATCAGTCAATAATAGAAAAGTGTGTTTTTAGAATGAAAAAAGTTAGCCTATTTTTTATAAAGTTAGATTGGGTTTTAATTGCGTTAAGCTCGCTTGATTCAATTTTTCCAAATACACTTGTAGCCTCTAATGTCTCTGCATACCCATTATACTTTACTAACTTATTTTTGCGTTATATTTTACAAAATTCAAGATTCTCTAAAGTATTATTTAAAATAGTTATCATCCAGTATCTAGTAAATCTTTTTAAAAAAGATTTACAAACTATAAGTTTAGTTCTTTTACTTGAAAGTTATGAAGCTTACCCTACTTACTATAACTATCTGTGTAAGTATAGGATGCTGTTTAGAAAATACTATATAAGTAACAAAGTTGGTAAACATCACTATGAAAGTAATCAATATATTGATTGTATTGCATTGACAAGTTTACGAATAGTAGCTTTATCTTCAAATATATATGGTATTTGTTATCTATGGCTGTATTTAACTACTTACAGCTTTTAAGAAACTTAATACTCTGCTTATTAACTATGAGGCATTCAGTTTTCAAAAACATCTTAGTTATCGATGTTGCATTTTGTAATATCAAACGCAAAACTTTGGCTGAATCTATAATTTCATTTTTGTATAAATCTACTGATTGGCCATTGCTGATATTATAATCTGTTGTAACTTTATTAGTTTCTAAAGTTTTTAATAAGTTATGATAATTACCTCCTGCATTTTGTAAAATTTTATGAAAAGGAATCATTAAGCATTCTTTAACAAGTTGTGCTCCTGTAAGTTGATCTTTATAAAGATGTGTATTAGCCCATGAAGATAATTCTGAGGCTAAACGTAGATAAGTTTTCCCACCTCCTGCAACGGTTCCTTCTTCGATTGACATTTGTACACTACTGAGGGCTTTTTTAAACTGCAGTTTTAAGTCTTGTAAATTACCTCTTGTTACACTTCCTAATTTTATAATAGCAGTTTTCCCATAAATATTAGCCAAACGGTTTTTTAGGCTTTCTTTTTCGTATGTTGTACTACTTGTATTAATTTGCTTACGAAGTTGATTACAATATTTATGAATTCTTCTTTGTTGATGGTTACTAATAATTATTGTAGAGTTAGCATCAATAAATACTTTATCAGCTTCTCCGAGCATAGATATCTGTATTTGATGTAGCTCTAGTCCATTCTTATTATCAATTACCTTACTATTTGTTGCAACACTAATATCTTTTGTAATTAATTCACGTTGACTACCAAAACCAGGAATTTTGACTACAATAGCATTAGTTATATTTTGTAAATAATTTATCACAAGTGTAGATAAGGCTTCTGTAGATATGTCTTGAGCAAAAATTATTAGAGGACGTTGCGTTTGACTTACTAATTCCAGAATCGGAATTAGTTCTTCTTGTACTAAATTAATTTTTTTGTTAGTAATTAAAATATATGGATTATTTTTGATAATCTTTATTGTTTTAGTATTTTTCATAAATAGAGGAGAAACTAATCCTTTGTTAAGCTTAATACCTTTTGTTATTTCAATAGTTGTAGCTGTAGTTCGACTTTCTTCTAAAGAAATAGTTCCTTCCGGTCCAATTTGTTCAACTATATCAGCAACAGCTGTCCCAATACTAGAATTGCCATCTGAAGCTAAAGTTGCAATCTTTTCTAAATGTATAGTATTTTTTATAGGTTGAGCATATTCAATAAGTTGTGCATTGAGAAAGTTTATTGCCATATTTATTCCTTTAATTATGTCTGTAACATTACTTCCAGCCATAAGACATTGCATGCCACGATATATAAGATTATATGCTATAATAATGGTTGTTGTAGTACCGTCTCCTGCTATATTATTAGTTTGAGCAACAGCTTGACGTATTAATTTTATGCCTATGTTTTCAACAAAATTATCGAATTCAATTTCGTTTATAATAGTAAAACCATGATTTATAACTTGCGGTGTCTTGAAACACTTATGCAGTAAAACATTATGACTTAGTGGTCCTAAAGTTGTAGAAACAACTTTAGCAACAGTTTTAATTCCGCTAATTAAATTATCTCTGGCTTGTTTTTTGTATAAAATTCGTGTACTCATAATATTCAGAGTTAAAAGTTATTGTTTATTGTATTATAAGATAAGTTTTAGTTTGTTAACGATTAGATGGTATTGTTTACGTTAATTCGTTTGCAAATCCTGAAAAAAGGGCTTTGATTTCTCAGTGTATGTAATATATATAATACAGGGTTTGTAGCTCAGCGGATTAGAGCACGTGGCTACGAACCACGGTGTCGGGGGTTCGAGTCCCTCCTTACCCGTCTACAATTGAAGCTATACTTAATTCTCAAAACAAATAAATAAACTAAAGAAGTTAACTTTTTTGTATAGTATACTTGTTAATGTGTAAATAATAATGAGGATAACGTATAATGCGAAAAATTCGCGGAACTCACGATATTTTGTTAGAAGAGATAAAATATTGGGAACTAATTGTTGAAAAAGCTAAGCATTTGTTCGAAAGGGCTAAATACTCGGAAGTTCGTACTCCTATTATAGAAGATACTAGTTTATTTACAAAAACTATCGGGTTAGATACAGATATTATAAGTAAAGAAATGTACAGTTTTAGAGATCAGAACAAACGAGATATTACATTACGTCCAGAAGGAACTGCTGGTATTGTTCGTTCTTTAGTAGAGAATAAAATGTATACTTCTAATATGATGAATCGTATTTGGTATTACGGACCTATGTTTAGATATGAAAGACCTCAAAATGGTAGACAGCGTCAATTTCATCAGATAGGAGTAGAGTGTTTCGGGACAACGAGTCCAAGGGCAGACGTAGAAATAATTTATTTAGTGATCAAGCTCTTAGAGCAGTTGAGATGTAATAATTTAACTTTAGAAATTAATTCAATTGGAACTTTTATAAATAGGGCTAAATATCAGGAAGAATTAAAGAATTACTTATTTTCTTATATAAGTGAGCTAGATGATGATTCTTTAAAGCGTTTGTACACTAATCCATTAAGGATATTAGATAGCAAAAATACTCATACCCAAAAAATCCTTTCAGCAGCTCCAAAGCTATATAATTTTTTAGATCTGTATTCTAAACGACATTTTGAATTTGTTTGTCAGTATCTAAAATATTTAAATATATCTTATATTATTAATAACAAACTAGTTAGAGGATTAGATTATTATAATAATACAGCTTTTGAGGTTAAAATAAATCCGTCTGATTCTAGAAGTACTCAGACTATTTGTGGTGGAGGACGTTATGACAATATGATTTATCAACTAGGGAAAGTTAAAGTGCCTGCTGTGGGTTGTGCTATAGGAATAGAAAGATTATACAGCTTGTCAAAAAATCGTATAAAATTTTTTACTAGTAAAACTGATATATATATAGCGGCTCAGGGAAAGTTAGCTACTCAATACTCTTTGTTTTTAATGAAGTTTTTAAGATCTAGGCAATTTATAGTAGTTGTCGATTTTAGTAATAAGATATTTAAAAAGCAACTAAAAAAGGCTAATCAACTTTCTGCTGTTGTCTGCTTTATTATAGGAGACAAAGAAATGTTGCATAAAATAATAACAGTTAAGTTGTTAAGTGATGGAACTCAAGAAGTTTTTAAGCAAAATCAATTACACTATTATATTCAATACTTACAAAATAAAGTAAGTTAATTTTAGTTTTTTTATAGGCAGCTATAATATGGAGTGTATATATTGGGGTGTAGCCAAGTGGTAAGGCAGCGGACTTTGACTCCGCTATGCGCAGGTTCGAATCCTTCCATCCCAGTAGTTTTATATCGGTTAAAAAACATTTTACTATGTAATTTTCAAGATATATAAAAAAAATTAGAAAGTTATGTTATTACTGATATGTTTGTTATAAGTATTTCTTCTAAAAGTAACTTGTTATAATTTCAGTGTTAATTTTATTATATTTCAAGGGTGAAGCATAATATGACAGCTATACAGTTTATTAAAGGTATTAATGAAGAAATTATACCTGATGTACGTTTAACTAGATCTCGTGATGGTAACACAGGAACAGCTACTTTTAGATTTTTTAATCCTAAAATTTTAGAAGCTAGTATGGGCAAAGAAGGAGATATTACAGGAATGTATTTAATAGATGAAGAAGGAGAGTTAGTAACACGTGATGTAAATGCAAAGTTTATAAACGGAAAGCCACAAGCTATCGAGTCGGTTTATATTATAAAAAGTCCAGAAGACTGGGATAGATTCATGAGATTTATGGAAAGATATGCTCAAGATAATGATCTTAAATTTACAAAAGCTGGTTAATATGATTTTATGTTATTGGTGTAAAAACATATATGAAAATTTTATGGAAATTGCTTAGCCAGGTTTTAGACCTTAGTTTTATTCATCCTAATCAGTTAATACGATTGTTAACATCTATAGGATGTGAAGTAGAAAGTGTAAAAAATCTCAAGAGCCTTTATGTAGATGATGTAGTCCTTGATATTGTTCCTACCCCAAATAGGCAGGATTTGTTTAATATTATCGGAATTTCACGTGAAGTTGCTATAACTTTACAGCAAAAATTAGATTTTAAATTTTGTAATAAGGTTTTTTTACAAAATATAAGTAAACGAAATGAAATAATATGTAGTAATTCATTAAACAATTTTGCATTTGTAATTTTATTAATTAATGGAATTCAAGTAAAAAAATCTCCACAATGGATTATGGACTGTTTATTGCAGGCAAATATAAAACCTATTAATAATGTTAGAGATATACAAAATTATATAAAGTTGAAGTGGGGACAAAAACTTGAAGTACTGGACATTTCGCAGTTTTATTTACCTCATAAACAAAATACTATCATGTTTAAATCTTGTTTACAAAGTTTTAATAGTATTAGTTCTAATCAAAATTTCTCTGTTACAGTTAATAACCATTCTATAATAAAAGCTAATTGCGAAGATTTTAATACATTTACTCACTCTGTTATTATAAAATCAAAGATTCTTAGAAACACATCAAAGACTAATAGTATTAGTTGTGAAGATAATATTTTGTACCATGCTATTGAAGAATCCATATTTTTGTACAGTAAGTTTTGCAATGGATCGATTCAAGATTATCAAATTAAAAATCCGTTACAAGCTTTTGGTAAACAAGTTAAAGTCATAAAAAAAAATTTAATACGCACGTTAGGCCCTGTTATTGGTACTCAGCAATTACCAAAAGTGTTCGAAACACAGATAGTAAATATACTGAGTTTATTAAATTTAGAACCAATGGTGTATTCTAACTATTGGGTAGTAACTATTCCAGAATATAGATCTAGTGATTTGTTAAGAGAAATAGATATTATTGAAGAAGTAGGTAGAGTTTATGGTTACAATCACTTCTATGACTGCATACCTAGAACTTATATGAAAAGATTAAGTTCTCGAAGAGAGTATTTGAAAAGGCATATTAGATACTTTTTAAGAAATGTGGGCTTTCATGAGTTAGTGCATTCCTCGTTACAAAAAAAGCAAGGTATTAGTATTCATAACCCTTTGAGTGATGAATATAGCGGATTAAGATCTGATTTAGCTACAAAATTGATACAATCTTTATATTATAATGCTTATCAAAGCAGCGATCCTTTACATGGTTTTGAAATAGGAAAGATTTTTTATCAAAAACAAAGTATCATTTATGAAAAAATGCATTTAGGTATTGTTGTAGGGTATAAAAAGTACTTAAGATCTAGTTGGTTAAATAAGCCTAATTCTGTAAGCTGGTTCCAAGCGAAAGGAATAATCTTAAATTTATGTAATAGCTTGGGAGTAAATTTAGTATGGAAGAAAGCTGAAGAGAGTCTGGATACTAGCTTGAGGCAGCTATTGCATATTAAACGTACTGCAACTTTATACTTCCAGCAAAAAAAAGTAGGTTTTTTTGGAGAAGCTAGTCCCAAGTTGTGTTATCATCTTAGTATAAAAGGTGTTTTTTACATTTGTGAGTTAGACTTAGAGGCTATTCTTGAGAAATTACAATCACGTTTTTTATTTTATTTTTATATTCAATCATACTCAATATATCCTTCTATTACTCGAGATATTTCTATTATTGTTCCAAAAGAGCTTGCGGTGTCTAATATTCTTGAAGAAGTTAAGAATGTCCAAAATGCATTTGTCAAATCTATAGAATTACTACATGAATATATAGGATATCCAATTCCTAAAAGTAAAAGAAACTTAAGTTTTCGTATAAAGTATCAGTCAGTTTGTAAAACCTTGACTAAAATTCAAACTAATCGTCTAGATAACTATATAAAACATTTAATATGTAGTAAGATAGATGTTGAAATACGAATATAGAGCCTGTGTTAGCTATTATTTCAAAAGTATACAATCAAATCTTATTCTTCAATTAAAGTAATTTTTTGAAATAGGTACCCAGTTCCACGTGCTGTCAAAATTAAATCAGGATTACTAGGGTCATCCTCAAGCTTGGCCCTTAATCGAGATATGTGAACATCTACTACCCGTGTGTCAACATGCCTTTCAGGCATATATCCCCAGACTTCTTGTAAAATAGATGCTCTGGAAAAAGGGAGACCTGCTCTACTGACAAGAAGCTCTAATAAGCTAAATTCCATTCCGGTTAATCTAATTCTTGTGTTATTTTTATATGCTTGTTTTCTATTTGTATCAACTTTTAAAAAACCAATACTTATTATTCCGGACGTTGGTAGATAACTATTGATTGAAATTTTTTTAGCTCTTCTCAGCACAGACTTAATCCGAGCTTCCAGTTCTTTGGGAGAAAATGGTTTGATGATATAATCATCAGCTCCTAATTCAAGACCTGTAATTCTGTCTGAAACATCACCTAAAGCTGTTAGCATAATGATAGGAGTATTAGACTCTTTTCGTATCTCTTGGCAGACACCATATCCATCCAACTTAGGCATCATAATATCGAGTATAACTAGATTAGGACTTTCTTTGTGAAACATAAACAAACCTTCCTCTCCATCAGACGCAATTATTACCGTATATCCTAGAATAGACAATCGGGTTTCTAAAATTCTTCTTATGGTATGTTCATCATCAACGACTAGGATTTTTTCTTTTGAATTATTCAAGTGGAACATATCTCCTCTTTATGCAACTTACTTTCAAATAACTTTAAATAATCAAAATAATGTAATTCTATAACAACTTTAGATAAAAGCCTATTCTCGATCAATAAGTTGTCGTAATTTACTTTACAAAGAAAAATTTTATAGGGTTAATGTTAATATTATTAATAATAAAGATTATATCATATTTGGCTTTTGGGTAAATTTATAATTAGTTCATTTACAAATTTGATAAAAAAGGGTTGACAATACTTGCGGACCCAGTATATTATTTTTTAACAGATTCATTACGAATAGTATATAAATTTTTCTGGACACAATAAAGAGTTTGATCCTGGCTCAGGATGAACGCTGGCGGTATGCTTAACACATGCAAGTCGAACGAGAGTTTATACTCTAGTGGCGGACGGGTGAGTAACACGTGAGAATCTGCCTTTAGGAGGGGAATAACAGTTGGAAACAATTGCTAATGCCCCATACGCTATTTAGTGAAAGAAGAAATTTGCCTAAAGATGAGCTCGCGCCTGATTAGCTAGTTGGTAAGATAATAGCTTACCAAGGCAACGATCAGTAGCTGGTTTGAGAGGATGATCAGCCACACTGGGACTGAGACACGGCCCAGACTTCTACGGAAGGCAGCAGTGAGGAATTTTCCGCAATGAGCGCAAGCTTGACGGAGCAATATCGCGTGAGGGAAGAATGCCTGCGGGTTGTAAACCTCTTTTTTCGAAGAAGAAACTATGACGGTATTCGAAGAATAAGCATCGGCTAACTCCGTGCCAGCAGCCGCGGTAATACGGAGGATGCAAGCGTTATCCGGAATTATTGGGCGTAAAGCGTCTGTAGGTGGTATAGTAAGTCTATTGTAAAATCTTAAGGCTTAACCTTAAAATAGCGGTAGAAACTACTAAACTAGAGTATAGCAAAGGTAAAAGGAATTTTCAATGTAGCGGTGAAATGTGTAGATATTGAAAAGAACACCAGTAGCGAAAGCGTTTTACTAGACTATTACTGACACTCAGAGACGAAAGCTAAGGGAGCAAATGGGATTAGATACCCCAGTAGTCTTAGCTGTAAACGATGGATACTAGGTGTTGTGCGTGTTTTCGTACAGTATCGTAGCTAACGCGTTAAGTATCCCGCCTGGGAATTATGCTCGCAAGAGTGAAACTCAAAGGAATTGACGGGGGCCCGCACAAGCGGTGGAGCATGTGGTTTAATTCGATGCAACGCGAAGAACCTTACCAGAAATTGACATGTCATGAATTTTTTCGAAAGAAAAAGTGCTGTAAAGAACGTGAACACAGGTGGTGCATGGCTGTCGTCAGCTCGTGTCGTGAGATGTTGGGTTAAGTCCCGCAACGAGCGCAACCCTTGTTTTTAGTTGCCATCATTTAGTTGGGTACTTTAAAAAGACTGCCGGTGACAAACCGGAGGAAGGTAAGGATGACGTCAAGTCAGCATGCCCCTTATATTCTGGGCTACACACGTGCTACAATGGCTGTGACAAAGAGTTGCAAGCCTGTGAAGGTTAGCTAATCTCATAAACACAGTCTCAGTTCGGATTGTAAGCTGAAACTCGCTTACATGAAGTTGGAATCGCTAGTAATCGCCGGTCAGCTATACGGCGGTGAATCCGTTCCCGGGCCTTGTACACACCGCCCGTCACACCATGGAAGCTGGCTATACCTGAAGTCGTTACTTAAACCTATTAGGAAGAGAACGCCGAAGGTAGAGTTAGTGACTGGGGTGAAGTCGTAACAAGGTAGCCGTACTGGAAGGTGCGGCTGGATCACCTCCTTTTAGGGACAAATTACAAAATGCATATCAAAAAAAAAGGCTATTAGCTCAGTTGGTAGAGCACACCCCTGATAAGGGTGAAGTCCTTGGTTCAAATCCATGATAGCCTAAGCAGGGGATATAGCTCAGTTGGTAGAGCGTTGCTTTTGCAAGGCAAACGTCAGCGGTTCAAGTCCGCTTATCTCCACAAATTAAAGTTATAAACTTACTTAAACAAAATTTTTCAAGTGAATTAAAGCTTACAGTGGATACCTAGGCATTTAAAAGCGATGAAGGGCGTGGCTACCTACGAAATTCTTCGAGGAGTTGGAAGCTAACTATGAAACGAAGGTACCCGAATGAGGAAACTCTTTAATACTTCTTATTGAATTTATAGATAAGAAAGAGCAAACCTGGTGAACTGAAACATCTTAGTAACCAGAGGAAAAGAAAGCAAAAGCGATTTCCTAAGTAGTGGCGAGCGAAAAGGAAGAAGTCTAAACCATATATATTTTTTATGGGGTTGTGGGACAATTATTTATAAGATTATGCATTAATTAAGTGAAGCAGCTGGAATGCTGTATCATAGAAGGTGAAAATCCTGTAACTGAAAGTTAATCATACTTAAATTGTATCCCAAGTAGCATGGAACCCGAGAAATTCCGTGTGAATCTACGAGGACCACCTCGTAAGACTAAATATTCTTAAATGACCGATAGTGTAATAGTACCGTGAGGGAAAGGTGAAAAGAACCCCGGAAGGGGAGTGAAATAGAACATGAAACTGTAAGCTTACATACAGTAGGAGAATGACTGATCATTTGACTGCGTGCATGTTGAAGAATGAGCCAGCGACTTGCAAAAAGTGGCAGGTTAAAGTAAAAAATACTGAATCCATAGTGAAAGCGAGCTTGATAAAAGCGTTTGTCACTTTTTGCAGACCCGAACCCGGATGATCTAGCCATGACCAGGATGAAACTTCGGTAACACTAAGTGGAGGTCCGAACTGACTAATGTTGAAAAATTAGCAGATGAGTTGTGGTTAGTGGTGAAATGCCAATCGAATCCGGAGCTAGCTGGTTCTCCCCGAAATACGTTTTGGCGTAGCAATTAATTTTTGAGTTTAGGGGTAAAGCACTGTTTCGATAAGGGCTATGAAAATGGTACCAAATCGATGCAAACTCTGAATACTAAATAAATAGTTAATTAGTGAGACAGTGGGGGATAAGCTTCATTGTCAAAAGGGAAACAGCCCAGATCACAAATTAAGGCCCTTAAATAATTACTAAGTGATAAAGGAAGTGAGAATGCATAGACAGCCAAGAGGTTGGCTTAGAAGCAGCAATCCTTTAAAGAGTGCGTAATAGCTCACTGGTTAAGCAATCTTGCGCCGAAAATTAACGGGACTAAGTAATTTGCCGAAATTGTGAGATATAAAATATCGGTAGGGGAGCGTTCTGCCTTAGATTGAAGTGTTAGCGAAAGCGGACGTGGACGAAGCAGAAGTGAGAATGTTGGTTTGAGTAGCGAAAACATTGGTGAGAATCCAATGCCCTGAAAACCTAAGGATTCCTTTGGAAGGTTCGTCCGCAAAGGGTGAGTCAGGTCCTAAGATAAGGCTGAAAAGCGTAGTCGATGGTTAACAGTTTAATATTACTGTACTGCTTATTACTGATAACGAGGGACGAAGTAGGCTAAATCAGCCGGATGTTGGTTACCGGTGTAAATTTTTAAGGTGTTGATGAGTGGAGAAAACACTCTAAGTTAAGAAATGAATACAAGAAACGAAAGTTTCAAAGTGATTGATGTCACACTTCCTAGAAAAGCTTGTATTATCATAAGTAGTAAGTACCTGTACCCAAAACCGACACAGGTAGGTAGGTAGAGTATACCAAAGGGCGCGAGATAACTCTCTCTAAGGAACTCGGCAAAATAGCCCTGTAACTTCGGAAGAAAGGGTACCTTTATAAGGTTGCAATAACTAGGTCCAAACGACTGTTTATCAAAAACATAGGTTTCCGCTAAGTCGTAAGACGATGTATGGGAGCTGACGCCTGCCCAGTGCCGGAAGGTTAAAGAAACTGGTTAGTTATAAAATGAAGCTAGTAACTAAAGCCCTGGTGAACGGCGGCCGTAACTATAACGGTCCTAAGGTAGCGAAATTCCTTGTCGGGTAAGTTCCGACCCGCACGAAAGGCGTAACGATTTGGCACTGTCTCGGAGAGAGGCTCGGCGAAATAGACTTGTTTGTGAAGATGCGAACAACCTGCACCTGGACAGAAAGACCCTATGAAGCTTTACTGTAGTTTAGAATTGAATTTGAGTTTTATTTGCGCAGTATAAGTGGGAGACGAAGAAAACACTTTTGCGGAAGTATTGGAGTCTATAGTGAGATACCACTCTAGTAAAACTAAAATTCTAACTTTGATAACCTTAAACAGGTCAGAGAACATTTCTAGATAGGCAGTTTGACTGGGGCGGTCGCCTCCCAAAAGGTAACGGAGGCGTACAAAGGTTTTCTCAAGTTGGTCAGAAATCAATTGTAGAGTACAAAGGCAAAAGAAAGCTTGACTGCAAGACTTACAAGTCAAGCAGAGACGAGAGTCGGTCTTAGTGATCCGGCGGTTCTGAGTGGAAAGGCCGTCGCTCAACGGATAAAAGTTACTCTAGGGATAACAGGCTAATCTCCCCCAAGAGTTCACATCGACGGGGAGGTTTGGCACCTCGATGTCGGCTCATCGCATCCTGGGGCGGTAGCATGTCCCAAGGGTTGGGCTGTTCGCCCATGAAAGCGGTACGCGAGCTGGGTTCAGAACGTCGTGAGACAGTTCGGTCCATATCCGGTGTAGGCGTTAGAGTATTGAGAGGACTTCTTCTTAGTACGAGAGGACCAGAAGAAACATACCTCTAGTGTACCAGTTATTATGCCAATAGTAAACGCTGGGTAGCTATGTATGGTATAGATAACCGCTGAAAGCATCTAAGTGGGAAACTTACCTCAAGATTAGTACTCTCACCGCTTAAAGCGGGTAAGGTCACGGCAAGACTAGCCGTTTTATAGGCATAAAGTGTAAGTATAGTAATGTATTAAGCTAAAATGTACTAACAGACCGAGGACTTGAAAAATTTAGTTAATTATAACATTAAGTAAGCTTTTAACCTGATACTTTGGTTTTTATAGCGTAGTAGAACAACATTGACCCATTCCGAACTCAATTGTTAAATGCTACAGCGGCAAAGATACTAAAAAAGAAATTTTTTGGGAAATTAGCTCAAAGCCAAGGTTATAACTAGTTAAGCAAGCTTTTGGCTTTATTTTTGTATAATTGATTTTGTCTTATAGTTAAATAACGACAAATTTTATTATCGAGTCGCATAAAGTCTTCTAATAAAGTAATTAAGTGAGGATTACTACTATAATTCATTTGTATATAAATACCATCATAGTAATTTTGAATATAATAACTCAAATGCCTTCTCCCGCGATGTTGAATTAGTATGTTCCATCCTCCGTATTTTTTTAAAATATTCTTATATCTATTAATTGTCTGAGTAACTTGGTTATCTCCAAGATTAGGTTTCATAATGTATATTGTTTCGTAAGAGTTAGTATTCATTTGTTTTTAATTGCTTTTTATGTAATATCTATTTTTTTATGTTATCAAGTAATCAATTTATATCACTAATCTGCATTTTCACCGCCTCTGAAATAATAGGAATTTGAGGATACTTACCTTCTATTGATTTCACAACAGAGTAAAAAATTGTAGATAATGTGAACAAGAATAGTATATTAGTCATAGCAAGGCCAACAAAACTACTTCGAAATTCTATTGGTAATGATTTATACGAAGCCCCAAGTACAGAATTAATTAAAAATAATAAGATAGCTTGAAAAATATTAAAACGGACAAAACTACTGGTTTGAATAGGTCTATCAAGTCTAATAAATAAGTAATATAGTAAAAAAAATACTACAAAAGCTAGCATGGGATAAGCAATATAAATTTCTAGTAAAGGTAATATATACTTATTATATAGTAATAATATCTGTTTTGGATATTGTGAAATAACACGCATGCCAAAGTTCATACTCCCTTCTAATAATGGTAACCAGTATGGTATGACTGAACTGTATTTATCTAAAATCGAAACTTTGTTTTCTTTACTGATCGATTGTTTAAATGTTGTTAAGCATATTTGATAGGTTGCTAAACCAAAAATAATTATTAATATAGTTCTAAATAGCAAGATTACTGCTAAGTTCAAAATTGAGAAAAGTATAATCATTTTTAGTCAATATGTGTGTTGTTATTTTAATAATACTAATTTTTTTAGATATAGAAATACTAACTACATAAAACATAATTAGTTTAAAATATAACTATAATCAACTAGTGAAAACAAGTCAATATTTATAAAAATAGAATACACTAAAAAAGTTCCAATATCAATTGATTATTAAAAATGTACTTTTGCTCAGTATTCGAAAGTACTATTTAAAATAGTTATTATTTAATTATATTGTTGAAAATATGTCTTATAATCACTTTTGCATAGCAGGTAGGCACTTCAAATCAAGATTAATGCTAGGAACAGGTAAGTATAAAAACTTAAAAGACGCACAAACTAGTATTAATATAAGTTCTGCTTCTATTGTTACTGTTGCTATTCGTAGAGCCCAAGTTGTAAAGTTGCGAGGATTTAGTAATTTAATAGATGGATTAGATTGGAGTCGCTTATGGCTTTTACCTAATACAGCAGGTTGCCAAACAGCATCGGAGGCTATTCGAGTAGCAAAGTTAGGAAGAGAAATGTCTAAGAGATTAGGGCAAGAAAAGAATAATTTTGTGAAGCTCGAGGTAATACCTGATACTCAGTATTTGTTTCCAGATTCAATAGGTACTCTTAAAGCTGCTGAATATTTAATAAAGAATAATTTCAGTGTTTTGCCGTATATTAGTCCAGATCCTTTACTAGCTAAACAATTAGAAGAAATAGGATGTTCGACAGTAATGCCTTTAGCTTCACCGATTGGCTCAAGTCAAGGCTTAAAAAATTTATTTAATCTACAAATTATAATTGAAAATTCAAAAGTTCCTGTTATAGTGGATGCTGGAATAAGTACTCCTAGTGACGCTTCTAAAGTTATGGAATTAGGAGCAGAAGCTGTGTTGATTAACACAGCTATAGCACGGGCAGGTTCTTCTCCTCGTATGGCTCTAGCTATGAAGTTCGCTGTTAAATCTGGTAGGTTAGCTTACTTAGCTTCAAAAAGTTCCCTGAAAAATATAGCAGATCCTAGTTCTCCCTATTGTGGAGTTTTGTCATAGCGTACATACTTTGACTTTCGATTTTTTTAATGTCTTCCTCAAAATCTAAATAAGCCCTATTTGTTACACCTCCTAAATAAGAATTGTTATAAAAGTAAATTATCCATAACTGAGAATATGAAACATAGCTGAAAAGTGTACTGAGTATTAAAATACCAAAACTAAAGTATATAATAGAGTTGCCTGGATCAGTTTTAATTTGAAGTCCTGTTCTTGCAAGAAAATTTTCAAAAGAAATATCCACGTTTTTAACTTGTACAGTATCGTGGATATAAATACTTTTAATTAGGTTACCTTCATTGTTATAAATATATAATTTCCCTGTGAAGTTAGGAATAATAATATAAATAATACTATTTTTAGAAACTTTAAGTACACTAACCCATAATCGGTGGTTTTGATATGTAAATTCTTGACATGAAATTTGTATTTTAACATTTTTATTAAGTTTTAAGCGTATTGCAATAATATCCCAATCAGTTTGATAAATAGTGAGACTTCGAAAATACATAGGAGTATTAACTTGTAATATCTGCTTACTAATTAATTGATTATTGAAATTTAGAATAGAAGTATAAGATATAAACTGTCTAACAGAAATGTCAGGATTGTATTTTATAGAAAAATTACTTATATGTATAATAAATTCTTGTTCTAAGTAACTCACTTTCCCGGACGTAATAATATTTTGTGGATGAACTGTCTCACCTACGGTAATGATTTCTTGAAGCAACACTCCTCCTATAAAACTCAATATAGAACCAAATAATAATAGAATAATACTAATATGTACAAATATTGGAGCTACCCTTCCTATTAATCCACTATAGGCATAAATCTTGTTTTTTTGCTGAAACACATGATAATGGTGTTGTTGTAATATAAAAGATATCATAAACAATGAGGGACTTGTTAAAGTAGTTGTAGAGCTACATCCCAAAATTTTACTTCTGCTAGAGTAAAATCTCCATCTTCTTGCGCTTTTTAACATAGGTAATTGTTTTGATAAAGTACAAATAGTTAAGCTAGCACCGAAAACTATGATAGAACTAATAAACCACCAAGTTGTATACACATGATCAAGCTGTAAATCTTTTATAATTTTCCAATCGAAAAACCATAAAATTTTATTCTTCTCTGAGTATGTATTAATGTAAAATTGTAAATTTTGATTTTGCTCTATTATGGTTCCTATAATACTCAAGCTAGCAATATAAAAAAATAAACTAATCGCAAATGTTAAATTTCCAAGCTTCTTTAAGCTCTTCCAAGTATAATTTTTCAGTTTTGTTATAAGTTGCAAATTCATCACGGTAATTTAGTATTTAAGTTAAAAATTGTATATTATTTTCTTGTAAAAAAATTAAAAACTCCTCAGGAAGGACTTGAACCTACGGCCAATCGGTTAACAGCCGATTGCTCTACCACTGAGCTACTGAGGAAATTACTTTAAAATTAAGTATATTGAATTACTATGTAATTTGAGTTACATTAATTTCAAAGTTAGCGGATGTGGTGGAATTGGTAGACACGTTAGATTTAGGTTCTAGTGAGAGTATCTCATGAGAGTTCAAGTCTCTCCATCTGCATAATTGTATAATGAATTTAGTGACAAATATATGAAAATTTTGTTTTTTTGCTATAAACACCACTAAAATGAGTCATAAATAATACTTTAGTCATCAAGCAGGAGAAGACTTCTTATTTAAGAGATTTTAAAAGATGTAAAATTTAAATAGTTAAGGTATTAAAGAAACTTATTCATTACAGCACGAAACAGAGGTATTAAGAAGAAAAAAGTTGCAAGAAACATCAGATAACACATTTCTTGTCTAGCTACAGGCATAAAAATATGTTTATATTACATTTAGTTGTAAGTATCACTAATCCCCCTGAATCGAAGTTGTTCAATTACTTATTAAACTTAGTCATAAATCTAAAATATCTTCTTACACATGGGACGAAAGAAAACAAAGTAAAGAAGTATTTACAGACAAATAAAAAATACAAAGCGATAAAGAAAAAAGATGTTCTCAAAACAAATTGTTTTACTAGAAACAAATTAATGACTGTAAAAAAGCATCAACGCTTAAAATGTTCTTCTAGATGACCTTAACCAGCTTTTGCAACCCCCCTTTTCTACGTTTTTAGGATTAAAATATTGCCTGTAACGATTAAAATATTTGAACAATGCAGATAAATAAAAAGCTATTAATATATAGGTAAGTAAAAAAACTTAATTTGTCACATTAATAGGTTTTTGTTAAATAAGTAGAGATAAGATAAGTTGATTGTGTCAAAAAAAATATATGATATAATATAATAGATGCTTTAGAGTTTTTCTGACAAAAAATAGAAAGATTTTATATATAATAGTATTTGTGATACTATGCAATTTATAACTATATACTAACATTATTAAGCAATTATAGTTTTTTATATGATAAAAAAACAAGATAAGGTAAAAGTTTTGAGAAAAGAATCATACTGGTATCAAGATTTGGGAACTATTGTATCAGTTGAGGCGAGTGATTTAAAGTATCCGGTAGTTGTTCGATTCACTAAAGTGAATTATAACGGAGTAAATACAAACAATTTTCAGGAAACAGAGTTAGAGGCTGTAAGCTGATTAACTATATTTAATAGCATTTAATCATTTTTGTGATTATAATGCTACAACATGTTTTTGTTTATTTATACCCCTAGTGTTGTCCAATTAACATCTATATTTTCTAAAACGAGTGAAGAATTATAAATTTGCAATATAATTAGTAAAAAAAGTAAAAAAAGCAACATAAAAATCGCCATTATAGGAGTTGTCCCCCATCCAGGTGCTACTTTTCCGTATTCTGAATTTAATGGTCTTAGGATTTCTCCTAATCGAGTTCTTAACGCCATAATAGTTTCTATTATTCTTTGATATAATATAATAAGTTGATAAAAAGTATTAATCTTATGGAATCAGCTGTAGTTTTTAGTATATTTGTCGCTAGTATTCTGTTAGGTATTACAGGTTATTCAATTTATACTGCATTCGGTCCCGCTTCAAAAAACTTGCGAGACCCTTTTGAAGAACATGAAGAATAATTTAAATATTAGTTATTTTCTTATGTAAATTATTTTGTGTATACGCTTTTGTTATTTTATTTGGCAATTCTTGGAGGATCTCTAAAAAAAATAGCAAAAAAGATAACCATTAATGTACCAGTTAATAAAAATACATAGACTAGAATTTCCATAGCTTTCCTCTTGTCTATAATGTCTTGATAGATTCAAATCCTTTATTCTTTATACAGCACCTTGTTTTTTACTACTTCTATCACCAAGTTTTTGAAAAGCTCCAAATTCTACTTGTTCAGCTACTTCAGCTCCAATCCCAGCAAAGACATCTCGGAAAATAGTTCTTGATCCGTGCCATAAATGACCAAAGAAGAATATTAATGCAAAATTTGCGTGGCCAAAAGTAAACCATCCACGTGGGCTACTACGAAACACTCCATCGGATTCTAGTATAGTTCTATCGAATTCAAACACTTCTCCTAGTTGGGCCTTCCTTGCATATTTTTTTACATTAGGTGCATCTGTAAAAACTCGTCCACTTAACTTACCTCCAAAAAAGCTTACTGATACTCCAACTTGTTCAATACTAAATCTTGATTCAGCTCTTCTAAAAGGTATATCTGCACGAATAATGCCATCTTTATCAACTAAAACAACAGGAAACGTTTCAAAGAAAGCAGGCATACGACGTACAGCGAGCTCTCTACCTTCCTTGTCTTGAAAAATAGGATGTCCTAACCAAGCCTCTGCTATTCCATCTCCTTTATTCATAGGACCGGCTCTAAATAATCCTCCTTTAGCTGGATTATTTCCAATATAGTCATAAAACGCCAACTTGTCTGGAATCTTTGACCATGATTCAACTGTGGAACTTCCATTATTGAAATTGTTCTCAACTCTTCTTTCTATTTCTTGCTGAAAGTACCCACTATCCCACTGATATCTGGTAGGCCCAAATAGTTCTATTGGTGTTGTTGCCGAGCCATACCACATTGTCCCACATGTGACAAAAGCAGAAAAGAAAACGGCTGAAATACTACTAGATAGAACTGTTTCAATGTTACCCATTCTTAATGCTCTATATAGTCTTTGCGGTGGCCGTATCGCTAAATGAAAGATACCTGCCAAAATTCCAACTGTACCTGCTGCAATATGATGAGAAGCTATACCTCCGGGGTTAAATGGATTAAAACCATCAGGTCCCCAAGCAGGCGCAATTGGTTGAACTTTTCCAGTAATACCATATGCATCAGATATCCAAACCCCCGGACCAAAAAGTCCTGTGACGTGAAATGCACCAAATCCAAAGCAAAGTAAGCTTGATAAGAGTAAATGTATTCCGAAAATTTTTGGTAAGTCTAGAGCTGGTTCTCCTGTTCGAGGATCACGAAATAACTCTAAGTCCCAGTAAACCCAGTGCCAGATAGCAGCTAAGAATAGCATGCCAGATAAAACTATATGAGTTAGAGCTACTCCTTCAAAACTCCAGAGTCCAGGATTAGAAATGCTTTCTCCTGTAATACTCCATCCTCCCCATGAATCAGTAACTCCCAATCGAGCCATAAAAGGCATTACAAACATTCCCTGTCTCCACATAGGATTTAGTACTGGGTCAGAAGGATCAAATACTGCAAGTTCATATAATGACATAGAACCAGCCCAGCCAGAAACTAAAGCAGTATGCATTAAATGTACTGAAATTAAACGACCAGGATCATTAAGAACAACTGTGTGTACACGATACCAAGGTAAGCCCATAATTTTATTAGATAATCTCCTATAACAATAATGCAATTTCTAAACTTTTTTACAAGTATAAAAGTATAATGAATGAGTTTTCATTATAATCTGTATCAACCATTATATCATCTTATAACTGTAAATTAACAATAATTTATCCTCTGAATTTACTTAGTAAAAACCTTTTCATTATATAAATTCCCACACTATCAATGAATATAAATAGTAATATAACTTCTTGTAATGTCCAATGTCTCCATATAGTTTCAATCATTATTGAGTTTAGTTTGTAAATATCATGCTGATAAACAAATCGGATAGTTTCTATCGCATAACTTAAAGGATTTAGGCTTGCAATAATTTGCATCCACGAAGGCATAAATGATAAGGGAGCTAAAGCAGTGCTAGAAAACAAAAAAGGTAAGTTAGTAACTACAATAAATGCTAATAATTCAACATGTCCTGGTAAAATAAAAGCTAAGCTCAAGCTTAACGTTGTTATTCCTAATGTAATTAAGATAATAATTAAAGTAATTAATAATAATCCATTATTATTTATTATCCCATTTCCAAGAAAAGCACATGCATAAATAATAAGAATAACTTGTAGTATACTAAAAACAGACATAAATAGAGCAGATGAGTATATAATAGATTCTTTGGATGTTAGTGGAGCTACAATGAGTCTATTTAAAAAACCAAATTCTCTATCAAACATCAAAGATAAACCGGCATTTAATGAACTAGTAAAAGCCGTAAAAACGATTATACCAGCACTTAGGAAGTGGCCGTATTTTGTATTGGATGAAAATAAATTAACAGGTGCATTTTGAAACAAAGCCCCAAACAAAACTAGCCACATTAAGGGCTGCAATATTCCTGCAAAGAGTTGTGAAGGTCGACGCCAATTTTGTAAAATTAATCGCAAATTGAGTGCTATAAGCTCTTGGCTTATATATCTAAGCTTTAAAAGGCTTTCTAAAACATGTTGCCGTGGAGTTAAAACATCTTTGTATTTAAAATGCATGAAAGTTATTTTTGTAAGATTAACTATATCTTGTATAAATTAATGTTGATATATATTAATTATACTGCTAGTAAAGTTGAAAAATTTTATAATAAAGTATATAATACACAAGATTATTCTGCGATAATTCGGAATAATTCCTGTTTTATTAAATAGTAGTCTTTTTTTATATGGAGTAAAATATGGCAGAATATAAAGTGAAATTAGTACATGAAGATGAGACAATAGAAATTACTTGTCCAGATGATAGTTTTATTTTAGATGTTGCAGAAGAACAAGGATACAGTTTACCTTACTCATGTAGGCAGGTGCTTGTTCTACTTGTGCTGGCAAAAATTGTAGATGGCACAATTGATCAAGAAGAGCAATCCTTTTTAGATGATGATCAAGTTAATGAAGGATATGTATTGACTTGTGTTGCTTATGCTACTTCAGACTGTACAATATTAACTCATCAAGAAGATGTTTTGTATTAGCTATTAATTAACTTTTTAAAAAGTTAGAAGTTATTAACATTAACTTCTAATTTTTTTTATAATTTAACTTCAATCTCTACGCCAAATGGTAATTTAAGCTTTATTAGTGCATCTATAGTTTCAAGTGAAGGATATATAACATCTAAAATTCTGTAATGTAATCTCATTTCAAAATGTTCACGAGAATCTTTATCAACATGAGGAGACCTTAAAACACAGTAAATTTTGCGCCTAGTAGGTAATGGAATAGGACCTACTACTTTTGATTTGGCTAAATTAGCGGCACTTATAATTTGTTGACAGGCTTGATTCAGCAGGTGGTAACTATACGCCTTTAGCTTGATACGAATTTTTTGTTCCTGAGTAACCATGATATACTAATATTTTTATGAATTGTTATACAAATTTAAATAAAAGCTATAATTTATATTATTATTGTAAAATTTTAGATACAATTCCAGCTCCAACAGTTCTACCCCCTTCTCGAATAGCAAAACGCATACCTTGTTCTATAGCAATAGGATTAATAAGCTCAGCACTCATTTTAATTCTATCTCCCGGCATGACCATTTCAGCAGCACTACCATCATCTGCTGTAAATTGATTTATTGTTCCTGTAACGTCAGTGGTTCTTACATAAAATTGTGGTCTATACCCAGTAAAGAATGGAGTATGCCTACCACCTTCTTCTTTTTTTAATATATAGACCTCTGCCTCAAACTGAGTATGAGGAGTAATTGTGCCAGGTTTTGCAAGTACCATACCTCGTTCAATATCTTGTTTTTGTATACTTCTTAATAGTATTCCAATGTTATCTCCTGCCATTCCTTCATCAAGAGTCTTTTGAAACATTTCTAATCCAGTAATTGTGGTTGTTCGTGTTTCTTTTAATCCAACTATTTCAATAGTATCTCCTATTTTTATACTTCCCCTTTCTATTCTACCGGTTGCAACAGTACCTCTTCCGGTAATTGAGAATACATCTTCCACTGCCATTAAGAAGGTTTTATCAACATCACGTTTTGGAGTTGGAATATAATTATCGACAGCTTCCATCAAATTGTAAATTTTACTTGTCCATGCATGGTCATCTTTTTCAACTTTTGTATCAGAATTAACTTCTTCTAATGCAGATAAAGCTGACCCAGATACAAATGGAATATCATCTCCAGGAAAATCATATTCGGACAGTAATTCTCGAACTTCTAGTTCTACAAGTTCGAGTAGCTCAGGGTCGTCTACTTGATCTTCTTTATTCAGAAAAACAACAATATTAGGAACTCCAACTTGTTTAGCCAGTAGTATATGTTCACGTGTTTGCGGCATAGGACCATCAGCAGCAGATACAACTAAAATAGCTCCGTCCATTTGAGCGGCTCCCGTAATCATGTTTTTTACATAATCCGCATGTCCTGGACAATCGACGTGAGCATAATGCCGCTTACTGGTTTCATATTCAACATGAGCAGTGTTAATTGTAATACCTCTTGCTTGTTCTTCGGGAGCGGCATCAATTTCATTGAATTTGCGTGCTTTCGTCGTCCCTAAAGTAGCCAAAGTAGCTGAAATAGCTGCAGTCAATGTAGTCTTGCCATGATCAACATGACCAATAGTTCCAATATTTACATGCGTTTTTTTTCGTTCAAATTTTTCTCTTGCCATTATTTAATACCTTTAGTATAATTTAAACTAATGATTATTTGTAATACGGATATCTATGGATTAACTGTTAGTATCTATAATAAGCAAAAGCTTTATTAGCCTCCGCCATTTTATGTGTCTCATCTTTTTTTCGTACACTGCTACCGGTATTATTTGCTGTATTAATAATTTCATTTGCGAGCTTTGTTGACATATCTTTGCCTGTTTTTGCTCTTGAAAATTTTGCAATCCAACGTATAGCTAAATTAGTGCCTCTACTAGCCCGAACTTCCACAGGAACTTGATAAGTAGATCCACCTACTCTTCTTGCTTTAATTTCTACAACTGGAGTAGCATTACGTACTGCTTGTTCTAGTACTTGTAAAGGATTTGATGAAAATCGATTTTTTATAATGTTTAAAGTACTATATACAATTTTTTGAGCTAAGTGTTTCTTTCCATGTTTTAGTATACGTACAATTATTAGACTAACAATATAATTATTATATAATGGGTCAGGTTTAATAATTCGTTTCTTGGCTATCCTGCGTCGGGACATGTAATATATCGTTTATAAATTATAGTTATGATATTATAATTTTGGTTTTTTAGTACCATATTTAGAGCGGCTCTTTTTTCTATTCTTTACCCCTGTTGTATCCAACGTTCCACGAATAATATGATACCTTACGCCAGGTAAATCTTTGACTCTTCCTCCTCGAATTAAAACTACCGAATGTTCTTGAATATTATGGCCTATTCCAGGAATATATGCTGTTACCTCAAAGCCTGAGGTCAACATTACTCGAGCAACTTTACGCAAAGCTGAATTAGGTTTTTTAGGAGTAACTGTATAAACTCTTGTACAGACTCCACGCCTCTGAGGACAGCATTGTAAAGCAGGGGATTTTGTGTTTTTAGACAGATTCTTTCTTGGATATCTTATAAGTTGTTGTATTGTTGGCATTATATATATTTAATATAACTGTTGAAATGAATTTAACTATATTTTTTAATGTTATATTTTTTGATAAACTTATCTACTCTTCCCTCTCTATCAATAATTTTTTGAGAACCTGTAAAAAATGGATGATTTCCAGACCACATGTCAACATGAATTTCAGGTTTTGTTGACCCTACTGTCATAACTAATGTGCCACCACAATATATTTTAGCTTTAGGATACCATTTAGGATGAATACTTGTATTTTTCATATATGTTTAGCTTCACTATTAACGCTTTGAATACTGAGGTGCTTTTCTTGCTTTACGTAATCCGTATTTTTTTCTTTCTTTAATTCTTGTATCACATGTTAAATAACCTTTGGATTTTAATATTTTTCTGTTTTCGGAACTTATAGTACATAAAGCTCTTGCTATACCTAATTTGATTGCATCTGTTTGTCCTTTTAAACCTCCTCCTTTAGTATTAATATGAACATCATACTCTTTAGTAATTCCTAAGAATTGAAGAGGAGAATTTGAAATAATTAAATAAGCTGGATTGAATTGTAGATAAAATGGAGCAGGGAAACGATTTATTATCATTTTGCCTGAGCCAGGTATTAATTGAACTCTAGCCATTGCGCCCTTACGCCTACCACTGCCGTGATATATAATATTAGAATTTCTTGTGTTCGTAATCATTTATATAGGTGTATTGAGTTTATTACTACAGTTATATTTCTATTAATGTTGGTTGTTGTCCTGAGTGTGGGTGTTCTGAAGTATTATAAATTCTTAAATTCGTGAGAAGCTTCTTACCAAGTAAGTTCTTCGGTAACATACCTTTAACAGCAAGTTTTATAATCTTATTAGGTATAAAACGTTGTAAAATAATAAAACTTTTTGCTTTTAATTTACCAGGTTTTTTAGAATAACTATAATAAAACTTTTTGTAAGTTTTTTTGCCACTAACATAGATTTTACCTGCATTTATTACAACTATATAATTATTGTTATTCAAATAAGGTAAATAAGTAGTTTTATTTTTACCTATTAAAATTTTTGCTATGCGTGTAGCGAGTCTTCCTAAATTTTTGTTATCTGCATTAATTAAGTACCATGATTCATAGTGAGTACTCATAATAAAATATCTACAGTGCAAATTGCTTATATTAATTGTATGTGTAAAGTACAGAGTCTTTTCTTTAGACATATTAGCTTTATATTAAAGTCACATTCTGCTTATTTACTTTGATTTTATAATCTTTTCTTTCGGTAGATCAATACCTAAACGATCTTGTAATGCACTTATGACTTCTCTTGCTGACTTCTGTCCAAAGTTCTTAATTTCTAAGAGTTCCTCCTGTGAATAGTCTAATAAATCTGCGATAGAATGAATTTGAGCCCTTTTTAAACAGTTGTATGCTCTAACAGATAATTGTAGTTCTTCAATCAAAACTTGTGTGATTTTCTTTGTTTCTAGTGTCTTTGTTGTATTAGGGGATGAAAATTTAATGTTTTTTAATGAATGAAATAAGTTATTTAAAATGCTTGCAGCTTGTATAATAGCTGCATATGGAGAAATACTTCCATTTGTTGAGACTTCTAATATTAATTTTTCTTCAGTAATTAGAGGAGAACGGTTACTCTCTTCTATATAGTATTTGACTTTATTAACAGGCATAAAGACAGCATCAATATTTAAAAAATCAACAGATGAAGAGTTTACTCTTTGGTCTGTTATTTTATACCCTTTTCCATTTTCTATTTTCAATTCCATTTCAAAAATGCTGTTGTTACAAATAGTTGCTATATACTGGCAGGGATCAATTATTTCTACCTCTGGTGGAACATTGAATAATCCTGCTGTTATTATCCCCGGTCCTTGTAGTCTAATTCTACCAATGTGAGGCTTGCTACTTCGATTTTTTAAAGTAATGTTCTTTAAATTTAATAAAATTTCCAAAACATCTTCTTTGATTCCAGGAATAGTAGAGAACTCGTGATTGACTCCTGATATACGTACTGCAACAATAGAAGTCCCTTCAAGATCTGATAACAAAGTTCTACGTAAAGCATTTCCAATTGTAATACCTTGACCTTGTTCTAATGATTGTACACTAAATTTGCCGCATTGTTCGTTGGGTTTTGTTGTACGCGATTCTAGATATTCTATTTGAAGTTTAGACATTAAGATTGTTTCCTTATCTACTAAGTAATGTAATTGAAAACAGTGTCCGTTGCAGTATAATCTATATACGACGCTTTTTAGGAGGCCTGCAGCCATTATGAGGAACAGATGTAATATCTTTAATTAGCGTAACTTCAAGACCGGCTGCTTTTAACGCTCTTACTGCTGTTTCTCTACCTCCTCCGGGTCCATTTATTATTACTTCTATTTGCCGCATTCCCTTTTCAATAACTTGATTTGCAGTTTTTTGAGTTGCTTGCTGAGCTGCAAATGGAGTACCTTTTTTTGCTCCTTTAAATCCACTACAACCAGCAGAGCCCCAAGCAATAGCTTCTCCTCTTAAGTTTGTAATAGTTATAATTGTGTTATTGAAAGTGGACTGAATATGTGCAACCCCATTTGAAATACGTAGTTTACTCTTTTTAATATGAGATCTCTGAGCTTGTTTAATCATTATTCATTTTATTAAATGTCTAAATTAATACTAAAAAAATATAGTTACTTACTTCTTAGGTGCTTTTTTCTTTCCGGCTATCGTTTTTTTTGTTCCTCTTCTTGTACGAGCATTTGTTCTTGTTCTCTGTCCTCTCATAGGTAAGCTAAGTTTATGTCGTTTTCCTCTATAAGAATTAATCTCTACGAGTCTTCTTATATGACTAGCAACTGATCTTTGCAAATCACCTTCTATTTCAAAATTAGCTGTAAGTAGTTCGCGGATCTTGCTAATATCTGTATTATTTAGGTCTTTACACTTCCGCTCTTTATCAATGTTCACTTGTTTTAGAATAATTTGAGATTTTGCTAATCCAATACCATAAATGTAAGTTAATGCTATACTTATCTTTTTATTGTGAGGCAAATCTATCCCAGCAATTCTAGGCATTTAATTTCTCCTCTGAATTTAAAATACTTTATCTTTATCCTTGGCGTTGTTTATGCTTTGAATTATTACAAATTACCATAATTTTCCTATGCCTGCGTATAATCTTACATCTATCACATATCTTTCGTACTGATGTTCTAACTTTCATAAAAATTACTAAGTGTTGCAAATGTTTTGTATTATCCAAATACTTATATTTGAATGATCTCAATAAAAATGGATGAGACTTAAAGCTATGCAGTTAGCTTATAAATATAAAGAATATTTTTCAAGTATTGGGTTTTATAATAATCGTTATTATGTTCTCGAGCTTAGACTGAAATAATTATCTTTGTACTAAAACTTGAGTATTCATAGTATAGAAGCCTCTACTTTAAAGACATCTTTGTTAGTACTCGTTGTTAAGATTTACAATTTATTAGCATTTTGAAGAGCCATATGAAGACGTACGCATGATAATAATAGATTTAATAGTGATTATAAAAAGTAAAACAAAGACAAGTATGTACTGTTTATTTGTGATAATAGATATCCAAAATTTTGTGTAATAATTAACATATTTTGATGAAATTAAATAAATATAGTTGTTAATACTTTTGTAAAAATATAAGAAGAACTGATCTAGCTACTTCAGAGATGTTTATTCTCTGCCCTGAGTAATAAAAGTCCTAGATTAGGATTACAGAGTATATTTATTATGAATGTAAGTATTAACAAAAGTGTACAATTGTATAAGATTTTTTCTTGTAAAAAAGTTTATTTAGTTTTATTGTGAGTATACGAGAACTTAGTGTTGTATATCCACTGAAGTTTGATACTTTTGATCTTAGTGAAAAATTATAATTTGACATTAAGTTTTTTCTATCTCTTCGTTATTTCCTTCGGCTTCAGTGTAAACTACTAAATAATATTTAGCTCTATAGAGTGAGTAAAATTTTATATTATATGGAAAAATTTAAAGCAGTTGAAGCTAATAAAGTACATTAGAGAATTAAATTATTCACTCATATCTCGGTATTTAAGTGATACAAGGTAAGCCTGAACTTGTTTACCAGTTTCAATAGATACACCTACTAAAATTATAAGTGAAGTTGCTCCAAAGTTTGCTAATAGCTGAAATTCAGTTATGTTTTCTATGATAGAAGGTATTAATGCAATAAAAAATAATGATATCGAACTAATAATAACTAGACGGTCAAAAATTTTTTGTAAATAAGTACTAGTTGTTTTACCGGGTCTAATTTTTGGAATACTAACCCCCATTTTTTTTAAGTTATTTGCTATATCATTTGGATTCATAATTATTGAACCATAAAATCTACTAAAAAGAACAATGAAAATTAAATAAAGTAATAAATAAAAATAGCTATGAAAAAAAATATAATATACTAAATTTTTAGTTCCTTGCTGTTGTATATTGTTAGTAAAGTATTTAGGTATTGCTATTATAGCCGATGCAAATACTAAGGGCATTACCCCTCCTTGATTTAACTTTAATGGTAAGTAGTTTCTCATATTTGTACTTAGCTCTTGAGTTAATTGCCTTGCGGATATAATTTCTATGTTTCTTATACCTTCTTGTATTAAAACTGTAATAATTAACATAAAAATAAAAATAGTACTCACTGAGCATAGTTTTACTATGTCAGTAAAATTATCGAAATTGATGTGTAGTTTTTTGAGTGTATTAGGTATATTAGAAATAATGTTCTGAAAAATTAATAGAGAAGCACCATTGCCAAATCCTTTATTTGTAATTAACTCAGAAAACCATAATATAATTATAGAACCACATGTCAAAGTTAAGGTAATGTTAATGATAAAATGCAAATTCCAGTTAAAAACGTACGGTTTTATCCAAAGTGCTACAGTAATACTTTGAAGTATTCCCCAAACTAGTGTTAAGTATCTCGTTAACTGTATTAACTTCTGCCTACCATTTTCGCCTTCTTCTTTTTGTAAGTTTTCTAAATATGGAATAGCTTTTACTAGTAATTGTATAATAAGCGAAGCATTAATATATGGAACAATTCCAAGAGCAAAAATACCTATCGTAGAAAAACCGCCTCCAGAAAAAACATTTAAAAAACTAACAAAGCTATTTTTAGCAACGCTCATTTGGAATTCATGATGATCAATGCCAAGTATGGGGATAAAAACACCAAGCCGAGCCAATACTAAAATACTTAAAGTTAATAAAGTTTTTTTAACAATCTGTGTTGATTGATTCTTGTAATCTAATGATTTATTTAACATCAGTTATTAATATCTACCCTCATAAATTAACTAGACTGTTGTATATAAGTATTCTATATTGATATCACGGTCTTTAGCTACTTGTTTAGTTGTTTTAAGATTAGTTAATGCATTTATGGTTGCTCTTGCATTATTTAATGCATTACTAGATTTTAGCTGTTTGGCCACAACATTTTTTATGCCAGCCAGCTCAAGTACAGTTCTTGTAGATCCTCCAGCTATTACTCCAGATCCTTTCGAAGATGGTTGCATAATAATTTTAGCTGCTCCTGAAATACCGGTAGTTAAATGAGGAATTGATTTTATTTTTGTCAGTGGTAATTGTATTATATTTTTTTTTGCATCGGTTATACTTTTTTTTACTGCACCGATAACATTACTTGCTTTACCTAAGCCAACTCCTACACGTCCTTGGTCATTACCAATTACTAAAATAGCCCTAAAACTTAACTTTTTGCCACCTTTTACTACTTTAGTTACACGTTTAACTTGCACAACTTTCTCTTGCCAATAACTTTCTGTTTTTGTATTATTCATTTGAGTATTTTAAAAATTCTAAAAATTTAAACCTGCTTCTCTAGCGGCTTCAGCAACAGCTTGAATTTTACCATGATATGGATAATTCCTTTTGTCAAAAATAACACTATGAAAGCTACTCTTAATTGACTTTGTTGCGATAGCATGTCCTACAAGTTTTCCCGCTAAACAGGTTGATGTAGTTACTAGTTGTGAGCGAATTTCGGGGTCTAAAGTTGAGGCGGCACATAAAGTTTGGTTTTTATAATCATTAATAACTTGAGCATAAATATGTTTATTGGATTTAGTTACACAAAGCCGAGGACGGCTATGACTTCCAATAACCTGTTTACCTACTTTCTTATGAGTCGTCTTTTTTAAGTATTTCATAGTTTTATTTTTTACTTACCAGTTTTACCTATTTTATGGTTAATTAGTTCTTGTTTATATCGAATCCCCTTTCCTTTATATGGTTCAGGCGGTTTCACTCCTCGAATCTGTGCAGATAGTTCTCCTACTAATGTTTTATCTGGGCCGGATACAACAATTTCTAAATTATTAAGAGTGGTTATTTTAATATTAGTAGGTGGAACAATTGTTACAATGTGACTATAACCAACATTAAGAACTAAATCTTTGTTATTCATTTGAGCACGGTAACCTACTCCCCGTAGTATTAAGTGCTTAGAAAAACCTTGATTTACTCCAATAATCATATTGTTAATTAAAGTTCTATATAAGCCGTGAGTAGCTTTAACTATCTGATGTACTCTATTTTTATGTAAAATAAGCTGGCTACTTTTTATTAAGATTGTTAATGAGTTCGGAATTTCTAACTGTAAGTCACCTTGAGGTCCTGTAGTAGTTAAAATCCTATCATGAAGAGAAACTTTAACTTTGCTAGGAATTGGTATAGGTTGCGTGCCAATTCTGGACATTAACTAAATCTCCTGATTTTTGTAATTACCATATATAACATAATATTTCTCCTCCTAATCCAATGTGACGGGCCCGTCTGTCAGACATAATCCCCTTTGATGTAGATACAATGGCTATTCCTAATCCATTTAAAACTTTGGGTAATTCTATATGTTTTGAATATACACGTAACCCAGGTTTGCTAACACGTTTAAGTACAGTGATAACAGGAGATTGCCTAACTCCTTTATATTTTAAGGAAATAAGTAAATGTTTCTTATTACTTATATTAATTTTTTCAAAGTTTTGAATAAACCCTTCAGATCTTAATACTCTAATAAGATTAGATGTTGTCTTGGTAAATGGAACTTCTACAATTTGATGTTTTTCTAAGTTTGCATTACGAATACGAGTTAAAGTATTAGCTACCATATCATTAATCATTATTTCTCCATATTTAAGGTTATGAAATTATTTGCAAAAGGGTATTCCTATTTCTTTTAACAAAGTAAAACCTTCTTCATCCGTTTTTGCAGTTGTTACTAATCCAACGTTAAGTCCCTGTATTTTGTTGATAGACTTATATGTTATTTCTGGAAAAATTAATTGTTCCTTAATACCTAAATTATAGTTTCCGTGACCATCGAAACTTTGTTTATTTACGCCTCGAAAATCTCTAATATTAGGTAAAGTTAAATGAATTAATTTTTCTAGGAAAGTATACATTCTATCTTTACGTAAGTTCAGAGTTAATCCAACTATTGCTTTTTCACGAAGTTTAAATCCTGCAATAGAATTCTTAGCTCTTGTTATAATAGGTTTTTGACCAGATATTATTGCAAGCTCTTTAATATTGTGATGAAGTAATTTATTATTACTTCCATCATTACCTAGACCACGGTTTAGTGTAATTTTGATTAACTTAGGTATCTCATGTAAGTTTTTGTACTGAAAACGCTGTTGTAATTTTTTTCTGACTTTTAGGTTATATAATTGTTTTATATTTTCAATCATTATTTAAAGTTTTATGTAATTATTTCTTGAGTTTTCTTTAAAATTCTTTGTTTAATCTTACTAATTATTTGGTAATTAAACCGACTAGCTGTCTTACTCTTATTGCTATAGAGCATAACGTTGGAACTATGTATAGGTACCTCAATTTTAATCCTTTGTCCATTATTTACTTTTTCATTTGCTTTTATATGTTTTGTCGACATGTTAATATTTTTGATAATTACTTTACTAGACTTATACAGAACTTGTGTTATCTTTCCAACTTCACCTTTATTTGTTCCTGCAATGATCTTTACAGTATCACCTGTTTTTACATGAATTTTATGCTTAGCATAGTTTTTTCTCATATTACTTCCTGAGCTAACGAAATAATTTTAGAAAAATTTTTATCTCTTAACTCTTTAGCAATAGGTCCAAAGACACGAGTTGCTTTAGGGTTACTGTCTATATTGATGATTACCACTGCATTATCATCGAAACGTACGCTCATACCATCATGTCTGTGAAATGTTTTTTTAGTACGGACAATTACCGCTCTAATAATGTCAGAACGTTTTATAGGCATGTTAGGAGAGGCATCTTTAACAACTCCTATAATAATATCTCCTACATGCCCATACTTTGGATTGTTGCTACCTAAAATTCTAATACACATAATTTTTTTTGCACCACTATTATCTGCTACATTTAAATAGGTTTGTGTTTGTATCATAAAATAAAGTATGTTACTAGTAATTTTCTTAAGTCGTATTATAGTGATATGTTAATAACTGTCCAGCGCTTGGTTTTACTTATAGGTTTGACTTCTTTTATTGTTACGATGTCTCCAACGGTATATTGATTTCTTTCATCATGTGCTTTGTACTTTTTTGTTAATAGTATATTTTTTCTGTACTTAGTATGAAAATTTTGTTTCTTAACCGCTACTACTATTGTTTTATTCATTTTGTTACTGATAACAATACCAGTCTTTTCTTTTAGTGCCATAATTATGGTATAACTTTCACTTAATGTTTATCTGATTTTCTTGTGTTAGTAATCGGGCTAAATTTCGCTTAGCTTGTTTAAATAAATGAGGTTTAATACTCTGTTTAGTTGCCTTTTTTAAACGTAAGTCAAAAAGTTCTCTTTTTAATTGGATTATTTGTTGTATGGCTTTTATCTTACTATGTTCTGTGCTTTGTTTAATATTATCCATTTTCTACTCTAAAACATCGTGATAAGTAATAAATTTAGTTTTCACAGGTAATTTATAAGAAGCTAATCTAATAGCTTGTTTTGCTAATTCTTGTGAAATGCCTGTAAGTTCAAAGAGTACAGAACCTGGTCGAATAACAGCAACCCAAAATTCAGGAGATCCTTTTCCAGAACCCATTCTTGTTTCTACAGGTTTTTTTGTTATAGGTTTATCTGGAAATATTCGTATCCAGAGTTTCCCCCCACGTTTTATTTGTTTTGTAATTGCTCTTCTTGTTGCTTCAATCTGTTTAGATGTTAACCATGCTGACTCTAATGCTTGCAAGCCATAATCACCAAATGCTATAGTGTTTCCTTTGTTTGCTTTTCCCCTAATTTTCCCACGATGCTGTTTTCTAAATTTACTTTTTTTGGGACTTAGCATTTTTCGCATTATAGGTATATATTATTTATATAAGTTAATGAGTTTAGATGGCCTTTCTCCCGAAAATAACCAAACTTTTACTCCTAATATGCCGTATGACGTTTGAGCTGTTTGACATGAGTAATCTATATCTGCTCGTAGAGTGTGTAATGGAACTCTGCCTTCTCTTGTCCATTCACTTCGAGCAATTTCTGCTCCATTTAATCTACCTGAAACTTGTATTTTTATACCTTTTATATTGGTTTTCTGTAGACGTTGAATAGCTTGACGGACTGTTCTTCTGAAAGCAACTCTTTTTTCTAATTGTTGAGTAATAAATTCTGCTATTAAAGCACTATCTTTATCTGGTTCAGTGATTTCTATCAGATTAATACGTATTGGTTGATTAATGGAGAGAAGTTGTTGCAAATTATTTTTTAAAATATTAAGTCCATTTCCAGAACGACCTAAAATTATTCCAGGTCGAGCAGTCCTAAGATTAATTTCTAGTTGATTTACTTTTCTAGATATGTTAATCGATGCAATACTAGCATGTTTTAATCTTTTCTGAATGTATTTTCGAACATTGTAGTCAGTTTTAAGAAAATTGGAATAGGAACGAGTACTCGTAAACCAAGTAGACTGATGAGGTTTACTAATTCCTATACGAAAACCTAAAGGATGAGTTTTTTGTCCCATAAATTTAAATAAATAATATAATCGTCATTTAGAATTGTATTAACTTTTACTTATTAAACTAATAGAAATATGACAAGTTGGTTTACGAATAGGAAAAGCTTTCCCCTGTGCTCTTGGTTGTATTCTTTTTAATGTTGGTCCTTGATTTGCAAACGTTTCTAAAATAACTAAGTTTTTCTTTTCGAAGTGATGGTTATGAATAGCATTAGCAACAGCTGATTGTAAAATAGATTGAATAAATCTTGTACTACGATATGGTAGAAAATTTAATATTAACAGAGCTTCTTTATATTTTTTGCCTCGTATTTGGTCCAAAACTCTACGTGCTTTGTGTGGTGAAATACGGATATATCTACCAGTAGATTTAACTTTTTTATTGTATTGTGGTGTTAACATATATTACATTTTAGTAACGAATTTTCTTATCGCTTTTTGTATGGCTGCGAAAATTTCTTGTTGGGACAAATTCTCCTAGTTTATGACCAACCATTTGATCAGAAACAAAAACAGGAAAATGACGTTTCCCGTTATGTATTGCTATAGTGTATCCTATCATTTCAGGTAGAATAGTTGAACTACGAGACCACGTTTTAATTACTAACCGATTTTTTTGTACGTTGTTAATTTTTTGTAATAGTTTGGCATCAATAAAAGGGCCTTTTTTTAATGATCTAGACATATTGATAAGTATAATATTATGTATTAAATGGTTATGCTAGGGTTATTTTCTACGTCTTAAAATATATATACTGCTATGTTTAGTTGAGCTACGAGTTTTCATCCCTAATGCTGTTTTTCCCCACGGAGTTACAGGACATGGTCTACCAATAGGAGATTTGCCTTCTCCTCCTCCATGTGGATGATCTACAGGATTCATTGCTACACCACGTACTTTAGGTCTTTTCCCTAACCAACGATTTTTACCCGCTTTCCCTATAATAATATTATTTGCATCTATATTACCTACTTGTCCGATAGTAGCTAAACATTCTTTACGTATTAATCGAACTTCTCCAGAAGGTAATTTCAAAATCACAAACTTACCTTCCTGCGCAAGAATCTGAGCATATGTACCTGCTGCGCGTACAAGTTGTCCTCCTTTTCCGGGTTCAAGTTCAATATTATGTACAGCAGTTCCCATTGGAATTCTAAATATAGGTAAACTATTGCCTATATTTAAAGAGGCAGTAATACCTGAGGTTACAATTGAACCAACTTTTAGCGATTTAGGATGTAAAATATACGTTTTCTTTCCGTTTTGATAATGTAATAAAGAAATTCTTGCATTGCGGTTAGGATCATATTCTATACTCATAACCTTTGCTCTATTATCAAACTCTTGTCTTCTAAAATCAATTAAGCGATATCTTCTTTTGTGTCTTTGTCCTTTGTGTCGTGAAGTAATAATCCCTCTATTATTATGACCTTGAGAGCAGTGATACTTTACAAGTAACTTTTTTTCAGGTTTTCTTTTTGTTATTTCATGGAAAGTGTAAACACTTTTGTTGCGAATGCTTGAAGTATATGATTTATGTAATCTAATATTCATAACAAGTGTGGCTTCGAAGCTTATGTTGATAATAAATTAATAGTATTTTTACTAGCTAATTTGACAATAGCTTTTTTGTATTGAGCTTTTTTTCCTGCAATATTTCTGATTTTACGCTTTTTAATAGCCATATACATAGTGTTAACAGAACAAACTTGAACATTGAAAATATATTCAATAGCTTGTTTAATTATATATTTGTTCGTTTTACAATCAACAGCAAAACTGTACTGATTTTCTTCAATAAGCCGAGTAGTTTTATCTGTAATGATAGGATACTTAATAACATCAAAAAATGTACTTGGGTGAATTTTAATCATTAGAATCCTTTGTTATTATAGGAATAGCATCTTTATCTATAAGAATAACTTCGGCTAGTAGAATAGAGCAAAGATTTATGTTACTAGCTAAAATAATCTTAATGTTAGGAATATTACGAATAGATAAGTATAAATTAGTATTAGGTGTTTTAGTTATTATGAGAACTTTATGGTAGCTAATCCCGCATTTTTTCAAGATTTGGAGAACGAATTGAGTACTTGGTTTAGATAAGTTAGTAATAGAGTTATGAGTAACAATAATTTTTGATCTCTTGTTAGCTAAGCAAGCGTTTATAGCTAAAACTCTTTCTTTTTTATTAATTTTTTTTGTATATTTTCTATTATTAGGCCCAAAGATTATCCCACCACCTCGCCATAAAGGAGAGCGATTTGAACCAGCCCGAGCGCGTCCTGTTCCTTTTTGTTTCCATGGTTTTTTCCCCCCCCCTCTTACTTCACTTCTGGTTTTAGTTGAGCTTGTTCCTTGACGTGACTTTGCTGTTTGAGCTACGTAAGCACGGTGTATAATATAATTATTATTACTATGACCAGCCATAAAGTGAATATTAATGGCTTCACTAGTAATACCGTTTGAATTATAAATAAAGTACTGATTTTCTACGTTAGTTATCATAAATTGTACTGAATTTCCTAAAACAATTTAGTTTTTGAATATATTTTACAAGTAGCAAGTTTTTATAATGTTAATTAAATTGCCATAAACTCCTGGAATAGCTCCCTTTATCATAAGAATGTTATTAGATACGTCTACATTTGTAACTTGTAAATTTTTAATAGTTACTGTAGTATTACCAGCTCTACCTGCCATTTTTTTTCCTGGAAAAATTCTGCCAGGTGTTGTCCCTGGTCCGATAGACCCAGGTTGTCTATGGTTCTTGCTACCATGAGTCATAGGTCCTCTACTAAAGTTATGTCGTTTACGGCATCCAGTAAATCCTTTTCCTATTGTTTTTCCAGAAATATTAACAAATTGTCCGGTTTTAAACTTCTCTACTGTAACGTATTTGCCTACTTGAAATTCTGTTACAGATTCAACAGGGTATTCAAATAAGTAACGCAAGTTTATGACACCTGCTCTGTTTAAATGTCCTATTTGTGCTTTAGTAAGATAATTACTTTTAGTTGGATAATAGCCTAACTGTACTGCATTATAACCATCTCTTTCAGTATTTTTTACTTGTGTAATAATACAAGGACCTGCTTGTACAATAGTAATAGGAATAGCAAGTCCTTCTTTGTTAAAAATCTGAGTCATTCCAATTTTGGTACCGATTATACCTACAGACATTATATAATTATAATAAAAAATGAAATATATATATGATTTATTTAATGTTAATAAAAATTATTAATTAGATTGATTAACAAAAAGGTGAAATGGTAAAGTCGTAAATTTGACTTATGTTTATAGTTGTAATATCTACTAAATAAATTATTGAGCTAAACTACTTTTTATAAAAATTACTCTAAACTAATTTAAAAAATTTGTCTAGTAAGTGTTGTGGTTAAACACAAAGATCTTAAAAAGTGTAGTTATTACACCTTTATTATTATCTATAT